AAGACAGTCCCAGGAATTGTACAACCAAAAATACTAGTTTCTTCTCAGATAATAGTTTAACATAAAAATCAATAAGTGCCCTGTATTTGGCTAACATTTTTAAAATCAATGACTTAAATATTGTATAAACTTAAATGTAAAATTTACTTCGTAAATTTTACTAACGGTAATAAAGTTTATACAATATTTAAGTAAAATTGTTTAAGCCTTCTGGGGCCCATAGGGCCAAAAAGGCGGCCCAGCTGTGATTCAAGACTCCGTAACTTAATTTACTGAATCTTGAATAATTAAATTAAATAAAATACGACCAGGTGTAGTCGCCATATATTGGTTTACTAAACTATGACTACGGCCCTTCGGTGGGCCTAGATCGTAAAAACGTAGATAATGGGCTGAAATTTCTTGCCAGTTGCCGAACGCGGTTAAACGCACTTCAACAGGTTCTTCTTGGTCTGCCCCATTTTCAATTAACCCATTCCATTTGACCCACACCAACGTATGAATTTTAACTTTCTGTTGATTGTACGCCTGAATAACGTCTTCTAAGTGATTAAAATATAATTGTTGCGTTGTGGCTGGTAGTACAGAAAAATCTTCGTTTTTACTAAGCGAAGTGCTAATTTCGCTTGTTGCTGACGCCGATGGGCCTTTAGCCCGAGGCGTATTCAGGGATTTTGAATATGTCGTTAAATAATAACAACCTAAAACCATATCTTGGCTCGGAATCGCTAATGGGTCGCCAGTAGCCGGCGATAAAATATTATTACGAGATAACATTAATTTCCAAGCTTCAGCGCGTGCTTCGACAGTAATAGGAACGTGTACCGCCATTTGGTCGCCATCAAAATCGGCGTTAAACGCAGAACACACTAAGGGGTGTAATAAAATGGCGCGGCCCTCAACGAGTTTAGGCACAAATGCTTGAATCCCTAAGCGGTGCAACGTAGGCGCACGATTTAGTAAAACAGGCGAAACTTGCATAATTTCACGCAATAACTCATGCGCTAATGCAGTATTATTTTTAATTAATGATTTTGCGCCAATAACAGTTTTTGCGTATTTTTTATTTAAAATTCGTTTTAATAAAAACGGAAGATATAATTCTAACGCCATTTCGACTGGAAGACCACATTCATGCAGTTTTAATTTCGGTCCAACAACAATAACCGAACGGCCAGAGTAATCTACTCGTTTACCGAGTAAAAACTGTCTGAAACGACCTTGTTTACCTTTTAAAACATCCGATAACGATTTTAACGCACGCCCGCGGGCATCTTTTTCAGATGTGGTTGAGGTTTTACTATTTTGAATTAAATTGTCAACCGCTTCTTGAAGTAAACGTTGTGCGTATTTCATTTCATACGAATGACTTGTTGCAGGGTCTTTTAAGAAGAATTTTAAACGTTCATTACGATAGATAACTTGTTGGTATAAACGATTTAAATCGGACGCCGCAATTTGCGACCCCATTTTCACGATTGGACGTAAATCCGGGGGTAATACCGGAAGTACAGTTAAAATCATTGAAGATGGATCGGAATCTTTTCTAAATAATTTACGCACCAGTTTTGTACGACGAATTAATAAGTCACGTTTTTTACATAAATCTTTTAACTCCATTCGGGCACTTTTATCGTACACAAAAATTTTCACTTGTTTTTTCAGTTTTAAAATGTTTTGGTTTAGTTGGTATAATAATAAGCGATTTTGTTTGTCTAATTTTTTTAATTCAGGGAATGTTAACTCACGCAATAATTGTTGAATGATGCCCGGTCCAGAGAAAAACGCATTTGAAAGGGCGATATTCGAGAAACGGCTGGCCCCGTCGCCTACTGCTGGGGGCAACGGTAACGCAGCGGCCGAGTTTACTAACGGTTGAGAATTGCCACTAGCGGCCCTTTGGGCACGAAGCGAGTTCTTTTCTTCAAATCGCGGCGCTAATCGTACTTTATAAGCACTAATTGGACTATCGTTAAATTCTGCAGCGACTACAGCATAAAGAAGAAAAAGCTCCCAATCTTTTTCTGCTTCCCAACGCTCACGGTGTGACAGACTATAAATATTGTTATACACACTTTTCTCCATTAGGCCAGCGTCATCACGTCGGCTCTGTTTTTTACTACGTTTACGTAAGAAACGACGCTCTAATAGTTGTGTCGATGAGTGGTAGCGCCCATCATTGGTTAATAGGAAAGCATTTTGTGTTTTCCTTTTGCTACTTACATAAGAGTTATGCGTTGTTAGTTCATTCAGTAAGAAAGTATTGTCGGCGGTGTCCCACGCCATAGGGCCCGGAAGGAACGAGAACTTCGGTGCCGGGGTTTCGTGTACACTACGAGCCGTCACTTGACTAGTATTGAACTCGGTACTTTGTTGTTTGTACTCACGAATATACTGTTTGAAAAGTTGAAGACTCTCCTGAGCGACCCCCTTCGGGCTCCCAGTCTGCCCTTTGGGGTCAACCGCATTCGCAATAGGACGCGATGGGGAGAAAGTACGAAAACGTTGTACTGGTTTTGATGCGGCGTCTTGGCCCAGCACTAGGCGACTTCCCGCCCTTCGGGCTTGGTCCGCCACACCTTTGCTTCCACGGGGCCCTTCTGCCCAATCGCCGGACGGCGATAGGGCGGGCAAACCCGATAAAAGTTGAATGGTCATTAAAGGTCTTACAAACGCGTTCGACAGAATTTTAATAAAAGTGTTTAACGGGCGGCTTTTGCCGCTGGTTAGGCGGGTTGGGCTAGTATATAAATAGTTTTGCAAGTCCATTGTTGCATTAATGAGAATATCCAAACTACTGAAACGTACACTTGTGGTGTACTTGCTTAAAAAAATAGGTTGTCGCATTTGCGTTAAAGTCATCTCCACGTAAGTGTTGAAAGCGGCTTTAACTTTATCGACAATCGATTGGAATTTTTTACGAATTCCGAAGGACTTCGCGTTTGGCCCAGCCTTTGTCGGGGCGTTCCGAACCTTATCGCGACCCTTAGACCCTAGTACCTGCCCGTTAGTATTTGCCCCAGGCGCCCGAAGGGGACCCCCCCAGTCACTAAAATGAGCCGAAAATAGCGAATAAAAATTACCAATCATGAAAAATTGTTTCTTTGTATTCATTAACGGACGTTCCTGGGCCACAGGCCCTCCGCCCCTTGGAGGTTGGGACAAGACAAAAGGGTTTACAGATGCGGAACGGTTTAAAGCATTGATATATGCATCTTTATAAATCGTTTTCCAAGTGTTTAAAATCGCGAAACGAATTACTTTTTTCTGTAATAAACGATCTACAGAACATACAATATATGCGTCAATTGGCAATTTTTTCGTGATTTTTGCGATTCGCTTTGTAACGTTTACTTTGTCAAAGTTACGAACGACCATTTGACGGCCCTGGCCGTCAGCTACCTCAGCCAGCGGTAGGCTATTTAAAAAACTCGGTCGTGTTGGGCCAACAGAGGCAATTTGGCGGTTACAGTTTAAACTCCATTGGAGTGTACTTAAAAAACCGAGTAAGCCTTCTGCGGTGTGGCTACGTTGGCTGTTTTTAAGGCCTAAAGTCGCTGTGTTGTTTTTGAATGCTTGATCCAGCGTTAAATGCGTGACATCAAATGGCTGTTGTCCCAACTGGGAAACCAAAGTACGTGCATTCGGAGCCTTTGGGTTACTCCCAGCTGGTGCTCCCCGTTGGGGTGCTGGACTAGAGCTGCGGCCTAAAGAGTTGATTGCCATGTTTCGTTGCCACTCTTTTTGGGGAATTGGTTGCACCTCCATGCGTTTTAATGCTTTTCGGCGCAGCTGGGACAAGGCAGCGCTTTCACTAGCGAAGAGCGCTTCAGGCTGCCAAAGAGATTCCCACGTTTCAAAGATTTTCGCAGGGGAATCAATAAAAAGCGCTTTTTTATAGTTTGCTAATGAATGTTCTAAAGTTAAAGTTTCGGAACAATAAGTTACCAGTTGTAAATGACGTTTTTTCATATCTAATAATAGCGATAAGTAACTAGGTGTGCCTTTTAAAAACCAAATATGGGTTACGGGTGAACTTAATTTGATATACCCTAATTGGTAACGACGAATAACGGACCACGTGTATTCAACGTCACATTCTGGGCAATATTTACGTGAAGGTTGTGTTCCCCCTGCCCCCTTAGGGGGCTGGCGGGACTTCTGGGGCACAACAGCAGCAGTTTCGCTAACGGCCCCTAACGAGTTTAACCCAGCGGAGCGGCCTAACGGGGCTGATGCAATGCCCTCAGGTTTAGGGTCTCCATTCGGCTGAGTAGCTGGGCCAACACGCATCATATCTTGTTTAACGGTTTTATTGATTTTGCCACAAGCACACTCAAAGTCTTTTAATGGACCAAAAATACGTTCACAAAAAAGACCTCCTTTTTGCGGTTTAAATGTTTTATGGTGTAAGGTATTTGCATTTAATACTTCACCATAAATTTTGCCGTTCGGCAAAGTTTTTTCCGCCCATTGTAAAATGCGTAAAGGCGACGCAATCCCAATCGTTAGTAATTTTACTTCCGATAGTTTGGAATATGAGGTATAAATACCTTTTTTTACTTTTTTTTTCCCCTCCGGGGCCCCCCTAAGGGGGGCAGAGGGCTCCCTTAAATGTGTTTTTCTTGTTGTAATTTTTTCGTTTGCTAAATTACTAAGGGCTACTTTACTCCCTTCAGAGCCCAGCTTCGAAAGGTTTGACGGGGCCATAAGAGCCGCGTCTTTCCCTCGAAGGGGGTCCTTCGTGGGCGTTTTGGAGCTCCCCCGTAGGGCGCCCATTTTAGATTCGTTTTGAGAAAAAAGCATAAGTGTATTCACTAAACGTTGAGTAAGTAAGTATAACTGTGTTCGCGTCATGTATAATTCGTTAGGCCTAGGAGTTAGGGGCCCCGCTGTGCGGCCTAACCGGAAGGCAACAAAAAAAGAAGCGGCCTTGAGTTAGTTATCAAAGCTAACACTTAACTTACATTTAACTTAAATTATTTGAGTTATTTTTTATTTTCTATTAAATTGATAAGATAGCATTCTCCTGCCCCGCCCTATCGACGAAGTCGATTGCAGCCGTTTGCCCTTGTGATATTTAAAGAAATAGCACAAATGTGAAATTTCCGAAGGAAATTTCACTAACCGGTGCCCCGAAGGGGCACCGGGAAAAGGCGACAAGACGCTACTATTTTGTACAATTTTATTTTTATGAACTCATCCGCTATTATTTTCGGGATGACAGGATTCGAACCTGCGACCCTATGCTCCCAAAGCACATGCGCTACCAAACTGCGCTACATCCCGACAAAATTGTTTTTTAATTAAACTAATTTTTATTTAGTATACTATTTCAGGTAAAGTCTGACAAGTCTAAAGGAATTATTTTACGACGATAAATTAATAAGGTTCCACGGACTTTGCCCTCCCCCTTTGGGTCCCCATGTTTGAAGACACGGCCCTAAAATAGGAAAACTTCTTAGTAAAATTTACTTCGTAAATTTTACATTTTCGAATTTATAAAACGTTTAGGCCCAACCGGACTTGAACCGATGACCTATTGCTTGTAAGGCAATCACTCTACCGACTGAGTTATGGGCCTCTATAATTTCTATAGATATAATTTAAGTATAGAATTTTAAAAATAAATGTCAAGTCTTGTAGACTTTTCCTGCGTGATCTCCAAAGTAACCTTCAAGTAGCTAACACGCTCCTTCGGGGGCTGAGACTCCCCTTCGGGGTGTTGCTTTTCGCCGCAGGCGCCGCCAGCCCCCGAAGGGGGCAGGGGGGGCGGGCGGCAATCGACTTCGTCGATAGGCAGCCGTAAGTAGTGGCGCTAATCGACGAAGTCGATAGGTCGGGTAGGAGCCTAAGGACAGTACTCTCTCCCCGTTAGTCCCCTTGTTTTTGGGCCTTCGGCCCAAAAACAAGGGGAGGCGATGAATAAATTAAATTATTGTACGATGCTTGTAACAACACCAGCACCTACAGTACGACCACCTTCACGAATCGCGAAACGCATACCTTTTTCAATAGCAATTGGGTTAATTAACTCAACTGTCATACTGATACGGTCACCTGGCATAGCCATTTTGTTAGAATGTTCTTCAGCAACTGAAGAAGGGTTACGCATTTGAATGTGTGAGAAAGAAGTTACTTTACCTGTAACGTCTGTAGTACGTACGTAGAATTGTGGTTGGTAACCAATTAAGAAAGCTGAGTGACGGCCACCTTCTTCTTTCGTTAAAATGTAAACTTGTGCTTCGAATTTCGTGTGAGGTGTAATAGAACCTGGTTTAGCTAAAACCATACCACGTTCGATATCTTTTTTCTGAATACCACGTAATAAAACACCTACGTTATCACCAGCCATTGTTTCATCTAATGTTTTTTTGAACATTTCTAAACCAGTTACAACTGTTGTTTTTGTGTCTTTTAAACCTACAACTTCAACGTTTTCACCGATTTTTAATGTACCACGTTCAACACGACCAGTTGCAACCGTACCACGACCAGTAATCGATAATACGTCTTCTACTGCTAATAAGAATGGTTTATCTGTTTCACGTTGTGGAGTTGGGATGTAGCTATCAACTTTGTCCATTAGTTCGTAAATTTTGTCAACCCATTTGTTTTCACCGCGTTGAATTTTTGGATTTTCAACTAAGGCTTCTAAAGCTAAAAGAGCTGAACCTGGTACTACTGGAATTTCATCACCAGGGAATTCGTATTTGTCTAAAGTTTCACGAACTTCTAATTCAACTAATTCTAATAATTCTTTATCGTCTACTTGGTCTTCTTTGTTTAAGAATACAACGATGTTTGGTACACCTACTTGTTTCGCTAATAGAATGTGTTCTTTTGTTTGAGGCATTGGACCATCAGCACCAGATACTACTAAAATAGCGCCGTCCATTTGTGCAGCACCTGTAATCATGTTTTTAACATAATCCGCGTGGCCTGGACAGTCTACGTGTGCGTAGTGACGGTTTTCTGTTTCGTATTCTACGTGTGCAGTGTTAATTGTAATACCACGTGCTTTTTCTTCTGGAGCTGAGTCAATTTCATCATATTTTTTACCAACAGAACCACCGCGAGCCGCTAATGTCATTGTGATAGCTGCAGTTAATGTTGTTTTACCGTGGTCAACGTGACCAATTGTACCAATGTTTACGTGCGGTTTTTTACGTTCGAATTTTGCGCGTGCCATATTTTACTTGTTTTTTTATTTTTATATATAAGCCAATTTTTCGAGTAGCTTTAGCGCTAAGTAAAAATCGTTACAATACTCACTTTTACTAACGTTAAAGAATATATTTTTATTATATCTTATAGTTCTAATCCTTTCAGATTTAAAACTTTTAGTGAACAATGTGCACTTTTTCATTTATGTAAAAATTCCGTGAAGCCTGCCCATCGGGATTCTAAAAAAGGCGTAATTTTTACTACGGAAGTTTTACGTTGACGCTGCCTACGTCCCCGGTTATGAACTTTTATTAACATCGTTAGGTGTGAAATTCAAAACGAGTTGTTTTGAATATATTGTAATTTAGTTGACTTTTTTGCAATTTATCATATAATAATAAATAACTGTTTCAAATACGGCCCCCATCGTCTAGAGGCCTAGGACATCTCCCTTTCACGGAGGAAACGGGGATTCGAATTCCCCTGGGGGTAAAATTTTGGTTTTTGGTGTACATTTGCCGAGCGAAGCGGTTTTTTTCAAACGACTAATTTTATATTCATAAAAATAAGGGAGAAACGTAAGTTTTAAACTTACGTTTCTTCAAAACTAACGAATTCCTAAAGAAAATTAGCTTTGCACATTTGCCCGTAGGGCCCACTTACTAATTTTACATTAGTAATTTTTAACTTAACCTTGGCGTTGTTTATGTTTTGGATTTGAACAAATTACCATTACAGTGCCTTTACGGCGAATTACACGACAATTGTCACAAATTTTTTTAACTGAAGCACGTACTTTCATTTTTTTTAGATAAAGATTTAACTGTTTTTAACAATAAAACTAAACTAAGGAAGTTTTACTTCGTAAAACTTCCATGTCCTTTTTACAAGTTGAATTTACGATGTAAATCCAACCCTGGCCGCAATAAGCGCCATTGGATTGCTAGGGGCCCCTTCGGGGCCGGCCGGGCAGAAGGGGAAACAAGCGGAGGAAAATTTCAAGACAAAACGCATTATCTTTACTATTTCTTTTTGTTTAATTTTTTATATAAAAAACATTTGACGCTATTAAATTTGTTTAAAGTAGTTGTAAGTATAATTCGCAAAGCGAATTATCCACAATTTATTAAGTTTTTAAGTTTTACTTTGGAAAACTTAATAAACAATAATCTTTAAAGAGAGGACTATCGGAACCTGTACCACTAGCCACGTTGTGCTGGCCCCTTCGGGGCCGAACTCGCTATTCACTAACTGAAAAATGAAGATTCTCCGAGGCAAAACGTGTAAAATTCGTTGACGCATCGTCAACGAATTTCACAAAAAAAATTCTATTTTTATAGAGGACCAGAAATACCTTGTTTTCTAATCATTAAGAAGTGCATTAACATGAAAACTGCAGTTAATAAAGGTAATACGAATGTATGTAAACTGTAGAAACGTGTTAAAGTCGCTTGACCTACACCTACACCACCACGTAATAATTCTACTAATGGACCACCAATACCAGGAATTGCTTCAGGTACACCTGTTACAATTTTAACCGCCCAGTAACCAACTTGGTCCCACGGTAAAGAGTAACCAGTTACACCGAATGATACTGTACAAACGGCCATGATTACACCAGTTACCCATGTTAACTCGCGTGGACGTTTGAAACCGCCTGTTAAGTATACACGGAATACGTGTAAAACCATCATAAGAACCATCATACTAGCCGACCAACGGTGAATTGAACGGATTAACCAACCGAAGTTTACGTCTGTCATTAAGTATTGAACAGAAGCAAAAGCTTCAGCTACAGTAGGACGGTAGTAGAAAGTCATTGCGAAACCAGTAGCTACTTGTACTAAGAAGCATGTAAATGTAATACCACCGATACAGTAGAAAATGTTTACGTGAGGTGGAACATATTTACTTGTAATATCGTCCGCAATTGCTTGAATTTCTAAACGTTCTTCGAACCAATCGTAAATTTTACTCATAAGAAACTTTAAAATATTTATGACATGACCATTAAGCTAACATGAAAAATCTCTAACAAACTAGGACTAGGATAACGGGAGCGCTAACCCCCGTCTAACGGGCCTAACCTACCTGTATTTGGGCCGCCGTTGAGGGGTACACTTTTACTTTTGTAAAAGTAACTTACTAAAAAGCTGAAACTACTATCTTTGTTTATATCTATCAAAGGGCGAACGACGGGGTTTGAACCCGCGAATGGTGGAGTCACAATCCACTGCCTTACCACTTGGCTACGCCCGCCATTAAAAAATATATTTAATCTTTATTATAACATAATAAAATTTTATTCTATATTTCAGTTCGCCCTTGCCGCCATAGGCGCCTTTGGCTTGTCGGCCCTTCGGGCCCCAGGGCTGTTTTCGGCGCAAAAGAGAAATAGAATCCCATTGAATTTTAAATAAATTATTAAAGAGAGCCTTTTCTCTCTTTAATAATTTATTTGATTTACCGCTTAGTAAGTCTCGCGTCTTTTTTGCCTATCGACGAAGTCGATTGCCGCCGCCGCCAAGTCCCCTTCCTCCCCTCCGGGGAGAAGTAAGGCCGTAAGGGGCGCGAATTCCCCGGAGGGGAAAAAGGCGCCGAGTTAAAGACTTCTAAGTAAGTTTAATTATTTTTTAGCAGCTGTTTTAGCAGCTGTTTTTGAAGCCATTTTAACACCGTATTTACTACGGCTTTGGGCACGGTTTTTAACACCGGCAGTGTCTAATGTACCACGAACGATGTGGTAACGAACACCAGGTAAGTCTTTTACCCTGCCGCCGCGTACTAATACAACCGCGTGTTCTTGAAGGTTATGACCTACACCTGGAATATAAGCTGTTACTTCATAACCTGATGTTAAACGCACACGTGCTACTTTACGAAGCGCTGAGTTTGGTTTTTTCGGTGTTACTGTGTATACACGTAAACAAATACCACGGCGTTGTGGACATGACTTTAACGCTGGAGCTTTACTTTTAGATGTTAATTTTTGACGTGCTGAATGAATTAATTGTTGAATTGTAGGCATATGATATTAGCGATGCATATAGTAATAAGTTTTTTGAAACTTATTAAGTCGGTTACATAAAAACTTAGTAAACTGTTTTAAAAACATAGTTTAGAAAGATAAATTATGTAGAAATTTTATAGAAATTTTTTTTCATTAATGTGGTGCCGTTAGTAAGCCTCGCTTCGGATAGGCCCTTCTACGGGCCCAGACGCGGCTGTCACGGGCGTCTGTTGGGCCGAAGGGCCCCTGCGGGGCTGGAGGCCGACAAGAAGCGGCCGCCCTTCGTGCCCCGGAGCCCGGAGGGCCAAAAAGAAGGGGGAACGGTAATTTTTCATAAAATTAGGGAGTTTTCTTTCCAACTCATATGAAATAAGGTGCGTCACAAAATTATAATGACGTCCCTTATTTCATATTGTGTTTTTAATTAGTTAATTAGAAAGAAAAAACTAATGGATCCGGGAAGAATCGATTAATTTCAATTAGTAAACCTGCTGTGAACACAGCCCAAGCTAAACCAACAACTGGTGCAGTAGATAAGTATGTAGTGAAATTTTTCATTTGTACTATTTTTGTTTCTCAGATGTACTATAGGCGTGGCGACCATCCAACTAGCCTTCTGTGGGGTTAGTCAGAGTTTTGCCGTCAACACTATTTTTGTTAAGGATTTAAATATTTAATTTCTTCTTTGGAAGTCTGGTTAGTAAGTTTTACGAAGTAAAACTTACTTCGCCAGACTTACTAACTAAAGAAAATTTACAATGGAAGTCTGGCAAAGCCAGACTTACTAACCGGTGCCCGAAGGGCACCCGTCGCCCCTTCGGGGCCCGGATGTATATGAAATATACATCGGGAAACGTAAATTTTCTAGTAAAACCAACTTAGTAAATTTTACATGTCGCCCCTTTTGTCCCAGGGGCCCTTCGGGCCGACAAGAAGCGGCCGCCCTTCGTGCCCCGGAGGGGGAAAAGAAGGGGACTTACTTCAGTGAACTGTTTTTGTGCGCTAGTTTTACTCAAACGGAACGCATAATCCTATTTTTGTGTCATATTATATTATGTATTATTTGTTTTCTTAGTTGATTCTTTGAATAGAGCACCTGCCCCTTCGGGGGCTGGCGCACCCATTTTTTTTAGTGGTGATCTTCAACCGCTTCACCAATGTACGCACCTGCTAAAGTAGAGAATACTAAAGCCTGAATTGCACTCGTGAAACAACCTAATAACATAATTGGGATAGGGATGATTAGAGGTACAAGAGCAACTAATACACCTACAACAAGTTCATCAGCAAGAATGTTACCAAAAAGTCGGAAGCTTAAAGATAGGGGCTTAGTGAAATCTTCCAGAACGTTGATTGGTAATAAAAACGCTGCTGGAGAAATATAGCGTTTGAAGTAACCTAAACCTTTTTTGCTAATACCAGCGTAGAAGTACGAAATAGACGTTAATAACGCTAACGCTACAGTCGTATTAATATCGTTTGTAGGAGCCGCTAATTCACCGTTTGGAATTTCAATAACGTGCCATGGTAATAATGCACCTGACCAGTTAGAAACGAAGATGAATAAGAACATAGTACCTAAGAATGGAACCCATTTTAAGTATTCTTCTTCACCAATTTGCGTTTTTGCTAAGTCACGGATAAATTCAGTAACTAGCTCGTTAAAGTTTTGTAAACCATCTGGAGTTGCTTTTAAATTACTGTTACCAGCAAAGGCTAAAATTGCGATAATGCCTAATACAACCCAAGAAGTAATTAATACTTGACCGTGTAATTCAAACCCGCCAACATTCCAGTAATAGTGTTGACCAACTGAAACTTCAGCAATTTCTAATAAAGGATTAATCATATCTTTATATAAATATTTTTTGTTTAATTATCGATGGGCTTCCATCGAGATAAGATAAAAAGCTTGTCCTCGTGTCTAAAAGATATCTCACCTTCGTGCAGGTGCTCCTACGAATATTTTCAACTTACTGCAAAATTTCCTTCGGAAATTTGTTAGGTTACGATAGTCCTGGGGCCCTTCGGGCCCGCCATAGGTGCCGTCGGCGAAGGCGAAACGAAGTTGTATTAAAAGTTTGACAATTAATACGCTGTACTTTTTATGCGAACGTGCTTTCAAGAAATCCTAACTGGGACAACACCGCGCAGCGAGACCCTAGGGTCACGGCGTTAATAACCGCTTTACGTTCCCATCGACGACTGTGCTTAGTAAAAATTGGAAGTCTGGTTACGAAGTTTTACTTCGTAAAACTTCGTTCGCCAGACTTACTGACTTTACGAATTTTACAGGCGGCGTCTACGAATTAAAAGCTACGGTAGAAGTCTACAAGCGAAAAAATGAAAGCCGCTAATATATTTAATTTTTAACAACGTGAAGGCCTGTGCCCCGCCAGCCCCCTTCCTCCCCTCCGGGGAGAAAGGGGCTCGGACGCGAAGCGTCCTAACCCAATGACTTAAAACACAAACGACCCGAAGGGCGACGGAAAGAGATTAATGGTCTTTGGCCCGTAGGGCCCCTTCGTGCCAAAAGGTTAGGATGCTTCCGTCAACCTTTTGATGCCGCCCAGTTAACAAGGCGATTCGCAAAAGTCTAAGGATAGTCTCTTCTGGGCCTGGGGGTGCCCGAAAGTGCGCAAAAACAATTCCCACGAGGGGGACGGCGACGCAGCCGAAAATTACTTTAGTGAACTACGCTCACACTTAACTATATCGTATAATTCTGAATTACTTTAATTATATAATTTTTGAAAAAATTCAATTTATGTAAAGTTTTCATTTTATGTAAAGTTTTCATTTTGCGCTCCCCCTCCGGGGGGCTGGGACAACGCCGGCCCCCGAAGGGGGCAGGGGGGCGGACTGTCTTTCGAAGTAAAAATTGTTAGTAAAAATAATGAAACGCTCTCGATTGGTTTGAAACTAGGTAGGAACTAACTAGCCCGCCCAAACGGGCTGACTGCTAGTTAGTTTCTAAAAATTTGAAATTATAGAGAAGATCCTAAACCAACATAAGATCCGTAGAAGAAAATAGCTAATAAACCAATAGCTAATGTACCTACAACAGTACCAACAAGCCATAAAGGGATACGTCCAGTAGTTCCAATGTTTGACATAAGATTAATAAAGAAAACCTTCAATTATAATATTTAATAACACTAAACATTATAGATACAAAAATACGAAGCAACATCACTTGTTTAGTTATTATTAATGTAAACAAGTCCAGTTAATTGCTATTCAATTTTTTACGAGGCACTCCTAAACGAAAGGCAACGACGTACCTTCTGCTGGGGCCCAAGGGCGACCTGTCCCAGAAGCGTCCGTAACACAGGGCCCCTTCGGCGCAAAAAGATTGAGATTTTTGGGAGATAAAGAGAAATATTAAAGTAAAATTTAGTAAATTTTACTTTAATATTTCTCTTCCTGCAGAGTTGTTGAAGTGTCCTTAAGTACGAGGCGACTTAGTAAGTTTTACAAGGGCCGGCGCTTTAAGGGTATACTACATAAGCGTATTATTAAGACACGGCCCCGCCTTTTAACGGGTTAGGCCTTGTCCCAGAAGCGGCGGCCTCCGGCCCCCCTGCCCCCTTCGGGGGCTGGCGGGGCAGCCTGGGACCGCTTCGCTTGGCGTCTTTACCGCTTTTACCTGCAAATTAAGTTCTGCCTACAGGTTTTACATACCTGTAAAATTTGCAAAGCAAATTTTACTTAATGCGCTTCGCACATCTGGGGCTAAAAACAGTCCTTGGACTGTCGATCGACTCTGTCGATCGGGCGATAGTAAATTTTAAAGTCAGTTTTTAAGCAAATAAACGAATAAACTCGAAGTGAATTTTTAATTGCCTTAAAACGGGTTAGTTTTAGGGCCCTCCTTCTGCCCTTCGGGCCCCGGAGGGGAAGACGCCTTGTTAAGCAATCCGTTTTAAGCACCTCGCACGTCGAAATAATTCGATGAAAGCGGGGCTGTTTACCCCCTAATAGGGGCAGCTAGTTATTTATGAGTTTCTTGTCCCAGTTGAAAAGATTATTCAGAAAATGCCGGTGCCCCGAAGGGGCACCCGGCGTTTCCCCGGGTGCGCGGAGCGCACCGGGAAAAGGAAACTCATTTGCTTTTAAAATTCAATGAAAATGTAAGCTAAATTTCTTTTTTTTCGAGTATCCTTTGTTTAGGCTATTTTCTCTTCCTCTTCGGAGAAAAGGCCCCGAATTGCGCTTTCCCCAATCGCCTTCGGCGATAGGGCGGCTGAGACAGCTGCGGCGAAGGGGCCCTTCGGGCCAAAAAAGACGAGCCGTATAGTAGACCAAGACGGGCCCAGGCAGGTCGTTATCATAGCCATAAACAGATTTCCATGTTTAATATAAACAGACTCAAGAAAATTTACAAAGTAAATTTTCTAATTATAAAATGAAAGCTTTCTATAGCTTTTGAAAGTCTCTATTACGGGGAGACTTACGAACTAGCTTTATCGATACTGGAATATTTGTTAGTAAAAATAACTACGAAATTTTGACTGAGCCAAGAGCAGTAGAGGTCGTTCAAAGATTCACTAATATTAAGTATCGTTGAAAAAGCTGGAGGCCCCCCGAACTCCCCGGAGGGGAAGACGCCGCTTTTGTCCCAGTTATAGGCGCCTGTGGTGGCCGTAGAAGATAATTCATTCAAATTTCTTTCATTTTATTAATCGAGGTACGGCTGCGCTTTCAGCAGCCGTCAGCGACGAGTAAAAGCTGATAAATTTAATTCTAAATTTATTTTATCGTCGAGTGTAATTAATCCGAACTTATGGATGTATAATTCGCTATGCGAATTATACTAATGTGAAATTTCCTTCGGAAATTTCACTAACCGACGCGCTTCGCGCGTCCGGCGTTCCCCGGATGGGCCCTTCGGGCCGACAAGAAGCGCATCGGGAAAGTAAACGTTCTTTAAAATACAACGTGTTTATATTTAGTCATGTCGCACCCACTTAACCAAATTAAAATAATACCTAATTGACCAAAGTGAGCACTGAATACTTTTCTTGAAATTTCTTCTAAGTCACTTGTATGGCTGTCAAAATCATGCGCATCAGCGTGAAGGTTCCAAATCCAAGTAGTTGTATTTGGGCCTTTAGCTAATGTACGTGAAAAATGTCCAGGTTTTGTAGGGTAGGTTAAAAAGAATTGACACCTCCCGTAGAACCGTACGTGCAGTTTTAACCGCATACGGCTCAAGCACTCTAATTATGTGTTAAAGATTTTTACAATCTAAAATTGCAACTTTGTGATTTTGTTATAACGTCAATAGATATTAGCGGGCGTCTGCCCTTCGGGCTGACGCAGATTGACAGCGTAACGCTTCGTTAACTATTTATAATAATCATTATATAATATTTCTTTTTACCGCGTTTTTCAAAATTGTCCCCTCAGGTTTCTTTCTTTTGTCAGGTCTCGGTCGTTTGGGAGTAGAAACTACAATTGGCTTTCATTCTTCAGATAATTCGCAATCGACGGAGTCGATCGTGCCCCGCTTAAAAGTGAAACCCCTTCGCCGCCGCTTTTGCAAATCGCCAAAGTCGATAGGGAGTCCCAGCCGGTGTTGGGCCCCCTTCGGGGGTCGCCCTTCGGTTAGGCCGCTTCTTTTTTTTTGCCCTTCGGTTCAGAATGATTCAATTCGAGTGACACGGTTTATTGTAAGAAATCTATATTTTTTGCTATAATAAAAATACACAAAAGAAAAACCCTAATAAAAACCCTAAATTAGACTGCGCACTATAGAGCCGGGTACATTGCTTACCCTAGTCGCAGCTTCTTTCAAAAGGGCAAGCTTCAAAGACCTTCCCCGCTCGCTTCTGGGACAAGAGCCAGGGGATACCCAGAATGCGCGAAGCGCATTTGGGATGGGACCGCTTCGCTTGCCGGTGCCCTTTGGGCACCCGGCGTTTCCCCGGGTGCCCAAAGGGCACCGGGAAAAGGCTTTGAAACTTCTGTCGGTCACTACTTTTTAAGCGGCCGTTAACGATATGATGAATTATAAATATATTCTGGAGATGCACGCAATGACAATTGCGATTGGTACATATCAAGAAAAACGTACTTGGTTCGATGACGCAGATGACTGGTTACGTCAAGACCGTTTCGTATTCGTAGGTTGGTCAGGTTTATTACTATTCCCTTGTGCATACTTTGCATTAGGTGGTTGGTTAACAGGTACAACATTTGTAACTTCTTGGTACACTCACGGTTTAGCGACTTCGTACTTAGAAGGTTGTAACTTCTTAACAGCAGCTGTTTCAACACCTGCTAACAGCCTTGGCCACTCACTATTATTCGTTTGGGGTCCAGAAGCTCAAGGTGACTTAACTCGTTGGTTCCAACTTGGTGGTTTATGGGCTTTCGTTGCTTTACACGGTGCGTTCGCGCTAATTGGTTTCATGTTACGTCAGTTTGAAATTGCACGTTCTGTAAACTTACGTCCGTACAACGCTATCGCGTTCTCAGCTCCGATTGCTGTATTCGTATCTGTTTTCTTAATTTACCCATTAGGTCAATCAGGTTGGTTCTTCGCTCCAAGCTTTGGTGTAGCTGCGATTTTCCGTTTTATTTTATTCTTCCAAGGTTTCCACAACTGGACACTTAACCCATTCCACATGATGGGTGTTGCTGGTGTTTTAGGTGCTGCTTTATTATGTGCTATTCACGGTGCAACAGTAGAAAACACACTATTCGAAGATGGTGACGGTGCGAACACATTCCGTGCGTTCAACCCTACTCAGGCTGAAGAAACTTACTCTATGGTAACTGCTAACCGCTTCTGGTCTCAAATTTTCGGTGTAGCTTTTGCTAACAAACGTTGGTTACACTTCTTTATGTTATTCGTACCAGTAACTGGTTTATGGATGTCTGCATTAGGTGTTGTAGGTTTAGCATTAAACTTACGTGCTTACGACTTCGTTTCTCAAGAGATTCGTGCTGCTGAAGACCCTGAGTTCGAAACATTCTACACGAAAAACATTCTTCTTAACGAAGGTATTCGTGCATGGATGGCTGCTCAGGATCAACCCCATGAAAAACTTGTTTTCCCTGAAGAAGTTCTTCCTCGTGGTAACGCTCTTTAATTCTCTTTTATTCTATTTATTATTAAAACTGTTCCAGCTGCTTGGAAAGACAAGCGGAAAAACAGTTTTAATAATACACGCGTTTCCAAAGCGGGTTAAAATATATTCAAAAATCGGTGACGTATATATTTAGTAATACGGGAGGAAAAGTACATACCGTTTGTTTTATCGCACCCGCGCCGCCCCATGTTCTGATGGCTGTCAAAACGAATATTTGCAAAATTAAAAGTTTTGTGTTATATTATATTTAGTTAAAAACAATAGTTAGTAAAAGTAACTATCTCCCTATGCCGGGGTAGCTCAGTGGTAGAGCAGAGGATTGAAAATCCTTGTGTCACCAGTTCAATCCTGGTTCCTGGCATTATGAAATTCTCAATCTTCTAAGATATTAAAAACAAACTATAAACATATGGCTCATATCGTTAAAATTTATGACACTTGTATTGGCTGTACTCAATGTGTACGTGCTTGTCCATTAGACGTATTAGAAATGGTACCGTGGAATGGTTGTAAAGCAGCACAAATGGCTTCAGCACCGCGCACAGAAGACTGTGTTGGTTGCAAACGTTGTGAAACAGCATGTCCTACTGACTTTTTAAGCGTACGTGTATACCTAGGTTCTGAAAGTACAAGAAGTTTAGGTTTAGCTTACTAATTTAATCTTCGTATAATTTGAATCGGCTTCGCCGATTATTAGCCTACGGCTAATACATAGATTAGGGATCGTTGATTCTTATCACCACCCGGCGCTTCGTTTGCCCAAAATCTTAGAACAACTTTCCCTAATCTATCTGAATTAAATGCCGGTGCCCCTTCGGGGCACCCGGCGCCCCTTGACGGACGCCTTCGGCGTCCTAACCACGGGTGCGCGGAGCGCACCGGGAAAAGGATAAACTCCAAAAATCAATCATAACGATAAACATTACTCATCGGCATGTCCGCTTAGTATAATTCGCGTAGCGAATTAGCCATAGGGTTAGGCGTCAATCTACTTCGTCGAGAGGTAAAAAAAGAGCCCAATCGATGGCGGGCAGAGTCCCAGTAGTGCTTTTTCCAGAGAATCCGTTAGTAAAATTTACTACGAATTCTATAAAATGATTCTAAAATTTATTTATTAATTTTATGGTAACAATTACTAGTTATATCGCATTATTAATTGGTGCATTAGGTTTTACTTTAACTATTTACTTAGGTCTTTTAAAAGTAGTAAAACTAATCTAATTATTTATTTCTAAGAATATTTGGAATACTGTTTTCAAATATTCTTAGACTATGTAAAATTTATTTAGTCTTTTTTATTTAATGTGAACTGTTTTTTACGCTTATAGGTAGTTATTTTCAAACTAGAAAATTAAAATAGTCTAACGCGATCTGGACAACGAGAAGACTTAAGTAATATAAAAACATAAAAAGAAAAAAATAAAGTTGTTACTAGTAAGGACTTTAAACATAATTGCAGAGGCAGGATTTGAACCTGCGACCTTGGGGTTATGAGCCCCACGAGCTACCAGACTGCTCTACCCTGCGCGAATAAATAAATATTATTTATATATATTTATTATAGAAATAAAAAATTAATTTATCAACTTTATAATTAACCGTTTTGTTAAAGTTTTGACGTCTACCCCCCTTCGCTTAGTAAAATTTACATAGGCTCCTTTGTTTTTTCCCCCTCCTTACGGCCCTCTGGGCCTAGTTCGGCGTGTGTTGTCCCAGGCCGGAAGGTCAGGGAGTACCGCTGCTGACGATTACGTTAAATACTAATTAAAGTGGACTCTTAGGGCTAGGACGCCTTTGTAAACGGGACAATTTTAAAGCATCTCCCCAGGTAGGACTTGAACCTACGACCAATCGGTTAACAGCCGATTGCTCTACCACTGAGCTACTGAAGATAAAATTGAAAGATGGATTTTAAGAGATAAATCTATATCTAGAGATTATATTAGTATATATGAATAAAAAAGTAAAGTTGAAGCAAACGCAGTATATTTTCCACTCCCTTCGCCCTTTGCCGAAGGCCCTACGGGGTCCTTTTCCCGGTGCCCTTTGGGCACCGGCATTTGACGGACTAGGACGCTTCGCGTCCGTAGCGTCCTAACCCTTTTCCCGATGCGCTTCGCGCATCCGTGGTTAGGACGCCGAAGGCGTCCGTCAAGGGGCGCCGGGTGCCCCGAAGGGGCACCGGTTAGTAAGTCTGGCGCAGCCAGACTTCCATTTGGGGTCTTCGGGGGCCTTTCCCGATGCGCTTCGCGCATCCGGGGAACGCCGGACGCGCGAAGCGCGTCGGCATTGTCCCAGGCGCCCAGCGCTAATGATCCAACTCGAAATTTACTATCGGTGACAAACAATATACAAAAGGTTTGATATTATTGCTATTATCTAACTATATTAGTTTTCTTAAAACTAACCCAAACGGTCGTTAAAAAAATGTTGAACAATCGGTCAGTCTGGCTACGTCAGACTTACAAATTCCACTCGATTTGACTTCGCCGGAAGACACGGCCCTAAGTCAAACTCCTCATAAGTGGCGCCGTACGATAATGTCACACATATATAAAGTACTTATATAACTATAACCAATAAAAGGCACTAGCGTTATATAAACTTCAATAAAAGAAAATAAATTAAAAATATGAAATTAGCAGTTTATGGCAAAGGTGGTATTGGTAAATCCACAACAAGTTGTAACATTTCAATTGCATTAGCAAAACGTGGCAAAAAAGTATTACAAATTGGTTGTGATCCAAAACACGATAGTACTTTTACATTAACCGGTTTTTTAATTCCAACAATTATTGATACTTTACAAAGTAAAGATTATCATTACGAAGATGTTTGGCCGGAAGATGTTATTTACCAAGGCTACGGGAGTGTGGATTGTGTTGAAGCAGGTGGCCCGCCAGCCGGCGCCGGCTGTGGTGGGTATGTTGTTGGTGAAACAGTTAAATTATTAAAAGAATTAAATGCATTTTATGAATATGATGTTATTCTGTTTGATGTTTTAGGGGATGTTGTATGTGGTGGGTTTGCTGCACCTTTAAATTACGCCGACTATTGCATTATTGTCACAGATAATGGCTTTGATGCGTTATTTGCCGCAAACCGTATTGCTGCTTCAGTGCGCGAAAAAGCGCGCATTCACCCATTACGTTTAGCTGGGTTAATTGGGAATCGTACAGCCAAACGCGATTTAATCGATAAATACGTTGAAGCGTGCCCGATGCCAGTCTTAGAGGTATTACCGTTAATTGAAGACATTCGTGTGTCACGCGTAAAAGGTAAAACATTATTTGAAATGGCAGAACATGATTCATCATTACACTACATTTGTGACTTTTATTTAAATATTGCGGATCAATTATTAACTGAACCAGAAGGTGTTGTTCCGCGCGAATTAGCAGACCGTGAATTATTTACTCTATTATCAGATTTCTATTTAAACGCTGGGACTCCTAGCCCTAGTGGATCTGAGTTCGGCTCAGGCGCCCTTAGCGGAACGAGCGGCGAAACAGCTCCCGGTAATATGGGTCAGCACATGAGTAACGCAGTAAAAACAAACGAACAGGAAATGAATTTCTTTCTTGTGTAATAACGCTTCGCTACTCATTTAAAGTTTTTAAGTTTTACTTCTGGCCCCCTTCGCCGCAGTTGCCCCCCCGTAGGGGGGCAGGCCCGCTCCCCCGAAGGGGGGCTGGGACTCCCCTACGGGGTTTGTCCCAGGCGAAGGGCCCCTCCTTACGGCCTTACTTCTCCCCTCCGGGGCCCCCCCCTAAGGGGGGGCAGAAGGGGGGCTTGGCGGCCTCCGGCCCCCCTTCCTCCCCTTTCCCCAATCGCCTTCGGCGATAGGGCGGCTGAGACTCCCCTACGGGGTTTGTCCCAGGCGGCGAGGGGTAAGGGCAGAAGGGGACTTACGAAGTTGACGACTACCTGACCGTTTAACCGCTTCGCAGGCCGGCAAACGTTTCTCTCGTAATTTTCAAAAACTTACTCAGTTAACATCCGTCTGAACGATTTAACTAAGTATAAATCGCGTAGCGATTTATCCACGTCCGAGGCCGTCAGCTGAGTACAGTTTACGCATGTAATTTTTATCGCACTTTTTTTCGAGCCGGAAGCAGGGCGCCCTCCGGGCTCCAGAGCCCGTATACGAAAATTTCTTAAAAATGTTATAATGTATTTAATGTAATTAAAACAACGTTCAATTACAGCCTTCGTGATGGAACTGGTAGACATCCTGGTTTTAGGAACCAGTGCTGCAAGGCGTGCCGGTTCGAATCCGGCCGAAGGCAAATAGATAGGGAGGTAAAAGCACAGTATTTTTCGTTAATTTAAAGAATGTTTTAGGTCTGACGTACGTCCTACTGGGATAACGTAGGCGCTGGAAGACTCCCCTACGGGGCCCTGTCTCAGGTAAAATTTTCAAATGTAAGTCTGGCGAAGCCAGACTTACTAACCGGTGCCCTTTGGGCACCCGTCGCCCCTTGACGGACGCCTTCGGCGTCCTAACCACGGACGCGCGGAGCGCGTCGGGAAAAGTAAATTTTACATTCGTCGCGTTACGCGCGTACGGACTGTCCTCACTTGTAAGTAGAGGGAGCAATCGTGACGATAAAAATGGAATCAACAACTCAAAATGCCAATCGGTGTACCGCGAATTATTTATTGTTGGGGTGAAGAATTACCAGCCCAATGGACAGATATTTACAACTTTATTTTCCGTCGTAGAATGGTTTTTTTAATGCAGTATTTAGATGATGAACTTTGCAACCAAATTTGCGGTTTATTAATTAATATTCATATGGAAGATCGTTCAAAAGAACTTGAAAAAAAAGAAATGGATAAAAGTGTATTTAAAAGTACAACAAAACAAACAGCGTCAAAAACGTCTACACAAAAAGGAAGCGAACCTTCATCGCGCGCTGGGACAACAGAAGCAATCTATAACAAAAAATCGCGTTCAGTAGAAGATTTATTAAACGCTGATGAAGATTTAGGTATTGAAGAAATCGATACTTTAGAACAATATACGTTACAAAAAATTACAACAGAGTGGTTAAACTGGAATGCGCAATTCTTTGATTATTCCGATGAACCGTACTTATTCTACTTAGCTGAATTATTATCAAAAGATTTTAACAACAGCGAAGCGCGCATGGGTAACCTGGGCCCGAAGGGCAAACCGGCGAATGAAAATAACGAAATTGGTCAATTATTACAAATGTTAAAAGCAACTGGGGTTTCAAACAATGGAAAAGCCGAAAACTTTGCTGCAGGTGCTTTTGGTGACATTTACGCACCATTCAGAAAACACGCGAAATTCTCAGCGAGTGATTATAGTTTAAAAGATTTAAGTACATTATCTGGAAAAGAAAAACTTCTACACATGTTTAAAGAACGCTACTCTAGCCGCCAAGATGCATCGGCTGGTGCGTCACGTAATGGTAGTGCTTCTGGCGCCGCACCCCTTCAGGCAAAAGATAAAGCGATTTACAAACTATTATCGGACTTAGCGCAAAAAGATTTCCACTCTGCGACTAATCACGCTTCAGACAAAGCGTTAGGTCAACGTAAATTACGTCAGGAATATAATTTAGATAAAAATTTTAAGAGAAACAAATACTCTAACGACGGCTTTGCAATGGCACCTGACAGCCTAAAATCGTTTAGTTACTTAGACTTACCAGGAGCCGGTAATGAAGGGTATAGCGAGTTTAGAGATTACTACCGTAAACAAACAGAACGCGCCCTAATCGAAGAAGAATCGAAAAAAGTTTTCGTAATTATTAACTCATTTGGCGGTTCGGTTGGTAATGGTATCACAGTTCATGATGCTTTACAATTTATTAAAGCCGGGTCACTAACATTAGCTTTAGGTGTAGCCGCTTCAGCCGCTTCACTTGTGTTAGCTGGTGGTACGATTGGTGAACGCTACGTTACAGAAGGTTGCCACACAATGATTCACCAACCTGAAGGTGGCTTACAAGGTCAAGCTTCTGATATTTGGATTGATAGCCAAGAAATCATGAAAATTCGTTTAGACGTTGCTGAAATTTACTCATTATCTACGTACCGTCCACGTCACAAAATTTTACGCGACTTAGATCGCGATTTCTACTTAACAGCTTCGGAAACGATTCATTACGGTTTAGCCGACGAAATCGCAACTAATGAGGTTATGCACGACATCATCGAAATGACGAGTAAAGTTTGGGACTACCATGATAGCAAACAACAACGTTTATTAGAAAGTCGTGAAAGCGCTAGTGCAGGTATGGATACACAAACACAAAATTAAACCTGCCCTTCGGGCTAACGTTTAACGTTTAAACAAAACTCACTTACGCTACTTGCGTATTTCGACGAACATCGGCCTGCGCTGAATTATACGAACTGGGCCCTGCCTCCGAAGGGCAGGACCGGGGCGCACGGTTTCTTTTACTTATATATAATACTCACGCTCAATTTAGTGGGTATTATATATAACTTGGACCACTAACGAAGCGATGTTGGCGGCACAATTCCACAGCTGCCGTGGCGTCATTTAGGTTTTAGTACGTTTCGCTTTAAAAAAAGTACAAGGTAAAAACTTAGAAGTCAAATGCAGTCAAGGGCAAAAAGCTAAGTTTACTTAGATTTACATAGTTCCGTGTACGAAGTCTGGCGTAGACAGACTTCCTTGGCTTTAGGCTAATTTTTGCGCCACGTCTTTAAAGTTAAAATATATTCAAAACTTTTGAGGTGCATGCGGTTTCGGGCTCCCTCTGCGGGGCACAGGGCCTTTGTGGTGGTTTGGGGTCAGGTCGCCCTTCGAGCTCCCAGAAGCGTCCTTCCCCGCTCGCTTCTGGGACAAGAGCCAGGGGATACCCAGAATGGGCCCTTCGGGCCGACAAGAAGCGCATTTGGGATGGGACCGCTTCGCTTGCCGGTGCCCTTTGGGCACCCGGCGTTTCCCCGGGTGCCCCGAAGGGGCACCGGGAAAAGGGAAAAATATTGAAACAGATATGCCTAAGTTGTAAATTTTCGTTAGTTTTAGCAGACTTGACAAAATATAAATCTATCGATATAATTAAAATATATAAAAAATCATTAAAGCGGGTATAGTTCAGTGGTAGAACACCTCCTTGCCAAGGAGGTTGTCGCGCGTTCGAGTCGCGTTACCCGCTAAAATCAAATCATCAAAGTTATAAAAAATACATACTACTATGGCAAGATATATTGGACCTAAATTAAGAATTATTCGTCGAATTGGTAAATTACGTGGTTTAACGCGTAAAAAGCCGTTTCGCCGCGTTTTCCGTGGTAAAGTAATTCCACCAGGACAACATGGTTTAGTTAAACTTTTTAAAACAAGACCTTATGATTCATGTGAATCAGATTATTTAATTCGTTTAAAAGTTAAACAACGTTTACGTTTCAACTACGGTTTAACAGAACGTCAATTAGTTAATTATGTTCGTAAAGCTAAGAAAAACAAAGAAGCTACTGGTCAAGTTCTATTACAATTATTAGAAATGCGATTAGATAACATTGTTTTCCGTCTAAACATGGCCCCTACAATTGTTGCTGCGCGTCAATTAATTAGTCACGGCCACATTCGTGTAAACAATAAAAAAGTAAACATTCCAAGTTACATGTGTAAGCCGAAAGATGTTATTTCAGTTGCTATGAAAGAAAAATCTCTTCGCTTAGTGAACAAAAATTTAAGTGAATATTACAAACGTATGCGTTTCTACAAAAAACGTTTAGAAAAAACAATTGCTTTTGTTTTATTTAAATTACAACTTGTTCCTAATATGGCATCAGCTTTACAATTAATCAACCAAGGTTCGTTAAAAATTAATAATAAACGTGTTCGTACGCCGAATTATATTTGTAATTCACGAGATGTTTTATCTATTACAACAGCTCAAGGTGTTCGTCGTATTAAATTAGCAGATTTCTTTACAGGCTCATCACGCGGAAATACTGAAATTAAAACACGCACGACATCTGGAAAAAAAACAAAGTAATCGAATTATCAAAATAGGCTGACTAGCGAAGACAGTCACCGCTTTTGTTTGCCCTTCGCCTGGGACAAACCCCGTAGGGGAGCCCGAAGGGCCCTTTAGGCTTGGCGGCCCGAAGGGCCCCTAGTCACGTAGTAAAATGCGTTTTACTTTTTCTATTTTCAAAATTCGACTTTTGCCCACACGGTCCTAACCATGGAGATGTTCATTACACAAAAAAAGTCAAAAAATTCCTTGTTTCGATTACGAAATTAGCAATTTTTAAAGCAAACGGCTTTTACTAACTATAATCGTACGTTTGTTTTCAGTTTTCTCATACTTACTTATATGGCTGTACCAAGTGCGACTCGTTAGTTGTTAAACAATTCCAACGTTCCTAGGGGTTAGGGCCTTCTCGCCTTTTGTTCCATCCCAAACGCGCTTCGCGCATTCTGGGTATCCCCTGGCTCTTGTCCCAGAAGCGAGCGGGGAAGGACGCTTCTTACGGACGCTTCTTGTCCCAGTCGTCTTCCCCTCCGGGGACCTTAGGGGGTCCCCAGTCCTAACCATAGGCGAAGGGCCTAGCTCCGACGGTCTCCGGCTCCGCTTCGCTTGAAAAAAGGACGGTAAGTCAAATTTGCTTTTCCCGACGCGCTCAGCGCATCGTGGCCCCTTCCTCCCCTCCGGGGAGAAGACGGGCAAACGGCCCGAAGGGCGGCCCCCCCTTAGGGGGCGGCCCCCCCTTAGGGGGCGGGCACCGGTTAGTACGTCTGGCTTCGCCAGACTTACATTTGCAAATTTTACAGGAATTGATAAATCACATATTTTCTATTAACTTTTTTGCTATAAAAGTTTAGCAAACGTTTCAATAAAGTACGGTTCACAAGTGTTGTCGTAAAGCGTTACCTTATTCAAAAAAGCTAGGACAAGTGCGAGTTAAGGATTGGAATATACTAAGTAAAATTTGCTTTTCAAATTTTACTGGAAAAAGAAGATTTTTAAGGTCAGGTACTTCCTTAAAATAGTCGGCTGCCGATTGGCCGTAGGCCAATTGGGACGTCGCTAACATCAAACACCAAAGCAAAACGTATTAAAAATTTACGTAGATTGTCCGTAGGGCAATCTCGTACCTAATTACACTTCCCGTTGCCGAGGACCACTGTGTTGTCCCAGTAAGTAAAATTTGGAAGTCTGGCTACGCCAGACTTACTGACTTTGCAAATTTTACATGTCAGTGTTACGTAGTAAAACTTATCATCTTATGTATATTCTATAATCAAGCCTATCTTTACTCAATAGTTAAGGAAAAACGAGGATTTTCTCTCATCGAATTCTCGATTAGCTGTGCAGCACCCCCCTTCTTTGGGCCGGGTGGTTGTATAACAAGCGCAGCACAATAGAATTAGGATTCTTTTAGTAGCCGCCGCGGCGGCTTATAAAAAGACTTTAGATTCAAATCGAATTACATTAAAATCAAAATTATTCGTAAGCCTTTGTGTACGGTTGGATCGACTTCGTCGATAAATTTAAACTGGACGGTGCTTCGGTTACAAGTTTTGGCTTTGCCCTTTTGGGCACAGTCGAGGGCCTGCCCCAAGCCCCCGAAGGGGGCGGGGGCCGCGAGCTTACGAATAATTTTTCTAATTTGATAAATCGTTAGGCCTTACAAATGGCGGCCTAGGTTAGGCCGTATCTCAGAAGCGGCGGCCTACGGCCCCCCGAAGGATAGGTTTTACAGAGAGAAATTCGGAGAAATTGGTTTTTCTAGAACCTCTTGACTTTTTTTATTTTTTACATTATTATTACTAAATAACAAAAAGCCTGCTTAACTCAATCGGCAGAGTATCGGTTTTGTAAACCGAAGGTTATCGGTTCAACTCCGATAGCAGGCTATAGTAACACGCACTCTTAGTAAAAGTCAAAATCGTTTCGCCTCTTGCATATTTGTTGAAATAACGATAAAATATAATTATGTAAAAAAAAATCTGTTCTAAAAACAGAGCTTGTAGCTCAGTGGACTAGAGCACATGGCTACGAACCATGTGGTCGGGGGTTCGAATCCCTCCTGGCTCGAAAAAAAATTAATCTACTAAACATTAGTAGCTATTTTGGCCGTAGGCACCGTTAGTTAAACTAAAAACTCGCTTTTCGGTTTACGGACGTCAAAACCCTTTGTCTAATTTACACCTTCGGTGCAATTAGAATATTGCCTTCGTAAATTTTATTTAGCCGTATGTAAAATTACTAACTGGGCCCTTCGGGCCGCCTCGTCTAGCCAACCCAGGTGCGACGCCAATCTACTTTGTCGATAGGCAAAGCTCCGTCTTTTGGCCCATAGGGTCCTTCTTTTGCCCGGAGGGCAATTCGGGGGGCCACCGCAGCTGTCTTAGCCGCCCTATCGACGAAGTCGATCGGGGAAAGGGCTATTCGGGGCCCGTAGGGCAGGGGTAAAAGGGGTTAGGCGGAATTACATCTCGTATATTAACATGTTATATCGGAAAGAGAAGGATTCGAACCCTCGGTGGCCGCAAAGCCACGCCAATTTTCAAAATTGGTGCAATTAACCACTCTGCCATCTTTCCAGTAATTTTGATTTGTATTTATATTTTATCATAAAAAAATTAATCTTGTCATTTAAAGTTTTTAGGTGAAAATAATCCAACCGCATGTAACATTATTTAGAAACGACAGTTGCCGGACGTCCGTGAATGTTGCTAAGATAAAGGCCCCTGCCCCCTCTTCTGCCCGCCCCCCCGAAGGGGGGGGGCGGGGCCCTTCGGGCAAATGCGGCGAAGGACAAAACCCCTACGGGGAGTCTCAGCCGCCCCGTCGGCCCCCTACGGGGGAAAGGGCAATTGTTTCCTCTTTGAGGAAAAAAGCAGCCTAACCCTGGGACTGCTTTTCCTTTTCGGCCCCGAATTATACTAACTGGGGGCCAAAGAAGGGCAAAAAAAGGCGCTTGAGAAACAATTTTGGTGGAGATTTTACATGCGCTAACGCCTGTCTTCCTTTACTTTTTTTTTAGCAATAAAAATGCTATTTTTTTATTAGTCACTAGCAGAACATTTAAGCAATGTACTTTTTTACCCGTCAAAAACTTACTTAGTATTGAGTATGTACATCTCAACTAACGAATTTGTCGTTTCCACCCAGGTCGCAAACAACTTCTATTCGCGACGAAGGACAGCCTCCGAAGGAGGTGCAGCTCCCTTCGGGGGCGGGAATCTAAGTGGTTCTAACGATATAACTCTTTAAAGCTCGCGGACTGGAATGCGCTGCTGGCAAAGTCTTTCTTGTGTACTCAACGTGTGGGTAGCCCATATACCCATTTAATCTCTCTTCTGTCTATTAAACCCGTCATAAATGTTTAGGTGACGATAGTCGCCTAATTTTAGTAACGAAGGGCCATTAGCCCGCTCCCCCTTTTGTCCGGCCCCAAAGGGGCCTAACCCAGGGAGGCTGAGATAGCTGCGGCTGCCCTTCGGGCAGTCAGACGTTATTTTATAAGACAAACGATTTAATTTTATTACTTAAAACCTGTTCTCTCGCCCACGCACGGACGGCTGCTTCTGTAAGTTCGGGGATGTAAAAATCTTTTTGCGATTTACTAACTTTTAAAAGCTTCTATGTAAAAACCGTCAATTAGAACGATTTTACAAAGTAAAATCTACTAAGTGTAAGGAGGGAAATATTCAAACAATTAAAAAAAAAATGACTCGTGTAAAACGTGGCACTGTTTCTCGTAAACGTCACAAAAAAATTTTAAAACTTAACAAAGGTTTCCGTGGTTCAGCGTCAGTACTTTTCCGTACAGCAAACCAACAAAGTATGAAAGCATTACGTTATGCTTACCGTAACCGTCGTCAAAAAAAACGTGATTTTAGAAGCGTATGGATTGCACGTTTAAACGCAGCAGTACGTCGTTATGGTTTAAATTATTCAGAATTCATTCATTACTTAAAAACACGTAGTATTGGATTAAACCGTAAAATTTTAGCACAATTATCTATTTGTGATCCAGAAGCTTTTACACAATTATTACTGTTTTAAGTTAGTCAACTTTACTTAGTAAATTTGACAGCTTCTTAGTAAGCATTTAGCAAAATTCCCCTTGGGGGAATTTTACAAGGGGTCTTCAGCCTTTGTTGCCCTTCGGCCGACCACTGCGGCGGCCGAAGGCCCCCCAAAAGGGGCGGCAATTGGGCAGAAGGGCAGGAGGGGACTACTTACTAAATTGTTAAACACGGACTATTGTATAGTAGTTATGTGAAGTACAATTTATTAGTAAAAACGGTCTTTGCTTCTTACGACCGCTTCTTACGACCGCTTGGTTTTTTCCCCTTTCCCGGTGCCCTTTCCCCGGGTGCGCTCCGCGCACCGGGAAAAGGGCACCGGTTAGTGAAATTTCCTTCGGAAATTTCACATTGGAAGGATTACGGCCCTTTGGGCCTAGTTCGCCGCAGGCGAAGGGCCTAGCAAGTCCTAACCCCTGGGCCCCCGAAGGAGGTCGTAAGGTTAACTGTAAAATTCGATTTATTATTATCTAAAGAAAAGCCATTTGAAATATAAATTTCACTGATGGTTTAGAAGCCGAGGTTTTCACCTTAGCTGAGCGCTTCCTCGCCCTACGGGCCCCTTGATGGATGGGGCCGTAATGAAAAGCGTTTAAGGATGCCTTAGGTTAACAAAAACGTACATCAAAATCAAAGAAAAATATTCGAAAAAACGCTTGGAAAAAGAAAGTCGAAAAACAAGCAATTCGCGCTCTTTTTTTAGCTAAATATCTATTAAAAACAAAAAACACTGAAGGTGCTTTAACTGAAACAAATGAATAATTTGTTTCGTACCGAACTTCAGCAACTTAACGAGGTTAACTCTGTGCGAGTTAACTTCGTTACCTAACGCGAAGTCGGGGCTTTCGGTAACGTTCTGCGCAAGACGACTATCTTCGACTGGATCTGCCCTTTGGGCAAAAACTCCGAGGACTGTCTTCCTCAGCCTAGGACGGCTCCCCTTCGGGGTGCGGGACAACTTCGGCTAAAAGCTGTTTTACTTTTAAAAGGATTTGTGTTAGAATATGTATATATCTTATTTTTAGATTTCGACAAAATAAGGCGGCATAGCCAAGTGGTAAGGCAGAGGATTGCAAATCCTTTATTCCCCAGTTCAAATCTGGGTGCCGCCTATTGATCAGTTATTCGACAATGTTTAATGCGTTTTGAATGGTGTTGTTTGAGTTCGACCTACCATTGCAACGGGCCCTTTTTGGTTATCTAGCCGCGCTTTTAAAAATTGCCGAACACGGAAGAATTGACGTACGGTTAATTCTTTAGTATTATTTTATAGAAATGAAATTTAAATAGATAGAAAAAAATAGCTTTAAGGTAAGCTAAATTGAATAGTGTAAAATTAGCGTCGCAGTTTCACTTTGCGGGGCTGGGACTGTGGGCCGAAGGCCCCCTTCGCCGCAGGCGCCGCCCCTTCGGGGGGCGAGCCACCAAGTCGATTGGCGTTCTGTCTCCGCCTCTGGGGCCGTAAACCTACAAAATTTACAGAGATAATTCGCATAGCGAATTAGACTAAACCCTATAGCTTGTCTTAGTGCGGCGCCACTAATTTTACTAAAGTTTATTAGTAAATGAAACAAGAAATTGAATCCCTCTGTTACTGCGTGAGTTTAGCCTTCGGTCTCGACAACAGTCTAGGGGCTCGATTTAGGCCTGGCCTTTCGCCCCTTCTGCCCCCCCTTAGGGGGGCCCCCCCCGGAGGGGAGAAGACGGGCAAATCTTCAAGATCAACTCCGTCGAGTGCGCCAGGCTGTCAGTGTTGAGAAAGAGATTTCTTTGTTTAATTTATTCGACTTTTCAATTCAATATAAAAACATACATTGAAGGAAAATTATGGAAAATTTAGTAATGGTTCTTGCAAAACTTCCTGAAGCTTACGCTCCTTTTTCACCAATTGTTGACATTTTACCTGTAATTCCAGTTTTATTCATTTTATTAGCATTCGTATGGCAAGCTTCTGTTAGTTTCCGTTAATTAATATTAACATCAGAGTTTTGTAGATCGTTAGAGTCGATCGACTTCGGTGATTGAAGCAAACTATCTACAAAACTTACTCAATATTAATGTTGGATTTTTTCATAGACCGCTTCGTCTGCCCTCCGGGCCGAAGGGGGCCTCTCCGAGGGGCAGGGGGGAAACAATGCCACCATAGGCGCCTTCGGCGACTTGCCGGCCGTCAAATGCCGGTGCCCAAAGGGCACCCGGCGTTTCCCCGGGTGCCCTTTGGGCACCGGGAAAAGGCCAAAAAGTCTAGGCTGTTTAACGTTATTCGTCTATGCAAAAATAAATGAAAATATTATACTTCTTTTAAAATACATTGTATTTCGGATAAAAATCCAATAACAACGTATGTCCCTTAAAAGGCAAACGTCTCGCCGCTACAAGCGAAGCGGTGAAATGTCAGGCGTAAATATCACAGGACTATATTATAGTTTAAGCGGATGTAACTCAATCGGTAGAGTGCGATCCTTCCAAGTTCGAGGCTGTGGGTTCGAGTCCCATCATCCGCTATAATCCAAAACTTTTGTGTTTCTTCTTGTTAGCCTAGGCGCCTTATGGCCTTGTCTTCCAACCCGTCGGGGCCGGAATCCGTCCAAGGGGCCCCGAATTGCCGTCTTCCCCCGCCCAATCGACGAAGTCGATCGGGGGCCCAGGCAAAAGAGGTTCAATGTTTATCTCCTTAAAAAAATTTAATGTATAATAATAATATTAATTAACAGCAGTAGCATAGCAATAACGTCCTTAGTTCAGTCGGTAGAACGCAGGTTTCCAAAACCTGATGTCATGGGTTCAAGTCCTATAGGGCGTGATTAACACATATTATAAACGTCACTTTGGCGGTCGTATAGCGGTTTTAGGCTAACGGGCGCAGCGTGGCTTAAAGCGTAGCGGTTGCCTCTGTGACCGCCCCCAGCTCGCAAATCAGAAATAGAAAAGCTATTTGTTAGCTCGATCACCGTCTATTGTAATTCACTTGACGAGATATTAATGTATTTTGTATAATAAATAAAGTAACAATAGCGCAAAAAGTCAAATTCTCGGGCAAAACTAAGTTTCCGAACTTCAAAAATATTCCTACAATTGTACTTCGGTGTAAAGTCTACGAAGCCTAAATTCAGGTCTTACAACCTGTTTTTCTTAATGGCTAATGCCGACGCGCTTCGCGCGTCCGGCGTTCCCCGGATGCGCGAAGCGCATCGGGAAAGGAGTGAAACTTACTACCCTTAATATATCACCTTATTTTAGATTCTTTGAAAAAAGCTAAAGAAAATTTCCTTTTACTAATGCCGACACGGGCCCCTTGACGGACGCCTTCGGCGTCCTAACCCTTAGCGCATCGGGAAAGGCATTTTCTCATTTTTAAGACAATTATGAGTACTCGCTAGGACTACTCAAGGCGATTATTTTACTTAATTGTCCAACCTTACTTCGTTTAGTGTTTATTACGATATATAATTCAGATGCCGTTTTGAGTAAGAGTATGAGAAACCTTTCAGGTTACTATCGACCGAACCCAAAATGGCGCTTAATTAATTATATTCATGAAAAGGCTGCCCTTCGGGCCCCGTCGAAATCCGAAGTATAGTCCAATCGACTCTGTCGAGAGGACTGCCAAGCGAAGCGGTGAAGGTCGTCTTTTTTGCCCGCCAGCCCCCGAAGACCCCGAAGGGGAAAAAGGGGGGCCGGAGACCGCCTTGTCCCATAAGCGGCCGTAAGCGGAATTTTGGGCCTACCGCAATCGCTGACAGCAACATCGGCAAAAGTACGCCTTCGGAAGTTTTAATAAACTTTCTGGGTCTAGTCAAAAGCTTCCGTTAGCCCGACGGCGCCTTCGGCCCCCAGCTTTTTACTAACGCGATTGTCGGTCTGTCAAACATTTCTTCGGCTGTCCTTCGTAAAATTTACGGCGTAAATTTTACATCGAGTCCTAAAACGCGAATACTAGATTTTCGTTGTTGTATAGGAAAAACGTAATGAATTTTTAAGACTTTACTAAATATTGTAAACTTACACGCTCCACGGCGACTGTTTCGCTTCTGGGCAAAAAATGTAAAACTCTTTCGGAGTTTTACTAGCTAAGAACAGCCCCTTTCCCCGGGTGCGCGGAGCGCACCGGGAAAAGGGGGGACTGTCGTTATGTGTTATAAAATTCCAAGTGAAGGGTGTTAAAGTTTTTTAACGCTCTTCTTTCATTTATCTCCTTACAATTTTATGGCAATGCGCACACCAGAAGAATTAAGCAATCTTATTAAAGAATTAATCGAACAATACACACCAGAAGTTAAAATGGTTGACTTCGGTATTGTATTCCAAGTAGGTGATGGTATTGCTCGTATCTATGGTTTAGAACGAGTAATGTCTGGTGAATTATTAGAATTTGAAGACGGTACTTTAGGTATTGCTTTAAACTTAGAAGCAAACAACGTAGGTGCTGTATTATTAGGTGACGGTTTAAAAATTACAGAAGGTAGCCGTGTACGTTGTACAGGTCGTATCGCTGAAATTCCAGTAGGTGAAGCTTACTTAGGTCGTGTAGTTAACTCGTTAGCTCAACCAATCGACGGTAAAGGCCCAATCAACACAACTAACTCTCGTGCTATTGAATCACCAGCTCCTGGTATCGTTGCTCGTCGTTCAGTTTACGAACCTTTAGCAACAGGTCTAGTAGCCGTTGACGCTATGATTCCAGTAGGCCGTGGTCAGCGTGAGCTTATTATTGGTGACCGTCAAACAGGTAAAACAGCTATCGCCGTAGATACAATTCTAAACCAAAAAGGTAAAGGTGTAATTTGTGTATACGTAGCTATCGGTCAAAAAGCATCTTCTGTTGCACAAGTATTAAACACACTAAAAGAACGTGGTGCTTTAGACTATACTATTATCGTAATGGCTAACGCTAACGAACCAGCTACATTACAATACTTAGCTCCATACACAGGTGCTACATTAGCTGAATTCTTCATGTACACTGGCCGTGCTACATTAACAATTTACGATGACTTATCAAAACAAGCACAAGCTTACCGTGAAATGTCATTATTATTACGTCGTCCTCCAGGACGTGAAGCGTACCCAGGTGACGTATTCTACCTTCACTCTCGTCTATTAGAACGTGCTGCTAAATTAAGCACAGCTTTAGGCGAAGGTAGTATGACAGCTCTACCAATCGTAGAAACTCAAGAAGGTGACGTATCTGCGTACATTCCAACAAACGTAATTTCGATTACTGACGGTCAAATCTTCTTAGCCGCTTCTTTATTCAACTCTGGTTTACGCCCAGCTATTAACGTAGGTATTTCAGTATCTCGTGTAGGTTCTGCGGCGCAACCAAAAGCTATGAAACAAGTAGCTGGTAAACTGAAGCTAGAACTTGCCCAATTCGCGGAATTAGAAGCATTCTCTCAATTCGCTTCTGACCTTGATGCTGCTACTCAAGCTCAATTAGCTCGTGGTTCTCGTTTACGTGAAATCTTAAAACAACCTCAATCTTCTCCGTTATCGTTAGAAGAACAAGTTTCTAGCATCTACGCTGGTACTAACGGTTACTTAGACAAATTAGAAGTAGGTCAAGTACGTTCATTCTTAACTGGTTTACGTGCGTACATCGCTGCTAGCCACTCTAAGTTCAACACAATTTTACGTGACACTTTAACATTCACTCCAGAAGCGGAAGGCATCTTAAAGTCTGCGATTAACGAATACTTAGAAGAATTCAAAACACAAAAGTAATTTAGCCTAACAATTGTTGGCTAAATCAAGCGGTACTTGCCGTTCTTTTAATCTACTATAAATAATACAACTGGTTCTTTATCTCGGAGTACAATCGTTGATTTTACAAAGAAAAGAATCAATTGTATTATTTGTACATACTTTGTATATATTTATAGACCACACAATCAATTTAAAAAATAAAACAAATGTTAACATTAAAAATTTTTGTTTATACAGTAGTAACTTTCTTCGTAGGTTTATTCATCTTTGGATTCTTATCTAATGACCCTGCTCGTAACCCTGGTAAAGGTTTAGATTAATCTCAAGTAAAAGAAAGAAATTCTAATAATCAAAAGGCTCTGTAAGTCTCGCGTACAAGCAAAGACTTACTAACGAATTTGCCTTATTTGGTTATTAGATTTTCTTTTGACGATTTGAAGGGATGATTAGATGTGCGTTGTAATTTAACGAACATTTAAATAACGTCCCATTCTTACGGACGGTTGTTTCCCCTTCTTTTTTGCCCTCCACCTGGGTTAGGACTTACAGCCCTTCGGGCAGACGAAGTCGATCGCCTAGCAATCCTTCGCCCTCCGGCCCGGAGGGCAGACGAATGCCCGAAGGGCAGAAGGCAATGGGGGAAAGGGCTCTTGTCCCAGGCGTAATCAATGTAAATTTTAGTTAGATTAACATAAGAAAATAAATAAAGATGTCTCAACAAAATAAAAATAATGTTGAAAGTAATCGAAGTGCAGAAAACTCTGCACGTGAGGATCGCGTTGGAGGTTCGCCACCCACAAATGGGGAACCGCGCTTCGCTGACGGTCCAGGGCCAAGCGGCAGCCAGTCATCGGGTATTAATCGAAGTAGCCCGGGGGGCCCGAAGAGCGCCTGGGACAACCAAAGGCGTAACTCGGGGGATGGCGATGTAAATCCATCACTTAGCAAAAACGCGAATTTTACTCAAAACTTTCGACGAAATCCTTCGGCCCCCTTGGGGGGCACTAAACAAGAAGTAGTATCAATTACGTATGAAGAAATCGGATTATTTCCACGCTCGTTTAGTCGTGTTTTAGATAGATTTCTAAAACAAGTTTTCTCAGATGTTGAAAATTTAGTTATTCAGGAGTATAGGTTTTATCGTTATTTATTTTTAACAACGTTTAAATCTCTTTTAATTTTATTTTTTGTTCCTTTTTTTGTGAATTTTTTAGCAAAAAATTATGTTGTACGACCTTTAACTGAATATTTTTGGAATACAAAACAAACAGAAATTTTTTTAAATTCTTACCAACAAAAACGTGCTTTTGCAGAATTAAAAGATTTTGAAGAAAAACTATATTTCGAATCTTTAATCTATCCAAAATCACCGGAAAGAGTAAGCGCCCCACAAGCTACCCCTCCCACTAGTGACGGGCGAGAACGATTGACGGACGCCGAAGGCGTCCTAACCCAACGGGCGATTGCCCTTGGCAATTCTTCTGAAGCGTCTTTAGCTGGGGGGCCTTCGGCCCAAATGAACACAAGCGAATCAGCTAATACGTCTGGCTCAATCGGCAGTGTTGGTGGACTTGGAAACAATACAGACCATCCTGTCGGGTACTCGTTATCCCAGCCGTCTATGTTGGCCCCGGGCTACCACTCCGTTGTAGCCCGAAAAGCAGCGGCGCCGTTGGAAAACCAACAACTGGGAAGTAAAAGTAGCGAAGCGGCTAGCGACAGCAATTCGTTAATTTTTGCGAGCGGCAAAGTCGATTCTGTCCTAGCTCCTTCGTCACAGTTGGCACCGCCTTTGGCGAGTCCCATCGGGGCCCAGGACGAAAAAACCGAATCATTAATTAATTCGTATACACTAAAGTCCTCGTTATTTGTATATCAAACGCGTGAAGCGGATAAAAATATTCAACAACGTTATCAAGAAAAAACGATTGAATTAGCCCAACGCTATAACGATCAAAGTATTGAAGCGATTACAAACTTCTTTGCAGATTTAATTAGTTTGCTGACCTTATTCTATCTTTTATACGCGTTAGAAATTCAAATTAACATTACCAAATCCTTCTTATTAGAAGTGTTTTTTGGTTTAGATGATAGTAAAAAGTCGTTACTTATTCTATTAGTAACCGATTTATTGGTGGGTTACCACTCTTCTAACTTATGGGAATTATTTTTTGAGTTTCTATTTAACCATTACGGTTTACCAGAAAGTCAAACGGGTATTTTCTTACTAGTTGCTACTCTTCCAGTATTATTAGATGTTTTATTTAAATATTTAATTTTCCGTCATTTAAATCGTTCATCTCCAGCTACGGTTGCAACATATCATGCAATGATTGAATAATCTTCTTCACCGAAGACGCCACCACAGGCGCCTGGGCCCGAAGGGCGGACTTACGGCGATTGCCCGTAGGGCAATTGCCTAGCAAGAAGCGTCGGAGAATCGCCGGACGGCGATAGGGCGGGGCAAAACCCCGTAGGGGAGTCCAGCCGCCCTCAAGGATTGCCTTTGGCACTCGCGGGGATTTAGGGAAGACAGTCCCGTGTACAATTTCTCACGTTCTTTTTAATTAAAAAACATTCTTAATTACTGTGAGAATAACCGAATACCAGTAATTAAGAATGTTTTGATTTTTTTATTGTAGGCAGTACTGCAAGGCTGTCCTCCTTAAGGGAGAGAGCCGTTCATTTAGCGTTTAAAAAAAGAATGTTTTATAAGTTAAATAATAAAATGTATCTTTAAAGTGGAAAACATACTACAATATGTATATTCTATATAAGCATTTTGCTCGATTAAAATCTTTAGTATAAAATGTAAATCGTTTCTTGTGTCATCTCAGTACCCCGTAGGGGTACTAAAAGCCTAGCAGTAACATTCTAGAATATGGTGACAAAATAAGCTCCATAGAGCCAATACGGTTGCCTGTTTTCTAGTTGCCCTTTCCCCCTACGGGGCCGAAGGGCCCCTCTAGGCGCGCAGACTCGATTCTTATAAATAAAGATTAATTACTAAAAAAAGATAATTAAGTTTGCCTTTTACTTAATCTACAGTTGCATAAAGAGGGACGTAAAATCTAACAGATCTCTAAGATAAAACTGAAGAAAATTTAAAAGCGTGTTTGCCTTCGGACCCATAGAATCTGGGTCGTACGCTGCGTTACAAAGACCGCCCTTTTGGGCCTAGTGTATAATATACGACGTTAGTAAAATTTACGAAGTAAATTTTACCGCCTAAAAGCAGAAAACACTTAATTATTAAAAACCTATAAATTATGACTGAAAAAACAACAGGTAACTTTAGTGGAAATAAAGAAAACCAACAAAAATGGGAAGCAGTATTTGCAAAAGCAAATAATTCTGCGTCAACTGGGCCAAAAACAACATATTCATTACAAAGTATGATTGATTTAGTAAAATACCCGGTTATTACTGAAAAAACGTACTTAGAATTATATAATAAACGTCAATATACGTTTGACGTAGATAAACGTTTAACTAAAACGCAAATTAAAAAATTAGTGGAAAATTTATTTAACGTTACTGTACTTGCAGTAAACACACACATCCCACCACGTAAAAAACTGCGTGTAGGTATGACACAAGGTTTCCGCCCTTCATTCAAACGAGCTATTATTACGTTAAAAGAAGGCCAATCAATTAATTACAGTTTAAAAAAAGAAAACTAGTATAGACCGCGAAGCAGCCCGGGGCCGAAGGCCCCCCCGAAGGGGGAACGGGCAGCCGACAGCTGTTTTAGCAACTGTTTTCAAGCGATCACCGCACCCTTTTAACTGGGACATTCGGAAGTCCTTTTGCTCCTTCGCCGAAGGGGCCCTACAGGCCAAAAAGCAGCGTAATTAAAATTAATACTCAACGCTATTTTAACTTACGTTTTTTGTGCTTACAAGCATGCAACAAAAATGATTTTTATTACCGATTAAAGCTCATGATTTTTAACTTTGAGTCGCGGTAGGAAAGACAGCCTCTATTGTAGAATAAAAGCTGCCTAACTCAACTCTGTCATTTTTGTTAACAAACCAATACCGAATCGCCTGGGACAAGAACCAAGGAATGGTTCGCGATCATTACTCTGGACTAAAGTTCACTCACGACCGAGTTTACAAACAACGTAAAATCGGAGATCCAATTACGGTTTTTGTTATAGCTGCGTCTTCGTCAGAAGACAGTCCACAGTCCTCAGTCAATTTACGCCGTAAATTGGACTTCGGGCCAAGGTTTAGTAACCCGCTAATGCTATACGAAATCGTCTGAGAAACTTTAATTAGAGCCACGCTTGACGAGTAGTCCGTGGAGTGTGCGAAAAAAGAGGCTACTGGCTTTGAGTTAATAGTTTCCATAATTGGCCGTAGGCCAATGTTACCTAGTCAACTCCCCGCCCTTTCCCGATGCGCAAAGCGCATCCGGGCCCCGAAGGGGCGACGGACGCGCTTTGCGCGTCGGTTAGTGAAATTTCCGAAGGAAATTTCACATTGTTTTTGCCCTCCTGGCCGCTTCGCTTGGATTGACAGCGAGCTCTAATAAAAAAAAGAAATAGAAAAACAAATTAAATCTATTGTTGTATAACATTTTATGGGCATTAAATTTTTAAATCCATGCACACCTGGAACACGTCAAAGATCGGTTTCAGATTTTAGTGAAATGACTCAGTCAAAACCTGAGAAATCATTAACATTCTATAAGCACCGCGCAAAAGGTCGTAATAACCGCGGTATTATCACTTGCCGTCACCGTGGTGGCGGTCATAAACGTTTATACCGTGAAATCGATTTTAGACGTGATAAAATTGGCGTACCAGCTAAAGTAGTATCTATTGAATATGATCCAAACAGAAACGCGCGTATTGCTTTATTACGTTATGAAGATGGTGAAAAACGTTACATTTTACACCCACGTGGGTTAAATATCGGCGAAACTATTATGTCTGATTTAAACGCACCAATTCTAGTAGGTAATTCTTTACCATTACGCAATATTCCATTAGGCGCGGAAGTGCACAACGTAGAATTCCAACCGGGTTCTGGCGGTCAATTAGCACGTGCTGCGGGCTCATTAGTTGAAATTTTAGCTAAAGAAGGTAATTTTGTAACAGTACGTCTACCATCAAAAGAAATTCGTTTAATCCCACGCAATAGCTGGGCTACTATTGGTCAAGTTGGTAACGTAGAAGCTTATACGTTAAAAATCGGTAAAGCTGGTCGCACGCGCTGGTTAGGCATTCGTCCGACTGTGCGTGGTTCAGCTATGAACCCTGTGGATCACCCACATGGTGGTGGTGAAGGCCGTGCACCAATTGGTCACAGTCGCCCATTAACACCGTGGGGTCGCCCGGCTTTAGGTAAATTAACGCGTAAACCGAAAAAATACAGTAATGTATTTATTATTCGTACTCGTAAGTAATTCTTTCTGCCCCCTTAGGGGGGCTGCCGCATTTGCCCTCTGGGCAGAAGGGCAGGGCTGTAACTTACAAACGGAAAGAGGTACGTAGACATCTGCCCCCCTTAGGGGGCTCCGGATGCTGCGTTCTAGTATATATTCGAACTTTTAAAAGTTAGTCGAATTCGTTATGTAAAATTACATTTTACATACGGCTAACTAATATTCACAAAGTAAATATTAAAATATCGCTTCTTTTTTCCCCTCCGGGGATTCGGGCCGGCCCTTTGGGCCCCTCCGGCCCCCCTATCGACTTCGTCGATTGGGGAAAGGAGGCTCAGCTTGGGATATGCGTATAACTTTGCTTTATGTGTTTGTCACATAAAAATTAATAACATCTATAACGTCTTTATGCCACGTTCAATTAAAAAAGGTCCTTTTGTAGCAGATCACTTACTAAAAAAAGTGGAAAAATTAAATAGTATGGCTAAAAAAGTTGTAATTAAAACATGGTCACGTTCATCTATGATTGTACCGCCTATGATTGGCCACACAATTGGAGTTTATAACGGTCGTGAACATATTCCAGTTTTTATCACAGATCAAATGGTAGGTCATAAATTAGGCGAATTTTCGCCTACACGTACATACCGCGGTCACGTGAAAAAAGATAAAAAATCAAAACGTTAAATAATTTTGTAACTAGTTAGTAAAATCTACGACGTATAATTTACGAAGTAAATTTTACTGACTATTTTAATTTTTGAAAAAAAGAATAAGCGGTCGTCAATTGCCCTCCCCCGAATGACGGCCTTGGCCCCCTTCGGGGGTCGCCCAAATGCCGGTGCCCCTTCGGGGCACCCGGCGCCCCTTGACGGACGCCTTCGGCGTCCTAACCACGGATGCCCAAATGCCGGTGCCCTTTGGGCACCCGGCGTTTCCCCGGGTGCCCACAGGGCACCGGGAAAAGGGCACCGGGAAAAGGGCCCTTTCTTACGGCCTAACCGGAGGGCAACAAAAAAAGAAGGCAAGCCTCAGAGGGGGAGAAGTACAAGAAGCGCGGGGGCGTTGTCCCAGTAACAGCCTGGGCTCTAAGGGCCCAGAAGGAACAAAGAAAGTTTACGGCGCGGTTTTTATTTGCTAAAATTGGAGTAGCTATTAGTAAGTTTAGGCAAAAAGCAACGATTGTTGTGGCATCGTTGTCTATAAACTTTAGTGATCAAATAAGCGTTAGAAAAAAAGGATAAATGAAATTTACCTACGCAGAGCCGGTTTCGCCTGGGCACCCTTCTTACGGCCCCCTAAGGGGGCCACAGAGCGGCGGGCACAGCCCCCAGAACTGGTGTTAGACTTCGAAGGAGAAAAGGTTATTTTACTATAACCCCCTTGAGTGCGTTTAAAGCGTTTTTTCAAAAAATCTTCTTAATTAATTTGTGTTGTTGTTTGCCGACTGGGACAAGGCCCCGTTAAAAGGGAGCATCGTCAACTTTATCCACATTTTAATAAAAAATATATATAGTTCTAAAATAACCGAACGCGCTTTTTTAGCGGCCACCGCCATAAGCGCCTTTGGTAGAAGACAGTTTTCGGTAAAATTTACGGAGTAAATTTTATGGAAGTCTGGCGAAGTAAGTCTGGCGAAGCCAGACTTACTAAAACGACTTCGCTCCTATATATTTTTAATAAAAAATAAGTTTAAATCTCCTATTTAAATAAACCAATATGAGCGATTCTCAACAAACGAAAAATTTAGGACGTGTTGTACAAATCATTGGCCCAGTACTTGATATTGTTTTTGCTAAAGGTCAAGTACCAAACATTTATAACGCTTTAACAATTAAAAGTAAAAACGCTGCTGGTATTGAAGTAGCGGTAACTGTAGAAGTACAACAATTATTAGGTGATAACGCAGTACGTGCTGTATCAATGCAACAAACTGATGGTTTAATGCGTGGTATGGAAGTAGTAGATACAGGTAAACCTCTAAGCGTACCTGTAGGTCGTGACACTTTAGGTCGTATTTTCAACGTATTAGGTGAACCAGTAGATAACTTAGGCCCTGTTAAACAAGGCGAAACTCTACCAATTCACCGTCAAGCTCCTTTATTCGTAGATTTAGATACTCGCTTATCTATTTTCGAAACTGGTATTAAAGTTGTAGACCTTTTAGCACCTTACCGCCGTGGTGGTAAGATTGGTTTATTCGGTGGCGCTGGTGTTGGTAAAACGGTTCTTATTATGGAACTAATTAACAACATCGCTAAAGCACACGGTGGTGTTTCTGTATTCGCCGGTGTAGGTGAAAGAACACGTGAAGGTAATGACCTTTACACTGAAATGAAAGAATCAGGTGTAATCGTAGAAAAAAACCTACAAGACTCTAAAGTAGCTTTAGTTTACGGTCAGATGAACGAACCACCTGGAGCTCGTATGCGTGTTGCTTTAACTGCTTTAACAATGGCTGAATACTTCCGTGACGTAAACAAACAAGACGTATTATTCTTCATTGACAACATTTTCCGTTTCGTACAAGCTGGTGCTGAAGTATCTGCTTTATTAGGCCGTATGCCTTCTGCAGTAGGTTACCAACCAACATTAGCTACTGAAATGGGTACGTTACAAGAACGTATTACTTCAACTAAAGACGGTAGTATTACTAGTATCCAGGCAGTATATGTACCAGCGGACGATCTTACGGATCCAGCGCCGGCAACTACATTCGCTCACTTAGATGCTACTACGGTATTAAGCCGTAACTTAGCTGCTAAAGGTATCTACCCAGCCGTAGACCCTCTAGAATCTACTTCAACAATGTTACAGCCATGGATCGTAGGTGAAAAACACTACGCTACTGCGCAAAGCATCAAGAAAACATTACAACGTTACAAAGAATTACAAGACATCATCGCGATTCTTGGTTTAGATGAATTAAGCGAAGAAGATCGTTTAATCGTAGCGCGTGCTCGTAAAATTGAACGTTTCTTAAGCCAACCATTCTTCGTTGCTGAGGTATTCACTGGTTCTCCTGGTAAATACGTTTCATTAGCGGAATCTATTGATGGTTTCACTAAGATTTTCGCTGGTGAATTAGATGAATTACCAGAACAAGCTTTCTACTTAGTTGGTAACATCAACGAAGCAATCCAAAAAGGTGCTTCTCTGAAATAATTCAATTTAAATTTTCTATAAAATAAAATAAGATTCAGTAGGCTAATCTACTGAATCTTGTTTTATATCCTCTTATTTTTCCCATAAGTCGCATTGCTTCTTCATTCTTGTCATCTAAGCGACTCTGTAACTAATTCCGTCGTGCGAATGTTATCGCTAGTAGGGGAAGGCTAATTTACTTAGTCAAACGTTGACAAGTAATATTTTTTGCTTTAAAATAAAAACAGGATAAAAATCGCAAAAAAGTCTTACCGAAATGCCGCCCTATCGACTTTGTCTTTTCCCCCTTCGGGCCGATAACTGCGGCGGAGGGCAATACTTATCTTTAATCGACTGATATGTCATTTGATCTTGTACAAATATTTTATAAAAATAAAATAACTGTAAAGTTTTATCAATTCAATTTAGGCCGTTTAGTTAGTAGATTTTATAACCTTTCGAGACTCCGAAGGCCCTACGGGGCTCGGGGCTATTTTGTGTTGTTGTTCTAGCTAAATGGACAATAATTGATGATTTATATTTTTACTCTTTAAAAATGAATAACACAAAAAAACAATTTTCTGTGAAATTTCCGAAGGAAATTTCACTAAGAAGTCTGGCTACGCCAGACTTCGTAAAATTCGTTAGTAAAAACAGTAAAATTAACTCCTTGTCCGGTATGCCTGCCGCCCCAGGCTTTATTTCCCCTTTCGGGGACCCAGAAGGGCAAAAACCTCGCTCTCTTGGTCCAGCATTTCATCCATATAATCAATATTTACTTCATCGTTTATTAAGTTCAAATAGCCAATCCTTCGCCTTTTCCCGATGCGCTTCTTGTCGGCCCTTCGGGCCCATCCGGGGAAACGCCGGGTGCCCCGAAGGGGCACCGGCATTTGTCGGGCCCCGTATCCCCGTAGGGGAACAGGACAAGACGCGCCGTACACCAGGTTCTAAGGCTCTTTGGGCCCAGTCACAAAACGCTGAAGCTGCTCTACTGGCTTTCAGCGAAGAAAAAATTATGAATCAAAAACTTCGCCGTTTATTAAATAGTAAAGTGTTACATAAAAATACAGTCGTTGCACCCCTTCTGGGAAACGATTCGACTTTTTGCCCTCCGGGCAATACGGGGGGGGTTGTTTGCCCTTCGGGCAAAGAAAGGGGCTATGACGCCTCAGTTGTCGGCGATTGCCCTACGGGCAATAGCCCCTTCGGCGCGAGTTCTTACAGTACAAAAAGATCGGCTGTGGCAAATCGTCGCTTCCGTACATTGTTTTCGCTGAGTGACTTCTTTCCATACCGTAAATCCTTTTTATGCTACTGGTTATTACCTTTTGTAGGTTTTGTGTATACAGCGTCTGCACTTCGCGTTGCTCCATCAGAAGGCGGCTTTGTAAGTGGAAATGTTACACAGTCACACTCGTCGGTAAATCACTCGTCAGCTTTTGAATCTTTAGGAACATTAAAGATCGCTGGATGGACAGAAACGACGTATTCGTATACTAATCCGAATGTTGTATTAAAAGAAAATAACTGGGCTCAAAAGGCAACCGGCGGTTCCTTTGTAAGTGGCTACTACAGTGACCTTCAAAATTATTGTAGATTGTATCTAGCGTCGTTAGAACGATTTGCCACGCAAAATCTGAATGAATTTGCCCTACTAGGCCTATCGTCATCAGTAAACACATTTGGAACTCAGCCGCTCCTTTTGTCCCAGGCTTCCGGCGCGTCTTTGCCCTTCCGAACTAATTTTGGCAAAGCGTGTAAATACGCTACGGTAGTTAGTAAAGTTGTAACTACTCCCCTACAGGGCCCTGGCCCCGCAGGAGAGCGCGGTTTGCTAAGCGCTAAAATGGAGGTTTTACCGGTGAAATTTCCTTTTAGTAAGTTTTCCGTAGGAAAACTTCTTAGTAAAATTTACGAAGTAAATTTTACAGACATTTCACAAAAAAACGTTTTCTCCCCCGTATCCTGGGACAAACCCCGAAGGGGAGCCCCAACTTCTGCCCTGCCACAGCTGTCTCAGCCGCCGGCCCCCGAAGGGGGCAGGGGGGCGGCCAAAATGAGCCACCCATTATTTTCATATTTACACGCTTCAACGTTATTAGATGCGTTTAATAAACAAAAATTAATTGGGAGTTTAAAACCACTAACCCCTTACAAGCGTGTTTTAGCACGCGATTATGCTGGGCGTTCATTTAATTCTAATCTGTACGAAAAGTTTTTTAGGTATGAAAATATCGAAAACTTGTTTACCACAGCATCGGACGAACGAAATGCCTTTGGCATTTCGGTAAGCAGTTCGGGGCCTTCAGTTGGTACTAAGTTTATTGAAAAAATGAATACGTCCATTATTCTCAAAAAGTTATTTGCAACCCGCCTAAGCGAAATTAGTGTAAGCAAAACATTAAATTCACCGCAGTTAGGCCTAACCCAGGACCCCGAAGGGCAGAGAAATTCCAAATTGGGCGATACTGCTCACGAAGGAATTAATTATACAAAATTAACAAAAGATAAATTATATCGATTATTATTTAACTCGCGCTGCTTTGCTTCTACCTTCAATGTACTGGAAAAAGAAGGCAACAATCCATCTCACTCTGCACAGAATCCAATTGGGCCCGAAGGGCCGGCGGTGGCCGAAAGTCTGGCGAAGCCAGAGCGACTTTTGAACCCGCCTGTAAATTCTGTTAAACAAATCTACAAGTATACACACCCATTAGTAGCTACCGGTGCAATGGATAAAGTCGAGTCTCCTCATAGTACCTTTTTATCACCCTTCTCCCTGAGCCCGACCCAAAATGGGAGGAAACAAGGCGGCCTAACACAAACAAAGGCGCCTATGGCAGGCTCAGACGAAGTGAAAATTCCGGCAGAATTTTCACTGACAAATTTTACAAATGCACAAGTGCCTAAAAACGAACCTACCGCTTCTGGGACTCCCCTTCGGGCCCAAGCGGCGGGCCTTGTCGGCCCAAAGGGACCAGGGACTTGGTACGGTCAAAATGACTTTTGGTCGCAAAAAAATCGTATGAAAACCTATACTAGCGGAGTGCTTAAAGATTATTTAGTGCTAGCCCGTTTAACTAAAATCAATACCGCTTTAGATACGACGCAGCTTAGCCCTCAAGGGACTGGGTCAAAACCATTTAGTAAGTCTGGTGAAGCCAGACTTCCAGCGATTGACAATAATCCAACCCCACGTAATAGTACGTGGGATCTGGGACAAGAGACGGGTTATGAAAAAAATACAAGTCAATTTACGTTGTTAGTAGCGGCTAATCGCTCGGAAGGACACAAAGAAGCTACCGAAAAAGTTAGTAAAGTGGAAAAGTTATTGCGTGCTTATTTCTCGATTAAAAACTCTGGAAGTTTTTCCCCTTCAGGGTCCGAGAAACAAAAATTGCAAAATAAACTTGTAGTTAATTTAAGTAAAACCCCTTCTTCAATTAACAACACCTCTCTCCCATTTGGAGCTAAGGGTGGACAGTCATCCAAAATTTCAAATCTGTCAAAACAATTAGTTACGCGCTGGTTTGAAAAACTGGGCCCGACGGGCAAACTGAAAGGGGCTAACTCCGCTGTATCAGCGTCTTTCTCCCTTGAGGGGCAAAGGGGCGGAGCTCTCCTAAATCGTCAAACGCAGTTTTCTCAAGGTCTAGGTAGTAAGTCTGGCTTACTAACCAAATTTACTTCTCAGAATCTGGGACAAGAAGCGATCTACTTAAATTTTCTAGCGTCTAATATGGGTCAACGTTTCCTGTCCCAGAATCGTAGTAGAGAATTAAATCTACAATCGCCACGTTTATTAGTAAAAAATCGTTTATTCATCACGGCTAAGTTAGATGCAAAAAATAATCTAACGCCCCCTAAGGGCCCTTCTAACACGTCTCTAGTAGAAGCACCGCTTCAGACTGTTTCGCCCGCTTGGAAGGAAAGCGAAGCGGCTAAAAAAGTGAGTCAATATATTTACGATTATTATAGCGGGATTTATCCGTTAATTAATAACGAAGTCAAACCAGTACTGGCAAACACGGAGCAGAACCGTGATATTACTGACGTGACGCGACGTGTAAGTCCGCTAGCCGAGGAGCTATCGGGGCCAGAAGAGGTCTTGTCGCTACAACGTCGCAAAAAGGCTCAAACAAAACGTCGTATTAAAAAACTCAAAAAAGAAACACGTCAACGAAAAAAACGTAAACGTTTTTACCCACGACCTGTATGGATGCGTTATAGATTATATTCCCAAGAAATCAAAAAACGTTACTATCGTCGTAAAAACTCCGAAGTCATTTCTACACCTGAAAGAAACTTACTGGGCCAAAACACCCCAATTTCCGGAACTAATTTCGCACAACGCAGCGAATTACCGCGCCTCTTCGGGGCTAATAGTTCAATTGTTAGAGCGGGGTCGGGGCCTACATTGCACAACTTTCAATCTTTGGATTTTTATACTATTTCGCGTCCAGTTTTAGGCGAATTAAAACGAGTGCTGTGGAAATCATATTGGCTTCGTTCTAATTTAAATCCATATTTAACAAAAGTTAAAAGTTGTTTAAAAAATATTAAACAATCCCAACAATCGTGGGAATTGTATACGATTTTCCAAACCCTTGTAAATTCATTTTTAGGTGCTCGCCCTATTACGTCTTTTTCGGGGACTCCTTTTACGGCCCAGTCACATGTACTATTCGCCGCAGTTGTCGGCCCTTCGGGCCCCTTCGGCGCGCCGTACTCCGAAGGAGAGGAGCGACTTTTACTAACTGGAAATCCAATTCAGTTAGCAGAATATAACCGAAACTCTTACGAACGTATTCAGCAGTTTATTTCACAGATTCGCGAAAATTTAACGTTAAACGGGAATGTTAAAGTGCGTGCGTCGCACGTCGGTTTTACCCCATTTAAGGAGAAACGCAGGGGCGCTATTGCTCCAGGTGATGCCAATGTTGGGCCTACAAAAAAGAACGAAGATTTTTGGGTTAAGCTAGGTAAAACGTTAACTTTTGAAAGTCATCAATCGTCCGTAGTTGCTGGTGGCGAACCCGCAACAGCCAACTTAAGGTTATATTGGGCTTTTTCAAAAACTTCGTATGGATTCTTTAAAGAAAATCACCCGCGTAAACAAAAATGGTCTTCAACGAAAAACCGTGAACAAACTAAAAATAATAAAACAAAGAAAATTTTTAGAAAAGTAGCCACGAATGTACAAAATTTATTCTCTGGAAGTTTTGAAGACAGTCCGCCATTTGCCCTTGACGTAACCCATTTACGAACTGGGACAACACAGTTGTCCCAGCCTTTGTCCCAGGCGGGGGGCCCCCAGGAGGGCAAAGGGGATCAGAAATTGCTTCAAAAAGCATTGCGCAAAGCCCGTCAAAAAGAAGAAAAAGCTTCAGTATTTTCTACGTTGGATTTCGCAAATCGCACGGCCTTTGATTCAATTCGTTTAGTAACTGCTTCTGGGGCTACACAGTTGTCCCAGCCGCAATTTGCTCTTGACGTAACCCAGGGGCCAGACGTTGGTTCCGGTGACAATCGTTTACGTAATCAAGTAAGTAATAAGCTGTCGCTTAGCAACGAAAATAAAAAGAAGAAATATATTCTGAATAAAATTTTACTAAGTAGTTCTGGCACCCATCTTCTAGGCCAAACGTCGACTACTTACCGAAATGTGAAATTTCCTTCGGAAATTTCACTAACCGAAGGCATTTCGTTCAAAAAAACACGCATTAAAAATCACCGCTACGCTACAAAATCATCGTATTGGTGGACGAATTCGTTAACTAATTCACAAGTTTTTTCTCCTGCCCTTTGGGCTGCTGCTCCAGAGTTCGTCTTATTCTCCACAAACTTTAACCCCACATTGGACCCATTTGAAGGGACGTGGCGCTCGGCCCTATGGGCCCAGAACCATTACTACATTAGTTCCGTTTTATTACACTTTTGCGCGATTGTAACTATTTTAAGTATTTCTCGAATCCGCAGTTTTTTAAAATTTAGTTTATTAGGGATTAGTAAAATTTATAAAACCGCTATTTCACTTTTCTTAAACTGGAATATTACCCCAGCCGCGTCTTCTTTCCCCTCTGGGGCCCGAAGAGTAGAATTGCCCGGAGGGCAACAAAAAGCCGCTAATTTCGCCCCTCCCGAAGGGGGAGCGGGCAACACAGTAGCACCTATGGCACGCGGACCGCTTGCAAACGTAATTCGAGTAAATCCATTTATGAATAGATTTACATCGTCAGCCATGAGTAAACTTCGCTCGGTTGGGGGCTCCCCGTCGGGACCAAACACAGGTGTAAATGGACCGAAACGTCGTAATACGAATAATCGAAGTCTTACAAAAGATGGGTACCGCAATGCCAGCATTTTAACGGCGCGGGTTTCCCGCCAAGGGCGCCTATGGCGAACAGGAATTCAAACAAAATCGAATCCAAAACATTTCTATTTCTTTAGATATTTAACATTTATGTATGACTCGTTAACAAAACAGCTAGGAAGTAGCCTGCCGCTTTTCTCCTCTCAGGGGATTCAGGCCCAGATGGGTACCGATAAAGGAGAGTACAGTAAAAAATTACAGAATGACGGCCGTAGGCCTCAAAGTTTTCCCCTTCGGGCAAAACTGTACTTATTCCTTCGTTATGGCATTCAAAAACCAATTTATTATTTCAAATTGGCTCCTGCTTACGGCCCTTCGCCGCAGTTGTCGGCCCTTCGGGCCCCCCCCGAAGGGGTCCGAGTAAGTAAAGGAAGTCTGACTTCGCCAGACTTACTAACTGGACTTCCTAACTCGTCCAAAAACGCTTCCTTAGGACTAGGCGGTAGTAACAATTCATTCGTAAATTATTCAATGTTATATAGTTTATTAGTTATGAATATTGTTTGTGAAAAATTATTCACACTTCGCTACACAAGCGCTGCGGTTTTAAAAGAAGTCAAAGTCAACGTCTTTGAAAAATGCTTACGTTCCGTATACACTTTCCTCGAAAAACCGGGTGAACAAATTGTGGATTGGGTAGCCTATATGTTTTTAGTGGAATGGGCATCCGATATTACAAATACTATTCCTGAAAATTTCGATATTTATTTAGGCTCAACCACAAAGAAACTAACGCGTACGGTTTTCTTTGAAAGCCTTAAATTTAGTAGTATCGCCGGAATTAGCCCTTCGGGCCCAAACTCACCCCTATTTAAACAACCTGTAAGTTTATCAGATTCGTTCTTTAGTACGGTTAGTCAATTTGGTTTAATTCAATTAGCCAGTCCGTTTATCCAACGCCGTATTTATCACCTTTATGAAATTTTACTTCTGCAGTTTTATCAGCCCGATGCAGATTTAATTCTGCGTCAGAAAAAAGGTATTCTGTTTTGGGATATTTGGGGTGATTTTCTATTACAAACCGCCGAAGACTCGAATATTAATATTTCGGAGTTAACTTCGGTAAAAGAAGAACAAATTAAACTTTTAGAAAAATGTGAAACGTCGTTTATGCCCACAGGGGCCCAAGAGGGCGGCTTCTCTGGACCAAATGCTAAGACAAATGGAATGGAAAAACAGCTTATGAAGTCTGGCGAAGCCAGACTTCCACCTCTTATCCCAGCCGCTTTTAGTGCGGCTGTGTTGGGCAATAGCAAAAAAGAAAATAAGTTTATCAAATTAAGTCAAATTGTCCGTAGCAATTGCCAAGGGCAATCGTCTTTACCTTTCGGGTCCAACGATTCACCTGCGGTACGCTTTGCTCTAGCGGGTCGTAGTAAAACGGAAACTTCCGGCGGGTCTGCCTACAATGATTTAGGGGATATTAGAAGCGGTTGGGGAGCTGAAGGTGCCTTCGGTGCGCAACAGTTTTTAAGTTATCAAGGTAAAGATACTGAACTATTTATTGATCTTCACCCACGAGGTTCATTAGCAGATGTTGTAAGTTTAGTAAAATGGAATGACTCCGTTCAGCAACCAATTGGTACGTTAGTATGTCAAATTTATTCTGGTTTGTTGTCGAAACAAATTTCCAAAAATATTTTAATTGTTGGTTCATCTGGTATTGAAAAAACTCTTTTAGTTCAAGCGATTGCTGGTGAAACGGAATTAAAAATTATTACCGATAATGCGTACCGATACGCCATGGTGTATCGAGGAGTAGCGGTGGGAATCAAATTATTACGCGATGTTTTTGATTCGTTAGTAGGGGCGGGCGGTCCGGCAGGACCACCGTGCTTATTTTTAATTGAAGATATCCACGCGATTGGTGAAAGACGCCCGTTATTAATTTCCGACGATGAAGGTTTATCAAAAAATGAAGGTGCTTCGAAAGAAATTCATGAAAAAAATCAAGTCTTTTATCAATTAAGTAAACACGTGATTACGCATTATAAAAAACCTTACAAAGGGGATTTTTCACTTTTAATCCCAACAAATCATTTCTGTTTTGACTTATTCTTAGTGCGCGTACCAAGTTCTGGGGCCTCAGCCGGCGGCCGCGCTACGGGGATTGCATCACGACCACGAAAAAATAACGCTGTTACGCCACGTATTCCTGTAATGGAAGGCAAAAAAGATACTGCAAGTACGTCAGGTGCTGCTTCAGACATCAATTTAGCGAATAATAGCGACACGCAAAACTTACAACAGAGTGACAACGCTGCGCTTGGCAAAATTCCATCGCGTTTACTAATTAGTTCGTCTGAACTTTTAGCTCCACCCGCTAGCTCACCATTTAGCTTCTTGACTTTAAAAGAAGAGAAAAAATTTAAACCTTTAAAAACGGTTGGTGAAATGCCATGGGGGTCGGTTGCCGGTGGTTCAGGCAATCTGGGACAAGACCAATTAGCGCAAGTTTCAAAAGCGTCGTACTCTATTCGCGTAAAAGTCGCGCTATTAGCGGATATGGCTATTTCATCTTTATCAGTAAAATTAGATATGATTACCGATTTACTAGTAATTATTGATAGTGTTAAAGGGAATCGCGGTTTTGTAATCTTTGCAACAACGCATGTTCCGTATGTCTTAGACCCAGCATTACGCCGTCCAGGACGTTTAGATGAAACAATTTCCTTAGGGATCGCTCCTACTTTATTTTCACGTTGGGAGTTTCTAAAATCGTCCTTTTCGGTTTTAAACCCTGGTATTGGAGCGCCGCTACCTTTAGACCCTCTTCGCAAAAACACGTTAGATTTTACATTAGTAAGTAAAAATATTTCAAATCAGTATAATATCTCGCTAATGAGAACAAAACTTTTCAATTATATTTCACCTAAAGCACACAGCCTTACTTGCCCTCCCGGCAATGCGGGTTCACCGACACAACTTACTAATGCATCGACGGAGTATATCGACAATTTCCAACGTCAAGGAAAACTTACGGTTTCATCGGTTTTTGAAACCACATACTCCAGTGTAGCAAATGCACTACTAGGGAAGTTCAATAAAGAAAATTTAACACGTGTGGACGCTTCTGGGACAAGCCCTAGGCTAAAACAAAATACCTATTCAATTGTCCATAAAACCTCTCGCAAAATTTTATCCCAAACGTACTTCGGAGCAAGTGTTCTGTTAATTCAGAATTCGCTCGGCGCTGTACCGCTACTGCCCTTCGGGTCTGGTGGAACTGCTGGGGGCCCGTCGGTTGTCCCAGGAGGGCACGACAAAGGTGGCCCGGTACTCCATTATCTTGAATTAACATCAAGTTTCTTTAATGAAAACTCTCGTGTTATTAATAGTGCTGGAATTTCACCACAACAACTTAAAAAACATTTAATCTACTTAATCTCAGGCAAATTAGGTGAAATGTTTTTATTCGCGAAAGCGGATGGACGCCAATCGCAATGCTTAAAAGAATTGCGAGACGCACGAATGACAGCTGCTTCGGCCTCATTACAAAACCGCTTAGCTACAATCGGTGGCCGTCCAGAAGTGGCTAGTTCGTTTGGTTTATCGAACACATGGCAATCGTTAACGTCCTTAGTATTATCGTACATTCAAAAACGTTATATTTGGAATAAAAACTTAATTGTCCCGAAACTGCTAAGTTTTTCAAATTACTCTGCCCTACTTGAATATCCATCGCCTCCATCGACAAATATTTTATTACCGGCAAAACGTTACGAAAACTATAAACGAAGCTTTTCGTTTTTTGCGGTAAAACGTTACTCGTCGATTAACATCAGGGAAAAAATTAATCTTCATCAACAACAACGATTAGTTAAGAGACTGTATCGCCAGCCGGTGCAAGAATTATTTAGATCGGAAATTATGGAAAATCGTTTTACAAGTTTTACAAATGCTGGCTTAATGATTGGTTCGTACGAGCCGATTTTACAAAAACCAAGTAGTTCGAATTGGTTTGTTAAAAATCGCATTTTAATGCGTCACCGCAATTCATTAACAAATCAATGGTGGAACGGCCAACTACCAGAGCATAACGCTGAAACGACGTTTTTAAGTGATATTGATTGGCGTTATACGTTTATTTCACAACCGAACATTAGTAGCCCGCAGAAGGTTGGAACAACTGGGGCTGAAGGAGTAAAAGATATTCTTTTAGACTTCCCGGATACTGACCAACATTACAACCCGCGAAACCGTCGTTGGTTGTTAACAAAAGGTTCATACAATAACTGGTTTGACTTTGAAAAAACAATTAACTCGGAAATCTATTCGCATTTTGTGTTTGACTCATTCGTTAAAGCTTACCAGGTTTTTGAGAAAAACCGTGAAATTCTAGATTTCTATGCGTTCTATGGATTAAAAAATCCAACAGCTATGAAACGAACTGAAAGTGTTTTAAAGTTGTACTTATTAAAGTTACAACGTTAATATTACGAAGTAATATTAACAAACCGATTTAGGCGCCACTAGTTTTCACTTCCCTCCTTTTCCCCTCGGAGACTGGCTTTGTACAACGGCAGTCATCCCCTAAGCGAGGGTGTCGGGTGCTAAAACCTACATCCCGCTTTTATTCCAATAATATAATACATTGTTAGCGCCCTCTTCTGGGACTGTTTTCCAACCAATTGGCCGGAGGCCAATCGGGGCTAAAGCACAGAAGCTAACAATGTATTATATCCCAATATATTTCATCGATCGGGAGATATTTTCTAAATAAATATTTTTCTTACGGCGATTGCCCGTAGGGCAATAGCCTAGATCTGGCAATTTCAAAGTAAAACCGTACAAGTTAGGTAAAATTTCCTAACATAATTTTTACTTATATTTCTTGTTTTTTTTTCTTTATGTTATTATAATTAGATAACTTGCACCTAGGCGCCGAAGGGCGCCGTGTCTTCCAACCCCCGCTTCTTCGGGCCCCCTTCGGGGGGCCCGGGAGACAAGGGGACTATCGAAAATATTAAAAACTCGCATTTAAATTTTACATGCGAAACGGTTGTAAACAATTAGCGCTCATTTTTTTTCTTGGTATTTTGAGTTACTTAGGGCCGCCAGTTTAAGCTGTTGCCCTCCTGCCCGGAGGGCGAAAGCGGCGAAGAGCGGCCCAGCAGAATTTTTATTATATTAAATAATAAAAAACTTATAAAATTTTTCCTTAGAATTAGTAATAATGTCGCCTCCAATTGACGATAGCGGCTATGCCGTGGATCAGAAGGATTCAATCGTCGAGTGGCGTTAACGCTTAACAGCTGAGACAAGTGCAATATAATCTAAATTAAATTACTCGGCGATAATCGCCGTTACGGGCCCTTCGGGCGACTGTCTTCACAAAAGCGGCGTCCTTCCTTCCTGGAGAGGGAACTAAGTAAAATTTGGAAGTCTGGTTACGAAGTTTTACTTCGTAAAACTTCGTTCGCCAGACTTACTGACTTTGCAAATTTTTCAGGAAATTTTATTTATAGTTTTTATAGGAGAATTTAATTTTTAGTAATGAGGAAATATGAATTTTGAATATTTCCTCACGAGTCGTCCGTAAAATTGGTGGCCAATTGGCCGTAGGCCAATCGTCGCGCATTTTACAATGACACGCCCTTAGATCGGGCTAGGTTACGCAAACTTAAATGGGTTAGCGCGGGTACAAGAGCGATAAGATCTTTAAGTTCGGGTAAATTTTTCTTCGATTGTCTTTCACTCGGACAGCGGGAACCTAGATACTTTTAAATTTCATTCTCAATGTTGGCTAGTGTTAATTAGCCATATAGCAAAATGGCGCCCCTTCGGGGCTACTTAGGAGGTAGTACCAAGTGGAAACACTTTTTAACGGAACACTAACTGTAGGTGGTCGTGACCAAGAAACTACGGGTTTTGCGTGGTGGGCAGGTAACGCACGTTTAATTAACCTTTCTGGTAAACTATTAGGTGCACACGTAGCACACGCTGGTCTAATCGTATTCTGGGCTGGTGCTATGAACTTATTCGAAGTTTCTCACTTCGTACCAGAAAAACCAATGTACGAACAAGGTTTAATCCTTCTTCCTCACTTAGCAACATTAGGTTTTGGTGTTGGTCCTGGTGGTGAAGTTATCGATACATTCCCGTACTTCGTATCAGGTGTATTACACTTAATTTCTTCAGCTGTTTTAGGCTTCGGTGGTGTTTACCACTCACTAATTGGTCCTGAAACTTTAGAAGAATCTTACCCATTCTTTGGTTACGTTTGGAAAGACAAAAACAAAATGACTAACATTTTAGGTTACCACCTAATCATTTTAGGTTGCGGTGCTTGGCTGTTAGTTTTAAAAGCTTTATACTTCGGCGGTGTTTACGATACTTGGGCACCTGGCGGTGGTGACGTTCGTATCATCACTAACCCAACTACTAACGCAGCTGTTATTTTCGGCTACTTAGTTAAATCTCCTTTCGGTGGTGACGGTTGGATTTGTAGCGTTGATAACTTAGAAGATATCATCGGTGGTCACATTTGGATCGGTACTTTATGTATTTTAGGTGGTATTTGGCACATTTACACTACTCCATGGCCATGGGCACGTCGTGCGTTCGTTTGGTCAGGCGAAGCTTACTTATCATACAGTTTAGGTGCTATCGCAGCAATGGGCTTCATCGCTTGTTGTTTCTCTTGGTTCAACAACACAGCTTACCCAAGCGAATTCTTCGGTCCAACTGGCCCAGAAGCTTCTCAAGCTCAAGCGTTCACGTTCTTAGTACGTGACCAACGTTTAGGTGCTAACGTAGCATCTTCTCAAGGTCCAACAGGTTTAGGTAAATACTTAATGCGTTCGCCAACAGGTGAAATCATCTTTGGTGGTGAAACAATGCGTTTCTGGGATTTCCGCGGCCCTTGGGTTGAACCATTACGTGGTCCTAACGGTTTAGACTTAAACAAATTAAAAAATGACATTCAACCATGGCAAGAACGTCGTGCTGCTGAATACATGACTCACGCTCCTTTAGGTTCATTAAACTCTGTAGGTGGTGTAGCTACTGAAATTAACGCAGTTAACTTCGTAAGCCCTCGTTCATGGTTAGCTTGTTCACACTTCTGTTTAGGTTTCTTCTTCTTCGTAGGCCACTTATGGCACGCAGGTCGTGCACGTGCTGCTGCTGCTGGTTTCGAAAAAGGTATTGACCGTGTAGATGAACCAGTTCTTTCTATGCGTCCTTTAGACTAATTTCATTTAATTCTTTATTAAAAGTATAGTGTCATCTCCTATGGAGAAGTGCGCTATACTTTTAATCATTTTTTGACTTTTTTAAACAAATAAATTCGCGCTGTTTCCGACATCCTTTGACGCCGTGCGCTGACGTACAAAATGTGAAAATAACGTAGTAATGCCCAGCCGTTTGCCCTTACGGCCTTTGCCCTTCGGGCCCAGGAGCGGCGGCACACACTTCGTTTCTGACCTCCGCCGAAGGCGCCTTCTGCCCTTCGGGCATTCGGCCCCCGAAGGGGGAAAGGGCAGAAGGGCAAAAAAAGAGGGGCCCATAGAGCATTACGGCTGCTCCTGAGAAGGGCCCAGCGCATTTTACATTCGGCGAATAAATGATATAATGTATCTTTATATGATATAAAAAGTTTTTGTTTGATTTTGGAAATTTGGTTTGAATAGGTTGAATAATTAAAAAGCGCGAAGTGCTACGAATTCAATTGATTAACCTTTTCCCGGTGCCCAAAGGGCACCCGGGGAAACGCCGGGTGCCCTTTGGGCACCGGCATTTCGTCATAAGAATAATTTACTGTCGTAAAACAGTCCTTTCCCGATGCGCTTCTTGTCGGCCCGAAGGGCCCATCCGGGCCCCGAAGGGGCGACGGACGCGCGAAGCGCGTCGGTTAGTGAAATTTCCTTCGGAAATTTCACATTAGTAATTTTTACTAAGTCATTCTTACAAAAAAAACGAAAATTCCAAATTGGTAATTGTTATTTTAAGGAGAAATCCCATGACAATTAGTTCACCAGAACGTGAAGCGAAAAAAGTAAAGATTGCGGTTGATCGCAATCCTGTAGAAACAAATTTTGAAAAATGGGCGTGCGACCTGAAAAAAGAATGTGACAAATAAACCCATTTGAAAAAAATTCAAATCTTTTTTCCCCTTCGGGGGAGGGCAGGTGTTAGGCCTATGATAGCCTGACGCCAGAATTCAAACTAAGGAAGTTAGATCGGCGAGTTAGTAAGTCTGGTTACGAAGTTTTACGAAGTAAAACTTCGTTCGCCAGACTTCCAAAGCAATCTAATTTCCTTAGTTTTACTTATTTTTTTAACATTATATTTAATTTAACGATTGCCCGAAGGGCAATTGTGGAAGTCTGGTTAGTAAGTTTTACTTCGTAAAACTTACTTCGCCAGACTTACTAAATTGTCTTTGCTAATAAAATTGGACGGACTACAGTTTTCCCAATCTACTCCGCTTGATGGCTTGCAGGGTAAAGATCGGGTCGCACATTCGTTCGGCGGGACATAAAGCCTCTTTTAAAACAAGAAGCGACCTAGGCCGAGTGAAAAGGTAGCGCAATGCGCCGCCTTCCAAGCGGTGAAATTCATAAAAAAACAGATAAGGTAAGAGTACAAGGAATAGGTTTATTTCTTGTACTCTTAATTTCTTTAATACGTTTGTAATTTGCTCGGCCCCCTTCGGGGGACACGCCCCATTTAAAGGGGGCTACGGAGCAAAGACGATTTTACCACACTGAACATAGAAGTTCACCACCGATACCGCGTAAACGAGCTTCGCGGTCAGTCATGATACCAGTTGGTGTTGAAACAATAACAATACCTGTACCGCCTAAAATACGTGGAATTTCGCGTGAATTTGCGTAAATACGCAGACCAGGTTTACTAATTCGTTGTAAATTAGTAATACAAGATTCTTTTGTTTTACCGCGATAAACATTTTTTGAACGGTATTTTAAACGAATAATAATATCATTAGAATCTAATGCCATTTGAAATCCTAGAATAAAACCTTCTTTTTCTAGAATTTGTGCAATTTCTAAATTTAATTTTGTATGTGGAATCATAACATTCGATTTTTTTGTTAAGCATGCGTTACGAATACGTGTTAACATATCACTGATACTGTCATGAATAAATCCTTTAGTTGCTGATGTAATCATTTTATTTATTATTTTTATACTAGCCTTCAATTTTGTTACACATCTCTGGCACTTTAGGGAAGACAGGCCCTTTTATGGCGTACGTCTCCGGGCCTGGGCCTTTTGCCCTCCGGGCAATTAGGGTGCGGTAAGACGCTATGTGAAATTTCTTGCTGGGCCCCCTTCGCCTGGGTTAGGCCCCAAAGGGGCCGGACAAAAGGGGCGGGGCAAAACCCCGTAGGGGAGTCTCAGCCGCCCTATCGACGAAGTCGATCGGGGAAAGGGGGATTCGAACTGTCTGCAAATTTCACTAACTTTGAGGCTTTTTTTTAATATTCATTCCAAAATAAGCGGGAATCGCGTCTCCGTACTTGCGCTCGCTTAGTATAAATCGCGTAGCGATTTATCCATAGGCTGGGCTTCCTTCGGAGCACGTCGCATCTAGAAAGTTAGTACGTTTTATTTTCCTTTAAAAGGTAAACCTAATTCAGTTAATAACGCTAAACCTTCTTCTTGTTTACTTGCTGTAGTTACAATTGAAATATCCATACCACGAATTTGATCAATTTTATCATATTCGATTTCAGGGAACATTAATTGTTCTTCTAAACCTAAACTGTAATTGCCATTTTTGTCGAAACTTTTTGGACTAATTCCTTGGAAGTCACGAACACGTGGTAAAGCTAAATGAATTAAACGATCTAAGAAACCGTACATACGTTCACCACGTAATGTAACCGTAACACCAACGGGCATTTTTTCTCTTAATTTAAAACCAGCAATTGCTTTTTTTGAACGTGTAATAACACCTTTTTGTCCAGCAATCATACCTAATTCTTTTAAAGCCGAATCAACCATTTTTTGGTTTTGTGAGGCACTACCAATACCACGGTTAATCACAATTTTTTCAATTTTTGGTACTTGATGAATGTTGTTATATTTAAATTTGTCCATTAGTTTTGGAACAATATTTTCGACGTATTGTTTTTTTAATCTTTGTGTCATAAGGAAATGCAAAAGGTTTTAAAGTGATTAGCCAGACGCCGAAGGCCCTCCGGCCCCCTTCGGGGGCCCGAAGCGGTCCCAGGCCGAAGCGAAGCGTGTCCGGCCCGAAGGGCCCCTAACCCCGAATGACGGCCGATCCTGGGCCCGAAGGGCAAAAAACAATGCCGACGCGCAAAGCGCGTCCGGCGTTCCCCGGATGCGCTTTGCGCATCGGGAAAGGGAGAAGTAAAACTCGATAAGAAGTTTTAAAATCGCGCCTAAGTAGTGCTAATCACTTTTTTGTTGTTTTAAACTCATCTATAAATAAGCTTTTGAAAAACGAGCGCCTGTTGTCCCAAGTACTGGGACTGCCCCCGCTAAGCGAAGCGGTCGGCCTCCGGCCCCGCCTATGGCAATCCTAGGCCGTACAAAGCGGCTAGCGTGTTTATCAAGTTCTATATTTATACCTGTTTCGCTGGGCGGCCTCCCGCCCCCCGCCCCCTTCGGGGGCTTGGGGCTGGGCCAAGGCGAAGCTACTCGAAAGCACAGTTTATAATACTTCTGGTGCTAAAGAAACAATTTTCGTAAAATTACGGTCTCTTAATTCACGTGCAATCGGCCCAAACACACGCGTGCCGCGTGGGTTATTTTCTTTGTTAATAATAACTGCTGCGTTATCATCAAATTTAATTGTCATACCATTTTGACGACGAATACCTTTGCTTGTGCGTACAATTACAGCGCGAACAATATCCGATTTTTTCGTTGGCATGTTTGGTAACGCATCTTTTACTACAGCGATAATAATATCACCGATATTTCCGGAACCTGAGCCTAAAACACGGATACACATTAATTTGCGAGCACCGCTATTATCGGCTACGTTTAAATAAGATTGAGGTCTAATCATAAGTTTTCATTTTTATTGTATAGAGATATATAAATTCCTGTGCCCCCTGGACTGTTCCCTGGGTTAGGCCCCTTCGGGGCCGGACCGCTTCGCTTGGCCCTTTGCCGAAGGCCCTACGGGGTTCTTTTTCCCCTTCGGGGTCTTCGGGGTCTTCGGGGGCCTTTCCCGATGCGCTTCGCGCATCCGGGGAACGCCGGACGCGCGAAGCGCGTCGGCATTGTCCCAGGCGCCTATGGCGGACAAGAAGCGGCCGTAATCCTTCCACGGGAGGGCAGGACCCAGCTGTGTTAAAATTACTAACAGTATTGATTTTAACTTCCGCCCCCTGCCCCCTTCGGGGGCCGGCGGCTTAGTAAAATTTATAAAATAAATTTTACAAGTGGTATTATATATCAACAAACTTTAAATTCATCATTTTAAATATTAATAAGTTATAGTTACAATTTTTATTAACTTAATCCTTGCCCTTCGGGCCCCGGAGGGGCAAGTATGGTTTTGGTTAGGTCGCCCTTCGGGCTCCCAGAAGCGGCGGCCTCCGGCCCCCCTTCGGGGGCGGGGCCGGGGCGAAAACAACGGAAGAGGGGCGCTCACTTCTAAGCTGCGCCCAATATTAAGTTAGTAAAATTCGTTTATAAATAAAATTATGTAAGTCCCTTCTTCCCCGAAGGGGACCGGGGGCCGCCGCACCACGACGGGCCGGCCGCCTATCGACGAAGTCGATTGGGCAAAGGAAAACTTACATACTTTGCCGCACGAACCCGAATAGGTTAGACAAAGAGAGCCTGGTTAGTCAATATTGACCGCTTCGCTCGGCATTGAAGGCTCTTAACGTTTTGGAGCTACTTGTGCCATACCTGTTACAGTACGGAATGCTGTTTTAATAGGCATTTTGTACGCAGCAATTCTTAACGCTTGACGAGCAATTGTTTCAGGAATCCCTTTCATTTCATAAATAATTTTGCCGGGTTGCACTACCGCTACCCAGTAGTCAGGGGCACCTTTACCAGAACCCATACGAGTGCCGGCTGGACGTGTTGTGATTGCTTTATCTGGGAAAACACGAATCCATAACTTACCGCCACGACGTACGTAACGTGTTAAAACACGACGACCTGACTCAATTTGACGAGATGTTAACCAACATGGTTCTAAGGCTTGTAATGCAAAATCACCAAACGCGATTGTGTTACCATTATTAGCTTTTCCTTTAAATCTACCACGGTGTGGTTTACGGTATTTTGTTCTTTTTGGACTTAACATATTTATTTTCTTGACTATAAATTAATAAAACCTGTAAAATTTACGAAGTAAATTTTACTAACTTCGACTATGGGGCCAAACCCCTTCGCCTGGAGCCCGAAGGGCAAAGGCCGTAAGGCGGGGAGTCTTAGCGCCCTTCGGGCCGAAGTTAGCAAGTTTTAGAAGTTTTACTTATAACATCTACTGACGAGTCCGAAGACCGTGTGTTTTGGGCTAAGGACAGTCCTTCTGCCCCTCGGGCATTCGGGGAAACGCCGGGTGCCCGAGGGGCACCGGCATTTGGCCACAACGGCAATCGGTATTGTCAGAGTTAGAGAGTTTTATAAATAAAAATTTTACATTTCATTTTTTTTAAACAGTTTTTTGATTGACTTTTTTACGGCTCCTCTGGACCCCTAAAATAAGGGGTTGTATTAGACCGATACAACGTGCTAAGACTTCAGTAAAACTCTGAAGGAGTTCTACAAACGTGGGGTAAAATTTGCTTATCAAAGAACTCGCTTGTAAAATGAAATATTCGATTAAATCATCCGCCTTTTTTCAGACGATTATCGTTGTAACGGCCCCCTTCGGGGGCCCCAAAAGGGGCCGTCCCCTGGCTGTCTAGCGCAGAAGGGGAGAGTGGAAAGGGGCCCGTCAGGCCAACACGAGTTATTTTTGAAAACTAGGGTAAATAGCCTTTGTTTTAGCGGCTCCCGATTGTGTACAGGCGCTTTGTATAAAGCGCCTCTTAGTATGGAGTAAATGGTACTAGCAACTTCTTTAAATGGCTACTTGAATAGCGGCCTCTGGCCCCCTTCGGGGGTCCCCCTCGGGCAAAAGGGCTAATTTACTGTAAAATTACGGACTCTTCTTTCTGTAAGTTGTCTCAGCTGACAGTAAGTAAGTTTTGGCTCGACTCCGTCGATTCTGTCTCAGCCCCCTTCGGGGGAGCGCAAAACTTACAGGAACTGTCTTTGCCTCAAGAATTTGACGAATGGCTATCCGGTTAGTAAGTTTATATTATTTTAGCAAAAAATATCATTTTTTTTTTTTTATTATATACTATATATAATGGTAGCGCAGCTATAATAATAAATAATATTACTTTTAGCGTTTACTATTTGCGTTTATATAAACTTCTAGCATTTAGACTTTAATAAATATAATAAAATTCTCTATTTTAAAAGTATTATGCTTAAAATGTACATCTTTAGTGTCGAATTTATAAAAATACTGTCGGCCTTAAGAACAGTCCTTCTTTTGCCCGGAGGGCAATCCAGGGATTAGGATTGGAAGACAGGCCATGGGGTCTGTTTGCCCTTCTCCCAATCGCCTTCGGCGATAGGGCGGCTGGGACTCCCCTACGGGGTTTTGCCCTTCGGTCCGTTAATAAAATTTTACTCAAGTTAGTAAAAACAGCGCTTTGTATATATACCTTCGGAATATTTACGAACGACTATAAAATTGAATTCAATTTTATACAAGTAAACTTATATTTATTGTATAAGTTTCAATTTTAGAGATTCATGAAGGCGCGCAGCGTTCGTTGGTCCCAGTTTAGTAAAAAATCCTTTTACTTCTTTGGGCCTAAGGACAGGCTTAACTGGGTTAGGCCGCTTCTTTTTCCCCCCTTCGGGGGAGGGCACAGGCCTGGGACAAAAGGCTGGCATTGATGCGTCCATCAGATAATAGCGGCCTCCTAAGGGGGCCGGCGTAACTCAGAAAAGCGCTTCGCGTCAAAAGGTGCCTCTGGCGCCATAACAAAAGGTTTATGATTCCTGTTCTCTCATTAGTAACATCTGTAAAAGATTATTTAGAAGTAGTTCATAAATTAATCGAGTATGATGTTGGCTCCAACATGAATATTAATTATTCAGAATTAGGCGGCATTATTACGTATTTTGTAATTTCGTTAAAAAACGGTCTACTAGATTTTTTAAGCTTCTCATGGCTTAAAAATGTATGGAGTTTACCTGTAATTATTCCTGATATTAGTTCAGCAATGATTTCAGAAGTTTCCGTATTAGATGGCTATTTTCACAACGCGTTTAACTTTTTAGACACCCCAGTATCCTATGGTCGTGAAGGTAATAGTGTAGTTGCTGGCTTAGAGAAATTTACAATTGGTGTTTTAAATAGCATTTTCTTATGTTTACCAACTAGTACAGCACATATTATTACATTACGCCGTTTTGTGATGCAAGGTCTAGAAGCCGGTTATATTGCTGGTTTAGGTACCATCGCGGGTAACTTATTATGGTTAGCAAGTATTATTTTAGGTTGGCGCTTTTTTGTAATCCCCTGGTTATCCTTAGATATTTTTAGATATATTTTAGGATTTGTTTTACTAGTAAAATATATGTGGGATAGTTACAATGAGCGTCGATCAGTATTAGAAGATGTTTCGAAACAAAAAATCTTTTTATTAAACTTCTTACTAGCTTTAACGGAACAAACAAGTATTTATCCGTTTATTAGCAACCTATCGTTTAGTCCCGAAGCATCTCTATTAGAAAGCTTCCCGGCAGCTAGTTATTCGCAGTTTTTATGGATTCATGTCGCATATTTAGTGGGGATTGCAGTCGGTTGTTTTAGCTTATTACAATTTACTTGTTGGTTTTGGGAAAACCCAGCCTTCAAAATTTACATGTGGATGATTTCGTCGTTCAAAGTATCAACAAGTGCGTATTATAAGGTGTTAAACTTTACGTTCTTATATTTAACAATGATTTCTGCGATCGCAAGTATTCCGTACTACGGGTTAGATTATACAATTACAAATCCGCTAGGTTATGTAAACGATGATCGTATTATTCAAGACAAACTTGTTCTCGAAACTTCGTTTTTAGGCAGTAAAGCATCCGACCGCAACACCCGTCGAAATCCGGGGCGCCATGGTCGTCGTGAACGCTGGAAACGCCGTATTCGCAAATACAGAACCTTTGACGCATCACTATATGATCAAGGTATTTACGATTTATTTACAATTGAAGATTTAAACTACGGCTTCGACCGTTTCTGGTTACGCCGTAAATTACGAAATCATCACGTGAAGTTTAGATTCTTCCCAGGTCCGTGGATGCGTTCATTCAAAAAACAATTAGCCAAACCGCGACTTGAATCGTATACAGGCCCTCGAGTAGAATTTTTCAGGATTTTATTTGAACAAGTTTACCACCCATCGTTCCATGCTTACGAAGCAAAAACAGCTACTGGGGCAACTGGCGCCCTACGAGGCTTGTCACAGGGTAACAAAAACGCTTCGGATGGCCAACGGGCTGGGGCCCAAAAAGCCCAGTCGAGACTCTCGCTTTTAAATGCTGGGATCCGAAAAGATTTTTCAATTTACGCGTTTAGCGAAGGAATTACATCGGCTAACGCGTCGGGGCCCTTAGGGCAAGCACAACGTACGAACCGTGTAGTACGCAAAAATGTAATTTACGAAGGCTCTACACTGCGCAAATTTGTACGCAAGTTGGACAACCGTTTAAAAACAGCCCAAATTGGCTTAACATTAAATAGTACCAACGCAGCAGCGCCACAGGAGCGCACTAACATTTATTCAAAACGTTGGAAACAAGTTTTTTCAAAATTATCTAAACGTGAAAAATTAGTAACTCCAAAAGGTCGTTTAGATGGTTTAGGTACTACTGCTGTTGTAGCCCGTCGTGCTACGCCTCTTCAAAAACAAGTTTCAAATGAGCAAATTCTACGTTATAAAAATATCTTAGCAGCTTCTAAAACCTCTGGCGCCTTCGGCGCAGTTGGACAAAGCCAGGGTATCGGCGAAGCCGATTTCGGTGTAACGTTATTACACCCGTTAAAATTCTATTTACAACAAGAAGCTGCGTTCAACCGCAAATTACGTTATTACACGCCAAGTGTATACCGTAAATTCTCCGTAGAGAACAATGCGCCGTATTTCCGTGTGATGATGCGCCGTTTCTTCTATAATTACAAACCAACAAATCGTTGGGAACGTACAATGAAAGTCGCTAGTTTACGCAAAGCACGCCGCAAAACTACACGAATTCCGCGAAAATTACAACTGGCTAGTGGTACTGACGCGGTTTCCCAAACACTGCGTTACAGTACAGCAACTGCAAATGTTCAAACACCAGCGGGGGCCCAAGGGCGCCTCGGCCAAGAAGGTGTAGTAGCGGCCCCTTCGGGGCTACCTGTTCTAGCAGAAGCGTATACAGGAAGTGATTTAAATCGCCTAAAAAAACCAACTTACGGTTATTCGGTTGTAAGCAAACGCGCTAGTCGCTATCGTTACCAAATTTATAAAGATGTATTACAACACTGGTACTACAGTCCATTTAATCGCCTATTATTAAAAATGGACGTCGATAGTTTCATTCGAAGACAACCGAATTCGCACTTCTTAACAGCCAAAGAAGAAAATTTACTACACTTACGCAGATATTTATTATCAGAACACTATAATACGTTACGTTGGTATACGAATATGGAACATTATCGTTCTATGAAAACTCGATTAGGTGGCGGAACGAAAAGTTTCTCTTCACGTGTGTACAATCAACAATTTGCGGGTACATTTAAAAAGATTCGTCATTTATTCGCCATTACACCAAGCCAAGGTAACGTTGTACTAAAATACGACCAACCACTATATAATGAATATCCAAATACACAACAAAAACCATTAGTAAATACGTTAGTGATCCACGAAGAATTATTAGGGGATACTAATTCAACCCAGGTAGTTAATTCAGTGAAATTTCCTTCGGAAATTTCACAAGATCTTTTAGCTCAATCACAACAAGTTGTACGTGAATATTTACTGAATGCACGCTCGGTTCGTGAATCGTACATTAAAACATTATTAAACGAAAATAATTACACAACACTAACGCAGTTTATTTACAAAGGTCAAAAAACGCGTGGCGATGAGCCAACGACAAACGAGCGTTTATTTAATACTCAAGAAAAACAATATTTATTAACTGCAAAAGAACAAAAAGAAATTGAGAAACGTTTTGGGACTAAAGATGCACTACGCAAATTTATCGATGACAATAATTTAATGGAAGATTTATACGTAACGTACTTAAAAAAATGGAAGCGTCGTGTTAATGACCAAGAAGCTTTAAAAAGCTATTTAACCCGCCGTATTGATAAACGTGAAAAACGTAAACAAAAGAAAGAAAAACATTTACTAAACAAACTAAAACAACTCGAAAGTTCTGCCCTGCGGGCTGACGGCCCTGGGGCAGCAAAACAAGCCGACCCCCAGTCGGAGTTTGTAACAACAGGGTTCCAAAAATCGATTTATGAAGGTATGTTAACATTAAACAATGTTGACACTAAAACTGTAGTAGCGAAGCGCACTACATTTGCTCAGCCAAGCAATTACAAACGTTTCAAATTGTTGGATCAAACGAAAAAACAACAAACATTGAATGAACTTCGTCTAACTACTACACAATTAACAACGATTTTGGAGAAATATAAAACAATGACGAATTTTGCAGGTGTCATTCCAGCAAAACGTACAACTTTCCGTAATAAAGTGAAAACGTCGATTTCTGGAAGTTTAACTCCAATTTATAACAAAATTACACGTACCGTTTCGCTACTTCCGTCTTCTATTGGGGCCCTTCGGGCCACCAAACTTACGAATTTATTAAAACCAATTAAACGCAAAACGTTAAAAAATTGGCGCAATAAAGAACGTGTGGTAGGCAAACAAAAACGCCTACGTAAAGAATTTAAACTTCTAATGAAACAATCTCCAGCTTCATCTCCGGATAGGGCGGACTCACAACGCGCGTTAATTGATCGTTTAAATTTCAATTCATTTGGCACTAATATCGAATCACGCCAAAAGCGTGACGCGTTAGTCACAACGTCTAGCCTGGGGGCTCCTGGGCCCGAGGACGGCACTCCGAAACAACGCTCATTTAACTCAGTAGCACAGCGTTGGGACAACAACGGCACTTCGCTAACGGGTAGCCAATTAGACCGCACTTCGTCGGGTTGGTCTAGCTTGTTTGACGCGATTGTTCCGAAATTTAAACGTAAACGTGCAGCCCAACGCCATTCTCGTAGTCGTCGAAATCGTGGTGTGTTTAAAAAACGTAGCTTAAATAGTTCAATGAAAAAAGATTTAAAAACGTTAGATGACGTTTTACCATACGAAACTAAAGTTGCACTTTATAACAAAATTAATAAAACTAGCCGCTTTACGACGCAGGTTTCGCCTTCATCGGCGGAAGACCGTAATCTCGTTTTTGACGTCAAAGATTTAAAACAACGCAAAGCTAAACAACGTAAACAACGTTATTGGAAACAAAAACGTTCGAAATTTGCTCAAAAACGTAACAAATATCGCAAAAGACGTCGTTTTTCTCTAGGTAAAATCCGTCAACGAAGCAAACAAACATATAAAATTCAAAATAAAGTTGAAATCCAAAATTGGTGGTGGAAACAATTCCTTCCGTCAATTCAAGCGTCAACCGACGCACTTTGGCAAATTGAAAAAGATAAACTAATTCAACAAAAATTAGCGGAACTTTCACCAACGGAAATCTTAGAACGTGATCGTCTAATCACTAACGGGCAAAACTCACTAAGTGAAGGGCGTGTTTTACAAATTGGTAATAAAGATTTCAAACCATTAGCTTTACCTGAAGCTATTCGTTTAACAAATAACTTAAACGCGGATAAGACGAAGGACTTCAACCTTCGTAGTGCTGCCGGAGGCTCCCCTTCTGGGTATGGCGAAGCCGCTAGTATTGATTCTACTAATGACAATTTATCTGTAAGTTTTCCTGCGGAAAACTTACTAACCGTAAATCAACTATACGAAAATCTGTTCCTGAATAAGGAAAATGCAGCGGTGAGTGGATTTAAGAAATTCTTAGTTCCGAATACAAGTTTACCATTCTATGCTGGCTGGGATGAATCATTAAGAAAATTTGTTGTAACAAATCGTATGTTATCTCGCCAAGACGCGGGGTATCAAATGAAACAATTCGATAGTTCAACAAGTATTCCAAACTTAAAACCGTTATTCTCAAGCCCTGACGCCACGGCTGATGAAGTAGTGTTTACACAAGCGCCACTTCAAGGTATGAATGCTGCAACGACTTTATATTGGCAAATTCCATTCACTACATATGACCCGGATCAATTCTTTGCATTAGGTATGGATGGCTTCTCGCCAATCGGTTGGCGTAAATTCCTTTTCCGTCATAGTATTTTAAAATCGTGGTTATCGGCTAAATCGAATACTGTTTCGGAGGCGATCGACTTCGTCGATAGCGGGGACAACACCGACGCGACGTCTCTTGTGAAATTTCCGAAGGAAATTTCACTAAGTGCACCTTCCGGCTTAAACCGAGTAGGGTCGTCAGCGAACGCAGTTGACGGTATTGTTGTACCATTTAATGCAAGTGCGGCCACACCAAGTTTAGTGGCTGCGGTTTTAGCCCAATCTGGGGCCTTTACTACGACTAACTCGTTATTTAAAAAATCCGATAGCGGTTCAACTTCATTAAAAGTTGAAAATAAAAATCTTTCGCGTCGTTTAAAGAAACGTTACCGTCGTGTTAAAAAACACCCACGCGCCCCGGCTTGGTACCCATCAGGTCCGTTATTAAATCAAGTATTACCAGTACATTATATTTACGTGTTCTATAAACGTTCGCGTTTACCACGTGATCGCTACTTAAAACGTCGTCTTTTAAATACGAAAACGATTCAAAATTCCGATGTTCGTGATGCGCTTTTTAAAGCTTCGACTTCACAATGGCGTTCAACTACGGATTTTACTCTTCGTAAACGTTTAAAACCGAAACGCAAATACCATTTAAAACGTAATTTCTATTCGTCAAATGTGGTAATTCCACGTCGTTTCAAGTTTATTGGTAGTTCAGCCGAATCCCTACGTTGGCGTCCACTATCGTCAACGAAAATTAATAAGTCTATTGCGGAATTAGTCAAGGAACAAAAATTAATGCGTACAAAACAACGTAATTTATCCGCAAAACAACAAAACCCAACGTTACGCGTTAAACAATTAAAAAGAAGGGTTCAACGTCAAATTCTCCGCTCAGTGTGGCGTTATCGTCCGCGCGCTGGTGGTTTTGTTTGGCCAGGTGATTACCTGAAATTAGAATTAGTTAAAGCTCCTAAATTAAAACTTCAAACTGCAGGCACAGGTGATGTCGTAAGTCGCACGAGCGACGCGGGAGCAACGACGTCGAAACGCAAAGCTAAGAAAAAGAAAAAACGTGCTTTAGCAGAATGGCAAATCCAGCCTAAGAAATATTTATATCAAAAACACAATATTAAAGTTCTTAAGAAAAAATTAGAAAAGGTATCGCGAAGCGATTCCGATAAAATTCGTCAAAAAGTTAAAGAACTTAATTATATTGAATAACATCTAGTTTCGCTCACGTAGGGCAATCTAGGTATTAACTTAAAATAAAGTCAGTTTATAAACATTTATAAGCTGACTTTATTTTGATTTTTACTCCTAAATCAATAATCAATGTGTAAAATTTACGAAGTAAATTTTACTAAGAAGTTTAGTAAATTTTTTAACTTTAAAACTTACTAACGATCTCAATCTCCCCATTAGGAAAAATAGAGGCACCACTTTATACGGATTGTCGAAGGACTATGTAAAATTAGTTGTACATTTAGGTTGCTATTTTACTTCGGCGACTTTTTCCACAAACCCAACTAAATTTGACGGTCCTACGGGTTAACTACCGCTTCGCTTAGCGTTGGCTTTGAAACTTTATTTAAACCCGGTTATAGCGCTTTTTACTAATTACTAACGTTGTATCAAACAATGAGCGTCTACGTCCAAGGGTAGTTTTGAATATATTTATTTTATAAGTTTTTAAAGTTAAAAACTTAAACTTACACATTTATATAAACCTAATAGAGAAGAGGGGGAGCCTGCGGCTGCACGCTCTTGTCCCAGAAGTCTCCCCCGGGCCCGAAGAAGCGGTCTGGGCCCCTTCGGGGGGCCGAAGAAGCGGTGACGGCCCGGAGGGCGAAGGATTGCTAGGCAATTGCCCGTAGGGCAATCGCCGTAAGTCCTAACCCCAGAAGCGTCCCAGGACGCTTCTTACGGACGCTTCTTACGGACGCTTCTTACGGACGCTTCTGGGACGATCGACGAAGTCGATTGGGGGCCTTCGGCCCAAATGCTTCCTTCGGAGCCCAGTCCTAACCCTCACTCTTTATTTAGTTTTATTTCGCTTTACTTTTACTTCTCTTTCCTTTTACTTTTACTTCTCTTTCCTTTTACTTCAAAGTGTGGACTGTTTTCTATTTCCTTTCGACTATCCTTTAACTATCCTTTAACTATCCTTTAACTATCCTTTAACTATCCTTTAACTATCCTTTAACTATCCTTTAACTGTGGTTTATATGTATACATAAAATACATATACGAAAATATACGAAAATATACGACCGTTAGTAATTAGTAAAATGTCGGGGGCGTCTTCCAACTTCTACGGCCGCTACTTGACGGACGCCTTCGGCGTCCTAACCCGGCCCTCCGGGCCCGAAGAAGCGGTGACGGCCCGGAGGGCGAAGGATTGCCCGTAGGGGGGCCTTCGGCCCCCTTCGCCGCACCCCGAAGGGGAGTCCCAGCCTGGGACAAGGCCCCAGGCCTTCTGCCCTTCGGGCAATTGCAGGGCGAAAAAAAGTTATTATAGGAAAAAAAAACAAACTTGACAAAAAAAAGAAATCCGATAAATTAAAAAACAAGGGAATGTTCAAAAGACGGGCCGAAGGCCCTTAGCGCAATAGAAAATTAACAAAGTAAATTTTCTTTACAGACTGTCAAGTAAAATTTACTTCGTAAATTTTACCAACAATTGATTAATTGATTAAATGGCAGCGCGTAAGCTCCCCTTCGGGGAATCGCTAACTAAAAAAAAATAAAATGGAGAGTTTGATCCTGGCTCAGGATGAACGCTGGCGGCATGCTTAACACATGCAAGTCGTACGGATAAGAGCGCAAGCTTTTATTTAGTGGCGGACGGGTGCGTAACACGTAAGAACCTACCTTTTGGAGGGGGATAACATCGGGAAACCGAAGCTAATTCCCCATAATAGCTGAGGAGTGAAAAGCGGGAAACCGCGCCAAAAGAGGGGCTTGCGGCTGATTAGCTAGTTGGTGGGGGTAACGGCCTCCCAAGGCCACGATCAGTAGCTGGTCTGAGAGGATGATCAGCCACACTGGGACTGAGACACGGCCCAGACTCCTACGGGAGGCAGCAGTGAGGAATTTTCCACAATGGGCGAAAGCCTGATGGAGCAATGCCGCGTGGAGGAAGAAGGTCTATTGATTGTAAACTCCTTTTCTCAGGGAAGAAGTTCTGACGGTACCTGAGGAATAAGCTCCGGCTAAGGAATTGGCCTCCTATCTCGTGAGGGATAGGGAAATATTCAGCTCATAACGGTGAAACCCAAACGATGAGGCGGACTACATTAATGGAAGTCTGGTTAGCCAGACTTACTAAAATGGAATTAACTTAAAACAGTTAATCTCAGGCGTGGGCAATACCGTGGGAAGTTTACATGCTTCAATAAACAAAATAAATTTATAAAAATGAAGGAAACAAAATATGACAGTAATTCAAAATAACAATCAATCAAATCTTGAACCCTTAACTGTGGAGGAAAGAGCTCTAATTATGGGAACATTATTAGGCGATGCTCACCTTCAAAAAAGGGGTCCAAAGAGTTATCGTTTAAAAGTCGATCATGCAATCGACCAAGCAGGTCTTGTGCTCTGGAAGTACAGAAAACTGCAGCGACTTTGTCAACTAACGCAACCACCAAAAGAAACAACAGATAAAAAAGGCTATAAAGGTCTTGAGTTTTATACTTCATCTGGTGTTTATCTAGCGGAGTTCCATGAGCTTTTCTACGAATATAGAAAAGCTCCAACAGGTGAAAAAACGGTATATGTTAAACGAGTGACTCAAAAACTGGTTGACAATTTACCAATCCATCCCACGGTTCTCGCGACATTCTTTATGGATGACGGAAGTGTAAGAAATGATTGTTATGCAGGTAAGATTGCAACTCAAGGCTTTCCATTAGAAGACTGCCATTTACTAACTCAATACTTAGATAAATGTGGAGTTACTGGAAGTAAGGTTGTACCTCATACGAAAAAATCTGGACAATATTACTTGTCACTTCCAGCGAAATCAGGGACTTTTGAAAAGCTTATTTCAATTGTTGAACCAATTATTCGTGAAGTGCCCGGAATGATCTATAAATTAAATGAAGCACGCAAACCCCGTAACGACTGAGGAACAGTTGTTAAAAACAACTAAGTACGAGATGGAGACCTGGGATGAAATATGCTCTTAAGAGAGCATAAGATAACAACAGCTCCATAACACGCTGAACCTCTTTTCCCTTTTTGTCCTGTTTATACAAAAAGGAATTGAAAAGAAGATGGTATAGTCTATGCCTTTGGAAACAAGGGAAAACATGAACTCTGTGCCAGCAGCCGCGGTAATACAGAGGGAGCAAGCGTTATCCGGAATGATTGGGCGTAAAGCGTCTGTAGGTGGTCCAAAAAGTCTACTGTCAAATCCATTGGCTCAACCAAAGGCAGGCATTAGAGCACTATTGGACTAGAGTGCGGAAGAGGTAGAGGGAATCCCTAGCGTAACAGTGAAATGTGTAGATTTTAGGGAGAACACCAGCGGCGAAGGCGCTCTACTGGGCCGAGACTGACACTGAGAGACGAAAGCTTGAGGAGAGAAAAGGATTAGATAAATCCGGGGACTCATTTAATAAAACCCCAAAAGTGTCCCTCATCAGCGTGAGTTGATGATGCGCACCTAGCTATATCGGTGAAACGTTGGCCGTAATAAGTAACAAGGCTTGGCCGACCAACCCCGAGGGAAGTGCTGATTTTAATGTAGGCACCCCGTAGAGACTAGTCAAATTACCGTAAAACTTATAAAGAAAGTTAGTATAATTCTGGGACACGGGCCAGGGGCCCTTTCCCGATGCGCTTCGCGCATCCGGGGAACGCCGGACGCGCGAAGCGCGTCGGTTAGTGAATTATCCTCGTAAGAGTAAAGAATACTCTTAAACTTTTCATGAAGTTGGCTGGAACCGAACGGAAGAACCCTAAGCACAATGCCTCAGGAGGATCCAACACCAACGATTGACATTAGGTTTCTTTCGTCTGGTTTTGAAAACGTTCGTAGTTTTACGGATTGTTGATAAAAAAATAAACACAGTAATTAAATATGACTGCAAGTAATAACAATGAACAAATGAATAATTTAAGCATTAATGAGCCGTATTCGAACCTAACTCCAAAACAGAAAATGCGATATTTTTACGACCGTTATCAACGCTCTGGGGCAGTTGGTTTTGGAACTCCAATTCCACCCAAATTACCAGAAAGTTTAACGAATGTAAAATTAGAAGGCAAACAAGTGGCACAGCTTCCACTAACCACTCTCGAAACTAGTGTGCTTTTTGGCACGATTAGCGGCGACACGTCGATTAACATCGACAAGGGTTATAAAAACGCGCGTTGTCAATGCCGCCACTCAACGAGACAATCTGAGTGGTTCTTTTGGAAATGGATTACGGTTCTAGGAAGATTTTGTGAACTAAGCTCAATGCTTTGGCAAGCCAGTGATGGTTACCAGCTAGCTTCGGCAGAAAAGCCGGGCGAACTGCTTGGAAAACTTAAAGTAACTACGAGAGCGTGTGAAGAATTAACGCAAGTTCATTCAATCATCGTGACTAAAGGCAAAAAAGGTTTTCGACGCAGTTGGCTGAATCATATGACGGATTATTTTTTAATGACGCTATGGTTAGATGACGGTTCAATTCACGCGGGGGGCACGCAGGGCGAATTCGCCTTAGACATGCACGAAGTGGCTGACTTGGAGCTGTTTTCGGATTATCTACGCACTGTATGGGGCGTAAATAATTACGTAGTAGACAAAAAGGAATATACGAAATGTGGTCACCGTCGTCATAGGATTAACATCGCTAGTCCTAAAGATTTATTAAATCTTCTGCGCATTATTGCCCCGATTATTCCAGTGCGTTCAATGCTTTACAAAGTTTATTTTGTGTCACACAATGACTCTAATTTGACACAACGCTGGGCTTGTGAACTAGTTAGCCTAGTTAAAGATGAATTTAAAGACGAAGTTAAAACTTTCTATGCGAATTTACAAACTCAAGTAGAAGATGTTTAACAGTCTTAGTTAGTAAGTCTGGCTCCGCCAGACTTCCATTTTTTTCAAAGCTATCGGCACAAGAAGATATAGTCCATTGCGGGAGATCTAAAAAGTCTTTCGCTTTGACCCTTGTATTTCAAGCTGTAAACGATGGAAACTAAGTGGGGGCAACCCCCTGCTGTAGCTAACGCGTTAAGTTTCCCGCCTGGGGAGTATGCTCGCAAGAGTGAAACTCAAAGGAATTGACGGGAACCTGCACAAGCGGTGGATTATGTGGTTTAATTCGATGCAACGCGAAGAACCTTACCAGGGTTTGACATGTCCAGAATTTTTCAGAAATGGAAAAGTGTATAGAAGTTCTGCTTCTATAAACTGGAACACAGGTGGTGCATGGCTGTCGTCAGCTCGTGCGTTGACGTGTACGGTTAAGTCCTGCAACGAGCGCAACCCTCGTCTTTAGTTAATACTCTAAAGAGACTGCCTACGTAAGTTTGAGGAAGGTGAGGATGACGTCAAGTCAGCATGCCCCTTACACCCTGGGCCACACACGTAATACAATGGTTGGGACAATCAGAAGCTAACCCGCGAGGGCACGCAAATCTGCTAAACTCAACCTCAGTTCGGATTGCAGGCTGCAACTCGCCTGCATGAAGCCGGAATCGCTAGTAATCGCCAGTCAGCTATATGGCGGTGAATACGTTCCCAGGTTTTGTACACACCGCCCGTCACATCAAGGAAGTTTATCTGGGTCCAAGTCATTAGTTTAACTCTCACGAGGGAACGGTGCCCAAGCTTAGGTCAACAACCATGATGAAGTCGTAACAAGGTAGGGCTACTGGAAGGTGGCCCTGGATCACCTCCTTCTCTTTATAATTCAATATTATAAACATTTAAATAACTTCTGGGTAAGGGGACGCCTCTTCGGGCTTCCTTTTACTCAGATTTTATTTAACCTAACCCGCTTCTTGGGGCTATTAGCTCAGTTGGTTAGAGCGCACCCCTGATAAGGGTGAGGTCGGAAGTTCAAATCTTCCATAGCCCACACGTTGGGAACGTAGCTCAGTTGGTAGAGCACCGCTTTTGCACGGCGGGGGTCGCGGGTTCGAAGCCTGTCGTTTCCACAGATAAGTTACAACAATAATAGTAGGCGCCCCGAAGGGGGCGCTCAGCGGTTATAGACTACTTTTTCTGTCGTAAAAAAATCAAGATCAAATGAACTAAGGCATATGGCGGAGACCTAGGCACTCAGAGACGATGAAGGACGTAGATACCGACGATACGCTTCGGGGAGCTGGCAACAAGCTTTGATCCGAAGATTTCCGAATAGGGCAACCTTAAAAACTTCCAACAGAATTCATAGGTTGGAAAGAGGCAACCCAGTGAATTGAAACATCTTAGTAGCTGGAGGAAAAGAAAGCAAACGCGATTCCCGTAGTAGCGGCGAGCGAACCGGGGTTAGCCTAAACGATAAGCAATTATCGGGTAGTGGGAAGACTATTGTTTCTTTTTTAAAGAAACTCTAAAAACAAAAACGAAACAGCTGAAACCTGTACCATAGATGGTGAAAGTCCAGTAGTTGTAAATAAAAGAAAAGTCTTATCCCGAGTAGCATGGGACACGTGGAATCCCGTGTGAATCAGCGAGGACCACCTCGTAAGGCTATAATACTCCTGAGTGACCGATAGTGAAAGAGTACCGCGAGGGAAAGGTGAAAAGTACCCCCGTAGGGGAGTGAAATAGAACATGAAACCGTATGCTGACAAGCAGTGGGAGGGGTTAAGACCCTGACCGCGTGCCTGTTGAAGAATGAGCCGGCGACTTAGAGGGAGTGGCTATGGTTAAGGAGTTGTATCCGGAGCCAACGCGAAAGCGAGTCTGAATAGGGCGCAAAGTCATTTCCTCTGGACCCGAACCCGGGTGATCTAATCATGACCAGGATGAAGCTTGGGTAACACTAAGTGGAGGTCCGAACCGACCGATGTTGAAAAATCGGCGGATGAGTTGTGATTAGCGGAGAAATTCCAATCGAACTCGGAGCTAGCTGGATCTCCCCGAAATGCGTTGAGGCGCAGCGGCAACGAAGAACTATCATGGGGTAAAGCTACTGTTTCGATGCGGGCTGCGAAAGCGGTACCAAGTCGTGGCAAACTCAGAATACATGATACAGTTTACCGTAAGCCAGTGAGACTGTCGGTGATAAGATCGATAGTCAAGAGGGAAACAGCCCAGATCACCAGCTAAGGCCCCTAAATGATTACTAAGTGGAAAAGGATGTGAGAATGCTGAAACAACCAGGAGGTTTGCTTAGAAGCAGCCACCCTTGAAAGAGTGCGTAATAGCTCACTGGTAAAGCGTTCTTGCGCCGACAATGGCCGGGACTAAGTAATCTGCCGAAGCTGTGAGATTTCTTTTCTAAAGAAATCGGTAGGGGAGCGTTCCGTTCTTGGGTGAAGTTTTGGTGTAAACCAGGATGGACAAAACGGAAGTGAGAATGTCGGCTTGAGTAACGAAAACATTGGTAAGAATCCAATGCCCCGAAAACCGTTGGGTTCCTCCACTAGGTTCGTCCATGGGGGGTTAGTCAGGTCCTAAGGCTAGGCCGAAAGGCGTCGTCGATGGCAAACAGGTTAATATTCCTGTACTGATTTTATTGGGAACCAAGTGACGAAGGAGACTAAACTAAAACTGCTTTTGGATTTCAGTGGAAGCGTTTAGGCGTTGAGAGTTAGAAAAAAAACTATACTCGAGCTAAGACGTGATCCCGATTCGGCTCTCACGGGCTGAGTCGTTAGTGATGTCAAACTTCCAAGAAAAGCTTGAACACCTTAACAATAAAATCACCTGTACCTAAAACCGACACAGGTAGGTTGGTAGAGAATACCAAGGGGCGCGAGAGAACTCTCTCTAAGGAACTCGGCAAACTGGCCCCGTAACTTCGGAAGAAGGGGCGTATGCTTCACGCATATCGCAGTGACCAGGCCCAGGCGACTGTTTATCAAAAACACAGGTCTCCGCAAAGTCGTAAGACAATATATGGGGGCTGACGCCTGCCCAGTGCCGGAAGGTTAAGGAAGTTGGTTATTAATTTATTAAGAAGCTGACAACCGAAGCCCCGGTGAACGGCGGCCGTAACTATAACGGTCCTAAGGTTTGCATTCGCTAGCCTTAGTAAAACTAAACTATATGCTGGAAACTCCTCAAACAGCTACAACGTACTCGTTGGTTCGTATAAAATTTACTGAATAATATTTACGAAGTAAATATTATTAACTAATGTGAAATTTACAATAATTTTCTATTAACCGGTTAGTAAATTTTACTAAAAACAACCTTCAGTAAAAATCGTTGAGACACGGGGACAATCAGCAGGGAAGGCCTTAGTAAAATCCGGGGCCCCTTTTTTAAGGGGGCCCCCGGAGGGGTGCTAAGGAACCCTCAGAGACTATACGTTTGGAAACTTTTTAATAAAATAAACAAATTAACTATAAACAACATAAATTATGACAACAAATTTAGATACACAATGGATTGTCGGTTTCGTTGATGGTGAAGGTTGCTTTAACCTCGATGTTCACATTCAAAAGGACATGAAATGGGGAATTCAAATGCAACCAGAGTTTACTGTAGTTCAAATTGAATATGACGTTCAGATTCTACATGCTCTAAAAGCACATTTTGGATGTGGTTCAGTAGCAGTTAACCGTCGAGATGCAACAAGCACACGTATGCATTATAGATGCAAGAGTGTAAAGGATTTAAAAGAGAATATTTTACCTTTCTTTGAAAAACATTCATTGAAAACAAAAAAAGGTGTAGAGTTCCGAAAATTCCGCGAAATTGTAAATCTTATGGATAGCGGCTATCACAATCAATCCTTAAAAAACTTCTTAGAAATTGTTGATAAAGGCGCAGCGTTACGTGTGCGAGTAAGCACACCTAACCCTACAAAGCAACGAACGAAAGTAGATGAACAACTACAAAAGCTTAGAGCCAAGTCAGCCGCAGATCCTAATCTTTAGATATTGTAAAATTTACACCGAATGTAAAATTTACACCGAATGTAAATTTTACAATACTGTGAAATTTCCTTCGGCCCCCAAATGCCGACGCGCTTCGCGCGTCCGGCGTTTCCCCGGATGTATATGAAATATACATCGGTTAGGACGCCGAAGGCGTCCGTCAAGGGGGCATTTCACTAAAATAATATTTACGAAGTAAATATTATTAATATAGTTAATATTTCTTAAAAGTTTAAGATAGAGTCCAGCTTTGATCGAAAGATTTAAGATTATTCTGAGCGAAATTCATTGTCGAGTAAGTTTCGACCTGCACGAAAGGCGTAACGATCTGGGCGCTGTCTCGGAGAGAGGCTCGGTGAAATAGACTTGTCCCGTGAAGATGCGGACTACTTGCACCTGGACAGAAAGACCCTATGAAGCTTGACTGTATCCTGGAATTGGGTTCGGGCTTTTCTTGCGCAGCCTAGGTGGGAGGCTATGAAGGTTCTCTTCCGGGAGAACATGAGCCATCATTGAGAGACCACTCTGGAAGAGCTAGAATCCTAATGGTGATCTTTGAATCAAGACACTTGACAGTTTCAGGTGGGCAGTTTATCTGGGGCGGATGCCTCCTAAAGTGTAACGGAGGTGTGCAAAGGTTCCCTCAGCCTGGACGGAAATCAGGCCTTGAGTGTAAAGGCAAAAGGGAGCTTGACTGCAAGACCTACAAGTCGAGCAGGGGCGAAAGCCGGCCTTAGTGATCCGACGGTGCCGTGTGGAAGGGCCGTCGCTCAACGGATAAAAGTTACTCTAGGGATAACAGGCTGATCTTCCCCAAGAGTTCACATCGACGGGAAGGTTTGGCACCTCGATGTCGGCTCATCGCATCCTGGAGCGGTAGTACGTTCCAAGGGTTGGGCTGTTCGCCCATTAAAGCGGTACGTGAGCTGGGTTCAGAACGTCGTGAGACAGTTCGGTCCATATCCGGTGTAAGCGCTGGAATTTTGAGAGGAGTTGAACATAGTACGAGAGGACCTGTTCAAATGGACCAATGGTATACTGGTTATCCTTCCAAGGGTAAACGCCAGGTAGCTACGTCCAGATTCGATAACTGCTGACAGCATCTAAGTAGGAAGCGAACCTCAAGATGAGAATTCCCTATAGGTCGCAGGAAGACAACCTGTTCGATAGGTTTCAGGTCTACAGCCAGTGATGGTTTTAGCCGAGAAATACTAAAGACCGATTGATTTTGATCTTATACTTCATTGTCCCAAATGCCGGTGCCCGAAAGGGCACCCGGCGTTTCCCCGGATGCGCGAAGCGCATCGGGAAAAGGGAGTCGCTATTAAACGCGGCCCCCGCCCCCGAAGGGGGCTTGGGACGGTGAACTTTTATTGCCTTGGTGTTCTTGTTAAGCTGGATCCACACCTACCCCATCTCGAACTAGGTTGTGAAAAAGCTTAGGAGTTTTTTTGTACTTGTCGACAGCTCGTCCGGGAAGAAAAACTTAATGCCAGGGATTGTCTTTATTGTCTTTATTGTCTTTATTGTCTTTATTGTCTTTATTGTCTTTATTGTCTTTACTAAAAACTCCCCTGCCCTTCGCCTGGGACAAACCCCGAAGGGGAGTCCCAGCCGCCGGCCCCCTTCGGGGGCAGGGGGGCGGGCCCCGGCATTTGGGCCCCTAACCCCTATCGACTTCGTCGATTGGGCGGGGGGCGCAAAAGGGGCCAGGGGCCTATGGATTAAATTAAATCTAAATTTGACAATTTAAAAAGTCTTTAGTATAATATTATTACCAGGTTTCAAGATGAAGCTTGAAAGATTACACTTTCATTTTTATAAAAGATTTCTCTAATGCCGACGCGCTTCGCGCGTCCGTCGCCCCTTCGGGGCCCGGATGCCCAAATGCCGGTGCCCCTTCGGGGCACCCGGCGTTTCCCCGGATGTATATGAAATATACATCGGGAAAAGGGCATCGGGAAAGAAATCTTTTCGGAGAATTTTAAAAACTATTTATTAACTATAAACTATGACAGCTATTTTAGAACGTCGTGAAAATTCTAGCCTTTGGGCTCGTTTTTGTGAGTGGATCACTTCAACTGAAAACCGTTTATACATCGGTTGGTTCGGTGTTATCATGATCCCTACTCTTTTAACAGCTACTTCTGTTTTCATCATCGCTTTCATCGCTGCACCGCCAGTTGATATCGATGGTATCCGTGAACCAGTTTCAGGTTCGTTATTATACGGTAACAACATCATTTCTGGTGCTGTTGTTCCTACTTCTAACGCTATCGGTTTACACTTCTACCCAATTTGGGAAGCTGCTTCGCTTGATGAGTGGTTATACAACGGTGGTCCTTACCAATTAATCGTTTGCCACTTCTTCTTAGGTATCTGCTGCTACATGGGCCGCGAATGGGAATTATCATTCCGTTTAGGTATGCGTCCTTGGATCGCTGTTGCTTACTCTGCTCCAGTAGCTGCTGCAACTGCTGTATTCATCATTTACCCTATCGGTCAAGGTTCATTCTCTGACGGTATGCCTTTAGGTATCTCTGGTACGTTCAACTTCATGATCGTATTCCAGGCTGAGCACAACATCCTTATGCACCCATTCCACATGTTAGGTGTTGCTGGTGTATTCGGTGGTTCATTATTCTCTGCTATGCACGGTTCATTAGTAACTTCATCTTTAATCCGTGAAACTACTGAGAACGAATCTGCTAACGCAGGTTACAAGTTCGGTCAAGAAGAAGAAACTTACAACATCGTAGCTGCTCACGGTTACTTTGGTCGTTTAATCTTCCAATATGCATCGTTCAACAACTCTCGTTCATTACACTTCTTCTTAGCTGCTTGGCCAGTTGTTTGTATTTGGTTCACTGCTTTAGGTTTATCAACTATGGCATTCAACTTAAACGGCTTCAACTTCAACCAATCAGTTGTAGACTCACAAGGTCGTGTATTAAACACTTGGGCGGACATTATCAACCGTGCAAACTTAGGTATGGAAGTTATGCACGAACGTAACGCTCACAACTTCCCTCTAGACTTAGCGTCTGTAGAAGCTCCTTCTGTTAACGCTTAATTCTATTTTTTAACGTGTAAATTTTCGTTTCCTCTTCGGGAAAACGGGAATTTACTCGTTAAATTAAATTGTTTTTTTTTGTAATTTCACATTTTTACTTTTTGCCCTTCTACGGCCGCTACTTACGGCCCTTTTCCCGGTGCCCTTTGGGCACCCGGGGAAACGCCGGGTGCCCAAAGGGCACCGGCAAGCGAAGCGGTCCCATCCCAAATGCGCTTCGCGCATTCTGGGTATCCCCTGGCTCTTGTCCCAGAAGCGAGCGGGGAAGGACTGGGCCCTCCCCCCGAATTGCCCTCCCCCCTTTTCCCCTACGGGGTCCTTTCCCGATGCGCTTCGCGCATCCGGGGAACGCCGGACGCGCGAAGCGCGTCGGCATTTCTCCCCTCCGGGGAGGAAGGGGGCTGGCGGGGCCCTTCGGGCCTGCCCTCCGGGCAACTGCGGCGAAGGGGGAAAAACAAAAAAAGAAGCGTCCTAACCTAGCAAGACCGTAAGGCGTACCCGCGCCATCGTAAATAGCAGAGGGGTCTATGACCCCGTAAATGCGCGCATTTACGGGGGTGTTTTAAAGTTGCTCAATCACGGCGAGGAATCCTTTTGCCCGGAGGGCAGTACGCCGAATGCTGGGACAGAATATACTTCGTCTTTTGCCCGGAGGGCAGAAGGGGCTTGTCCCAGCGATTGGCCTACGGCCAATTGCGCCTATCCTAGGGCCGTACAGAGGGATTGTAGGGGATAAAAAACGGTTAGACGGTTAGACAATTAGACAATTAGACAATTAGACAATTAGACAATTAGACGGTTAGATTGTTAGACAATTAGACGGTTAGATTGTTTGTAAAAATTACGAAGTCATTTTTACGCCCTACATTTACGCCCTACATTTACGCCCTACATTTACGCCCTACATTTACGCCTTACATTTACACCTTACATTTACACCCTAGATAATTCGCGGAGCGAATTATACATTTAGCCAATAAACGAGCGTTGTTAGTAATGTTGTTTATGGCTGCTTCGCCTTTTTTTAGCCCTCCTTCCCCTTACGGCCTGGGCTAGGTTAGGACTGGGCTTAGTATAATTCGGAATTCTCTTTCCCGATGCGCTTCGCGCATCCGGGGAACGCCGGACGCGCGAAGCGCGTCGGTTAGTGAAATTTCCTTCGGAAATTTCACATTAGTAAAATTCGCTAAGGGTTAGGACGCCGAAGGCGTCCGTCAAGGGGCCCGTGTCCCAGAATTATCTTTCCCGATGCGCTTCTTGTCGGCCCGAAGGGCCCATCCGGGGAACGCCGGACGCGCGAAGCGCGTCGGTTAGTGAAATTTCCTTCGGAAATTTCACATTAGTATAATTCGCAAAGCGAATTATCTTTCCCGATGCGCTTCGCGCATCCGGGGAACGCCGGACGCGCGAAGCGCGTCGGCATTAGTAAAATTTATACAATAAATTTTACAAGAAGCGTCACCGCTTCTGGGGTTAGGACTTACGGCGATTGCCCTACGGGCAATTGCCTAGCAAGAAGCGTCCTGGGACAAAAGGGCCCAGGCCGTAAGAAGGGCAGAAGGGCAGAAGGCCGAAGGTGATTGGGGCCCGAAGGGCAGGGCAGACGAAGTCGATAGGGCGGGGGCCCCTAAGGGGCCGCCGTAGTTTTCACACTTCTTTTTCTAAAATAAAAATCTTATAGATAGAAAACTGAAATAATAAATAAAAATATAGTATAATGAACAATGGTTGTTATAATTTTATTGATATTATTATGGAGGAATATTTATGAACCCTATCGTTGCTGCTGCATCTGTTGTATCTGCTGGTTTAGCTGTTGGTTTAGCTGCTATTGGTCCTGGTATGGGTCAAGGTACAGCTGCTGGTTACGCTGTAGAAGGTATTGCACGTCAACCTGAAGCTGAAGGTAAAATCCGTGGTGCTTTATTATTAAGCTTCGCTTTCATGGAATCTTTAACAATTTACGGTCTAGTAGTAGCTTTAGCTCTTCTATTCGCTAACCCATTCGCAGGCTAATCCTTTTTCATTAGGGGATTCGGGGTTAGTATAACTTACTTAGAGTTATACATTTGCGCTCCCAGCTAGATTTTAACGATAATCGTTAAAAACGCTAGTTCGTAAGTTTTACTTCTGTTTTCCTCAAAGAGGAAAACACGGGGACTTACAGAATTTTAAACTGATAACGTTTCTTTAAAGAAACGTTATCGTTTTTAAACATTAGTAAAGTTTCCACAATTATATTTCTGTAAGTTTTACGTAATAAATGTACTCACTTAGCTCAGACACGGCCCGCCCTAATGGGTTCCCTGCGGGGTTTAGCTGATACCGTCGTTGTTCAGCCGAAATATAATCTATATTTTTTATTTACTTGTTTTTAGAGGCTTTACTTAGGGCTATTGACGTCGTCTGCCCTTTTCCCGGTGCGCTCCGCGCATCCGTGGCCCCTTCGGGGCACCGGTTAGTAAGTTTTACTTCGTAAAACTTACATTTGGGACGCCGAGTAAGTGTTTCGTTCAATAATATCCTTCAGCGCTAGGGTTAGCCCCAAGCGTAAATTTGCCACTAGAAGGGGAGTCCAATGCCGACGCGCTTTGCGCATCGGGAAAGGAACACAGTGCCTAAAACAGTACATACATTTTAAAATTAACTATCCATACAGGTCCGCTAAAAGCGGAAAAGCATTTATTTAAAACCGAGACTTTTCCTTACTATTAAGTCTCTCGAATCGTTGTTTTGTTTGTCTTGTTAAACATTATAAAAGTACGTTTTACTAATGCCGACGCGCTTCGCCGCTTTTTTGCCGAAGGCCCCTTCGGGGGGCAGAAGGGAAAGTAAAACTTACACAGTCAGTAAACTATATTGACTATTTATAAAAATATATTTTGAAAAGTTTAAAGAAAAAAGCCCCTGCCCTTGACGGACTAGGACGCGAAGCGTCCGTAGCGTCCTAACCCCGGGTGGCATTTGGGGCACCCTTTCAGGGCGTCTAGCGAAATGTGCTTTAAACTTAACCCAGTAAATTAATAATCTCAAAATTATGGTATTTCTTCCATTAGGTCATGGTGGTTTTGGTATTAACACAAATATTTTCGAAACAAACATTATTAACTTAGCAGCTGTTGTTGGTATTGTTGTTTCATTCGTTGGTAATAACTTAAGTGCGTTATTAGAAGATCGTAAAAAAACAATTCTTTCAAACTTAGAAGAAGCAAATCAACGCGCACTTGAAGCACAAGAAAAATTAAATAAAGCTAAAGCAAACTTAGAATTAGCTAAGAAAAAAGCACAAGAAATCCGTGAAGAAGGTATCGCACGTGCAACTAGCGAAATTAACACAGTTGTAAGTCAACATGAACTTCGTTTAGCGAAATTAGATGAATTTAAAAATGAAACTGTACAATTTTACCAACAAAAAGCTTTCAAAGAAGCTTACTTATACGTTGTATCACGTATTATGACTCGTGTTCGTGAACGTTTAAATCGTGGTTTAGACTCAACATACCACGTAGTTGTAAATAATTTCTATGTTTCAAGATTTACAGAATATAGCCCAAAATCTAAAGCGTAATTAATGTCATTAAAACAAGATTTCGTGTTTTAAAACTTTAGAACGCGTTCTCACCTTCGGGGCCTCCTAGGGACTGGCTTTAGATCGTGTACTATCAACTTCGATTATTTTCGTTAATGAAAATAATCGAAGCACTTTGCTCTATTGGAGCGTTGAAAATAATTCTTTTTTTATACATTATACATCGACATTTAAATTTATTACTATAATTAAGTAATATGTTTGTAAGCACTTTGAGAAATTTCTCCTCTTCCTGCCAGAAGGGGCGCACATGTTTTTCATTTTCATTTGTGGTTCTACTGAAAAATAATAATACTAAACTATATGAACGGTTATTTATTATTTTTTAAAAATAATTTTCTCGTGCCCAGCCGCCCCTTCGGCTCCCCTCCGGGGAGAAGGGCCGTCCTAACCCAAAAGGCGAACCAAAAGGGCGGCCAGGCTTAGTTTGTACAAAACTCAAGTAGGAATTATTTTAATTGATTTCTGAAAAATTTACGAATTTAAATTTACTTCGTAAAAAAATATTTTTAAAAATATAGTAAAACCCGGCTGGAGTTAGGCCGTCAATGCCGGTGCCCTTCGGGCACCCGGCGTTTCCCCCGGGGCCCGAAGGGCAGGGCAGCCTGCTAAAACTAAGTAAATTGTACAACGTAACGCAAAAATTTACTGTAAAAATCTTATATTATAGCGGGCCCGTTTTCTAACAACTTTTAAAAATTATTATTTTCAATACTTTATAAGCGAAAAATAAGTCATGTTATACTCACAATTTAAACATTCGGTGCCTTTAGGCCGTAAGTCTCCCCTTCTTTCAGGGGGCCCCCCTTCTGGGGGTCGCCCAACAACGGCTGCCTCAGGCCTAGGTCGCAACGTGGCCGTAAGAATTGGGACCCCGTTGGGCTTTGCCCTTCGGGCCCAGGTAATTATGGCAGCTGCGGGCAATACTAGCGGTGCGCCGCACCCCGTAGGGGAGTCCCAGCCTGCGTTGTCCCAGGTGGATTCTCAACTTGTAATTGAGTGTGAAACAGGAAATTACCATACTTTTTGCCCAATTAGTTGTGTTTCTTGGTTATACCAAAAAATTGAAGATAGTTTTTTCTTAGTTATTGGTACAAAAACGTGTGGGTATTTTTTACAAAATGCTTTAGGGGTTATGATTTTTGCCGAACCTCGTTACGCTATGGCGGAATTAGAAGAAAGCGATATTTCGGCGCAATTAAATGATTACAAAGAATTAAAACGTCTATGTTTACAAATTAAACAAGACCGTAACCCAAGTGTTATTGTGTGGATTGGCACATGCACAACCGAAATTATTAAAATGGATTTAGAAGGTATGGCACCGAAACTAGAAGCTGAAATCGGTATTCCAATTGTGGTAGCACGCGCAAATGGACTTGATTATGCTTTTACACAAGGTGAAGATACTGTTTTAGCTGCGATGGTCCAAAAATGCCCGGAATTAGGCGCTATTCCAGCTATTGTACCTCAGATTCCTTCTGACTCTCGTACACTTAGCCAACTATCTGTAGCGGCTTCGGTACCCGAAAACAGTGCGTCTGGGCCAGAAGGGGAGCCTTCACTAGCCCAGAAGGGAATGGATTCTAAGTTAACAAACAACTCTCCATGCCGAGTAGATTCTGTCTCAGAATCTACCCCGGCGTTTCCTGGACGTGCTCCGCACGTCGGGAAAAGTACTCCTCAAAATTTAGTTTTATTTGGTTCATTACCTAGCACGATGGCAAATCAACTGGAGTTTGAATTAAAACGCCAAGGTATTAATGTTACTGGGTGGTTACCTGCGGCTCGCTATTCATCTTTACCTGCATTAGGTGAAAACGTGTATGTTTGTGGGATTAATCCATTTTTAAGTCGAACTGCTACTTCTTTAATGCGTCGTCGTAAATGCAAATTAATTTCAGCTCCTTTCCCAATTGGTCCAGATGGTACAAAAGCTTGGGTCGAAAAAATTTGTAATGTTTTCGGTGTTACACCAACTGGTTTAGAAGATCGTGAACGTCTTGTTTGGGAAGGTTTAAAAGATTATTTAAATTTCGTAAAAGGGAAATCTGTTTTCTTTATGGGTGATAATCTGTTAGAAATTTCATTAGCCCGTTTTTTAATTCGCTGTGGTATGACCGTTTATGAAATCGGTATTCCGTACATGGACCAACGATTTCAAGCTGGGGAATTAGAATTATTAAAAAAAACATGCATGGAAATGAACGTGCCCCTACCGCGTATTGTTGAAAAACCTGATAATTACTATCAAATTCAACGTATTAAAGAATTACAACCAGATTTAGTTATTACCGGCATGGCCCATGCAAACCCACTGGAAGCGCGCGGCATTACTACGAAATGGTCCGTTGAATTTACGTTTGCGCAAATTCATGGGTTTGGCAACGCACGTGATATCTTAGAATTAGTTACAAAACCGTTACGTCGTAATAAAAATCTATCTAAATATCAATTTCCGTTAGATAGCTGGGACAAGCCTGCTTCCGTAGGCGCTCACGAACTGTCGGCCTAATGTATCTTGTAGATACAGTAAACGTGACTATTCATGGGTTTTACAATATCCGATAAATTCCTTTATTCGTTTGTTTTCAAACAAACAGTCTTTTTCCTTCGCTAAGTAAAATTTACAAATTAAATTTTACTTAGCTGGGGCCCGAAGGGCAGAAGGGGGCTTTTGTCCCAGGGGACCTCCTAAGGGGGCCCCAACCCCCCTCCAGCTTTTTAAAGGGAGTATCTGTGTAAGTTTTACGTAGTAAAACTTCCATTCAGCGACTGTCTTCCAAAACACACTTTCGTAAATAAAATAATTGTGATAAAATATTTATATAAATAAAAATAACAAAGGGGATATGGCGGAATGGTAGACGCTACGGACTTAAAATCCGTTGACTTGCGAAAGTCGTGAGGGTTCAAGTCCCTCTTTCCCCAAAAAGTAAAAAGACTTGACTATTATTTGAAAAATGGATATTATATTAAATAATAAAGAATTATCTTGAGTAAGCACTCCTATACAGTATACCTGAGGTAGCCCCAAGGGAGCCAGGTCAACGCTGGAGTAAATTTGCAAATGTAAAATTTACTTCGTAAATTTTACTAAGAAGTTTTCCTACGGAAAACTTACTAACCGGTGCCCAAATGCCGGTGCCCCTTGACGGACGCCTTCGGCGTCCTAACCACGGATGCGCGGAGCGCGTCGGGAAAAACAAATTTTACTAATTGCATACTAGATTTTTTATTATGTTTACTTTTATATACTCATCGGATAGACTATTTTAGGATCGTCAAAAATGTTTTATTTTTAAAATAAATGGTTCCACAAACAGAAACAAGAGCAGGTGCTGGATTTAAAGCAGGTGTAAAAGATTACCGTCTTACTTACTACACACCTGATTACGTAGTACGTGATACTGATATTCTTGCAGCGTTCCGTATGACTCCACAACCAGGTGTTCCACCTGAAGAGTGTGGTGCTGCTGTAGCTGCTGAATCTTCAACAGGTACTTGGACAACGGTATGGACTGACGGTTTAACTAGCTTAGACCGTTACAAAGGTCGTTGTTACGACATCGAGCCAGTTCCAGGTGAAGACAACCAATACATCGCTTACGTTGCTTACCCAATCGACTTATTCGAAGAAGGTTCTGTAACTAACATGTTTACTTCTATCGTAGGTAACGTATTCGGTTTCAAAGCTTTACGTGCATTACGTCTTGAAGACCTTCGTATTCCTCCAGCTTACGTTAAAACATTCTCTGGTCCTCCACACGGTATCCAGGTAGAACGTGACAAATTAAACAAATACGGTCGCGGTTTATTAGGTTGTACAATTAAACCTAAATTAGGTTTATCTGCTAAAAACTACGGTCGTGCAGTTTACGAATGTTTACGTGGTGGTTTAGACTTCACAAAAGACGACGAAAACGTAACTTCACAACCATTCATGCGTTGGAGAGACCGTTTCTTATTCGTTGCTGAAGCGATTTACAAATCTCAAGCAGAAACTGGTGAAGTTAAAGGTCACTACTTAAACGTTACTGCTGGTACTGCAGAAGAAATGTTAAAACGTGCAGCTTGTGCTAAAGAATTCGGTGTACCGATCATTATGCATGACTACTTAACTGGTGGTTTCACATCTAACACTTCATTAGCATTATACTGTCGTGATAACGGTTTATTATTACACATTCACCGTGCTATGCACGCTGTAATTGACCGTCAACGTAACCACGGTATCCACTTCCGCGTATTAGCTAAAGCTTTACGTATGTCTGGTGGTGACCACTTACACTCTGGTACTGTTGTAGGTAAATTAGAAGGTGAACGTGAAGTAACATTAGGTTTCGTAGACTTAATGCGTGACGACTACATCGAAAAAGATCGTTCACGTGGTATCTACTTCACTCAAGACTGGTGTTCAATGCCAGGTGTAATGCCAGTTGCTTCAGGTGGTATTCACGTATGGCACATGCCAGCTCTAGTTGAGATCTTCGGCGACGACGCTTGTTTACAGTTCGGTGGTGGTACTCTAGGTCACCCTTGGGGTAACGCTCCTGGTGCTGTTGCTAACCGTGTTGCATTAGAAGCTTGTACTCAAGCTCGTAACGAAGGTCGCGACTTAGCTCGCGAAGGTGGCGACGTTATCCGTTCAGCTTGCAAATGGAGTCCAGAACTTGCTGCTGCATGTGAAGTTTGGAAAGAAATTAAGTTTGAATTCGACACTGTTGACACATTATAATTCTTTTTAAATTCTTCGACAACGTTACTTTGTAAAGTTGTCAATTTTCAAAATAATATTTACAACCTGTTTTTGCGGGTTGTAAATATTATTTTTATTCTTTTTTTCTACTAGTCTCCTCCAGGCTCCAGCCCTATAACACTGGTGCCTCGGCAAATTATTTTGCGTTAGTCGCCTTACTGAAATAAAACGGTAAAGTATACTAACGTTCGTAAAATTAGCTTAGAAAAACGGCTTCAACTGGCCTTAGGCGTAAGGACTTGCTAGGTTAGGACGCCCCAGCCTTTGTCCCAAGCGGAACCAAACGATTACGTACAATGCTCTTTAAACGAAGAGCAGCTCAGTACATTTTAGTCGAAAAAAAAACTATTAGTCAATATTTGACAAATTAACGGCCACTTCTAGATATTTTACAAACTCTTAGAAATTGCGTAAAATCTACAGGCCTAAAAACGGGTCATTTACTAAGATATTTGACATAGTAAAAGATCCTAACGAATTCCTTCCTACGGCCTTACTAATGGCGGCCCTTCGGGGGGCGGGCTCCGGGAGAAGAAAGCCGGACAGGCCCGTGGGAGCATTGCCTGGGGAGGTTGGCCTAAATTTGTGAGGATCGACGAAGTCGATCGTGAAGCGATGTGAATGTGCACAAACGCTGAGTAAATGTTACTCCGGCACTTGCGCACATGTATAATACCTCGTGGGATTATATAACACATCCGTCGTTAAAAGACTTATAATATAGAGTACCAAAAGCAAGTTAGCAGTTGTAGTTCTCGTGACAAATGTAAAACGATAATTTTACAAAAGTCCCATAGTGTAAGACCGTGGCCCAATCGACGAAGTCGATCTCCTTAACACCCTGAGGCAACTCTCGCGGCCGTAAGGGCAATAAGGGGGATTGAACTTACGCAAATAAAACCGTTTTAAAGGTAAGTAATTTTCTTAGGTTAGTGAAATTTCCTTCGCCAAATCCCGGTGCCCCCTTCGGGGGGGGCACCCGGGGTTTCCCCAGGCGGCTTCGCCGCTGGGAAAAGGCGACTTCTGCCCTTCGGTTAGGGGCCCTCCCCCCTTCGGGGGAAAAAAGAAGCGGCCGTCATTTGTGGCCCCGAAGGAGAGTAAATTTCACAGAGGAGCTTAAAAAAAAAATCTTCCAAAAGCATGGTTTTGTTTTTTTATCCTATTTATTACAACGAAGCGTTTTGTGGGGCCGTCTTCTTTTTTTTCCCCTTCTGCCCCCGAAGGGGCGGGCAAAAGAGGGCAAAAGAAGGGGGCCAGCTTTATCAATAGGCTTTTGCTTTTTGCTTTATCCTTTTTCCTGTTTATGAATTGACATAAAAAAGAGCGAAAGTAACTAAAGAATTGAATCCGTGTTTAATAAATAATATTAAAAATTTGCCACTCAATGCCGACGCGCTAAGGGTTAGGACGCCGAAGGCGTCCGTCAAGGGGCCCGTGTCGGCCCTTCTCCCCTCCGGGGAGGAAGGGGCGGGGCCCTTCGGGCCGACAACTGCGGCGAAGGGCCCGTCCGTCGCCCCTTCGGGGCCCGTGTCGGCCCTTCTCCCCTCCGGGGAGGAAGGGGCGGGGCCCTTCGGGCCGACAAAAAGCGCATCGGGGCCCCCGAAGGGGGGGGCAGAAAAGTGGCAAGTTAGTGTAAAAATTTTAGTGCACGTAATTTTATTAAACACGGATTTAGGAAGTTTTGTTATTTTTGAGTTTTGACTCCCCTCGGTTCTTCTCGCCCTTTCCCCCTTCGCCGCAGGGGCGGCGCCTTCGGCGTAGAGCCCGGCAGAAGAAGTATATTTGGGATACAGGCTGGGCCTCTCCTTAGGGGTGCCCAGCGCTATTATATTTACTTCGTAAATATAATTATAAAATGTACATTTATTTTGGGCTATTTTCCTAAAGCAAATGTGACCAACAATAGTCAAATTAAGGTAAATTGATTAAGCTATCAATTTCAGTTAGGTGACGATTGATTGAATCTGTGCGTGCCTCGCCGTTTGTTCCGTAACGGAATAAACCAATATCGAGACATAATGCTTGAAGTTCACAAATTAAAACTTTAAACGACTCCGGTGTGCCAATTGAAATATCTTTGTTTAAGATTAAATTCGACCATAAAGTCATTCGGCCAGTCATGTCATCGGATTTAATTGTTAACATTTCTAATAACGTAAAGGCCGCACCGTACCCTTCTAGAGCCCATACTTCCATTTCCCCTAGACGTTGGCCGCCCTCTTTCGAACGACCGCGTAAAGGTTGTTGTGTCACGAGTGAGTAAGGGCCCGTTGAACGCATGTGAATTTTATCATCAACCATATGTACAAGTCTTAAAATATACGCATGCCCTACTGTGACAGCTTGATCAAATGAATCACCCGTACGGCCATCATAAATACGAACTTTACCTGGTGTATTTGGGTCGAACAACCAATTTAACCCAGTCGTTTTGCTCGCTTCGTATAATTTATTAAATACAAAACTACGGCTTGCATCGGGGCCATAGATTTCATCAAAGCACGATACTTTATAATTTTCCCCTAAATAGCGGCCGGCTAATCCTAATAAACATTCATAAATTTGCCCAACGTTCATTCGAGACGGTACGCCTAACGGGTTTAAAACCATATCAATCGGTGTACCATCAGGTAAATAAGGCATATCTTGAATTGGCAAAATATTTGAAACAATTCCTTTATTACCATGGCGGCCCGACATTTTATCACCAACTTGGATTTTGCGAGTTTCAGCAAGATAAATATGGATTGTTTCAATATTTTTAATGTTCAGGGCAGAGGCCGGGCCTCCTTTTAGCGCCGTAGAGGCGTGCCCCCCTGTTGGCCCCAACAAAGATGGACCAGATTTTGAAAGTTTTGGTAGCTTGAAAACGTTAGGCAGGGGCGTCGACGAAGAATCTTTTCGAAGTTGAGCCAGCGAAAAGCGTGGACGTACCACTTCGGTACCTGGGGTACCTGGGGTCTCTTGGGCCCCAAGGGGTCCGCGAAGGGCAACCCTCGACGAAGAAGTGGAAGTGCGGTAGCTAATTGGTGAAAAACTAAAAACATTTTTGAGTTTTTTAGTTTTGACTTTTTTCCCTAAAGTACGTTTCAACCCAACCGAACGTTTGGAATTAATTTGTTCAAATGAATTATTGGTATTGTCCCAGAAACGGTCGGTGCTAGGATCGCGGGAAAGTTTCACTTTTTTCAAAGTTGAAAAATAATTATTTAATCCATTTAGTAACGGTTGTTTGTGATACGCGGAGCCCGTTTGGCCGGTAGGGCCCCCCAAGCGCGTTTGTCGGCGCGGCTGTAGCCTCGAAAGGTTGTAAGCTAAGCGTGTATATAGAGACGGTTGTTGTCCCAGCCACGCAGAGTATAAGTCGAATGCGTTGTTTTCGCCCAGCCCTTCGGGACCCGACGTAACAGCGCGACTTTTACGTAGGTTATTAGCCTGCGTTTTACTGAGTGTGCTAGTGGAGCTTTTTTTTGTTTTTCTTTTTTTATTTGCTGTCGGCGGGATTTTCCCAGCTTCTGCTAAACCTGGCATCAATTGCTGGGTTTGGGAGTCCCCTTCTTTTCCCTCAGGGGAAACAAACATCGATTGGAACGGCGCGATACCATTGGCTTTGTTAAAAAATTTAATATCAATAACTTTGGCTTTAACCCCTTTCGGAGCACGTAACGAAGTATCTCTGAACGGTCGTACTTTTTTCTCTAAAATGGTGTATAATAGTTTTTGGTATGGGGAAATGGTATTTTTTTGAATAGGTGTAATTTTGCCAACTAAGATATCACCTTCTTCCACCCATGTACCAACTTTGACAATTCCAAAAGAATCTAAATTTTCAACTTCGGAATCCGATACATCGGGAATATCGCGTGTAATTTCTTCAGGTCCTAACGCCGTTTGATTAACTTCCATTTCATAACGTTCAATATGTACAGAAGTGTATAAATCATCAATAACCAGACGTTCACTAATAAGAATCGCGTCTTCAAAATTATAACCTTCCCAAGGTAAGTATGCAATTAATAAATTTTGGCCTAGTGATAGTTCACCGCCCACACTACTAGCACAATCCGTTAAAATATCTCCCGCCTGAACCCAGTCACCTTCAAACACCGCCGGTTTGTGGGTAATACAAGTATCTTGGTTGGAGCGTTGAAAACTATCTAATTTATATTCCGTCGGAATAAATTTGTATCTTTTCGTTTTTCTCCCCTCCTTACGGCCCTTTGGGCCTAGGTCGGGCCCAGAATTCCCTGTAGGCGAAAAGGCGATTGATTCTAACTCGTTCTGAGTGATTCCTAGGACCCCTCCCGCCTGGGTTAGGTGCCCGCCGGTTGTTTGCCCTTCGGGCAAAGGGGAGGCAAAACCCTTTCGGGGCCCAAGGGTTAGTAGAATCGACGGGGTTAGGGAGCCCGTAGGGCTCCCAGAAGCGGCCGTGCGCTTTTTACTAAACGAGCGCAAAAAAACAGATTTTGTTGAATTCATACGCTTAAATAGAGTAAACTTTTTCTTTTTTTCTTATTTTCAAATTCTTATCATATGTTTTTATTACTAATGAATATAGTGACCGTCCTCGTTAAATTTACTTGACGGCCCTTCTCCCCTCCTTACGGCCCTTTTCCCGGCGCGCTCCGCGCGTCCGTGGTTAGGACGCCGAAGGCGTCCGTCAAGGGGCGCCGGGTGCCCCTTTTCCCGGTGCGCTCCGCGCACCCGGGGAAACGCCGGGTGCCCCGAAGGGGCACCGGTTAGTAAGTTTTACTTCGTAAAACTTACATTTGGGGCACCGGCATTTGGGCCTAGGCCGAAGGGGGCCATCGATTTGCGCCATAGGGGCGGCCCCTTCGGGGGCCCCAGTAAGCGCTACGCTAAACTGTAGACAATAATTTTGTTAGCACTTACATAGGTAACGACACCGCTATATTTGGCTTGCAGGGCGTGACCAGAATCACTAACTGCTCGAGCTTCTAAGCCTGTTCCAACAATTGGACGTTCAGGACGAATCAACGGAACCGCCTGACGTTGCATATTTGAACCCATTAAAGCACGGTTCGCGTCATCGTGCTCCAAAAATGGAATAAGCGAAGCTGCAATTGAAATCATTTGAAGCGGCGAAACGCCAATATACTCGACTTTCGAGCGGGCAATTTTTGTAAAATCTTCCGCAATGCGAACTGGAATTAAGGATTTTGGTAAAAAATTAATAGAAGATACCGATAAATCCGCTGCGGCTAATTTAATTTTTTCTTCTTGTTCCGCAGAAAAATAATACATCCCGGCGTTTTTTTGTACTTGTCCTTTATAAACTTTATAAAACGGGCTTTCAATAATTCCGTTTGGATTTACGCGTGCGTAAGTCGTCATCGAGTTTACTAAGCCGGTGTTTTTACCTTCAGGGGTTTCAATTGGACAGATACGACCATAATGCGTGGGGTGAATACCACGAATGGCTAAAGTGGCCGTATCACGCGTTACACCACCCGGACCCATAGAACTTAATCGACGCTTATGCGTTAATTCGGCTAACGGGTTAATTTGGTCCATAAACTGGGATAGTGGACTTGTGCCGAAAAACTCGCGCATAGCACTATTAAACGCTTTATTATTAATAAAGCTTTGCGCGGATAAGGATGGGCTGCTTGTTGCAGCCGTATTAGATTTTGTGTAAAAAATGCTAGTGGTTTGCCTAGCGCCGGAGCGCGCCTTAGTTTGGGCTGTATGCCCTTCGATTTGGAAGACAGTCTCTAGGGGCTTTAGGTTTTTTTGTTGGGGTGTACCGGAGTCAATAAGTGTAGCCGAACTGCTAGATAAAATCTTCGTGGAATTCAGGCGTGTTAGTGAGGACTGATTCCCAAAACTGCCCATAGCGGCGCTACCAAAGCCACCTTTAGAACGGAGGCCGTCAGCAGGGCGACTGGCGCCGAAGGCCCCAGCGTTACCAATCGTTGGGACTTTGGTAAAAGCATCACGAATCGACTTTTCCAGTCGAACAAGCCCGACACCCACTTGAATTTGAATAAGTTCTCCGGATGTGCGAACGCGACGGTTTTTTAAATGGTCGATATCATCGGTTTTATAAATGCCTTTTTCCACTTTGATTAAATAATCTGTTGCATAAAGCACATCTAGTCCGGTTAAGGTTGTTTGAGTCGCTTCGCTCATGTTTAACCCAAGTTTACGATTAAAAGCTAATCGTCCTTGTTTTCCTAAATCATAAGTACGTGGATTCATAAAGCGGTTATATAACCATTTACGCCCCAAAAGGGATAAATTTTTTTCTTTGGTATCTCCACGTTTTTGTCGCGACGCTAGTAGCGCGTAAATTGCTTCCCACGCTTCCGGCGGATTTTTTAAATATGCGTATTTCTGACTACCCTTCGTTACGGCCGTCCCCTTCGGGGTACGGCCTTCGTCTGCCCCTCTTCGGGGGGCCCCGCTAGTAGCGGTTTTATTTTTGTTTTTGTGTTTCGATTTAGTAGAACGGGCCCCTACAGGGAGTCTATTCCCTTTTGGCCCGTCGGGGCCTCCTAAATTAGTATCGTTCCCACCCACCAGAGATGTGGCCACCGGCGGCCCTTCAGGCCCAGGCATAGCGTCATCGCCTTGTTGGGACTCATTTGGAGATCGACTTTGTCCGGCATTTTTTGGCTTCATTTCTGTAGTTTCGAGATTTCCAATAAGTTTATAGGAATCTAAAATGGATTTAAAAATGATTTTTTCGGATAGGCCCATAGCTAGTAAGAACCAATAGATAGGAATTTTGGGGCCTTTTTTCATTTGTGCCCAAATATTTTTTTCTTTATCCATTTCAATCCGCAACCATGTACCTCTCATACAGATTAAATCGGCATAAAAACGTTTGTAGCTATCTTCAGGTTTTCGTTTTGTGCTTTTTTCATTTGTATTTTCATAAATTTTTTGTTGGTAATAGATACCTGGACTTCGTAAAATTTGGTTGACAATAACACGGGCTGCCCCGTTTAAAATAAAATGACCGCGTTTTGTCATTAAAGGGATATTCCCGATATACACCCATTTTAAGCTCACAATTTGGAGATTTTTATCGGTTAATTGCGCTGGGACGTATAACTTACTTGTATAACTTTTATTTTTGAAAATCGCTTCTTGGGGCGTGTATTCTGGACGTGTTAAAACATAATATTCAGGGTAAAATAAAAGCGAAAGGTCTTTTTTCGTATTTGTAATTGGATTTCTTTTTTGAAATTCTTCAATTAAACCGCGTTCTAATAATTCAAAGAAACTTTGTCGTTGAATTGAGACAAAGTCAGATAAAAAATATCTATTAATAGGCATAGTTGATTTTTTGTTTTTTTAGGCCACTTAGGAAGCCTCCCCTTCTGGACCCTTCGGGAATAAGAGGTTAGGCCTTTGCCTATCGACTTCGTCTGCCCCCCGCACTCCCCGGAGGGGAGAAGGGCTGGCGCCTTGCTAGGCGGCCCCCGAAGGGGGCCGGAGGCCGCCTGGGACAAGAAGCGGCCGTAATCCTTCCAATGTGAAATTTCCTTCGGAAATTTCACTAACCGGTGCCCAAAGGGCCCCCGGCGTTTCCCCAGGTGCCCTTTGGGCACCGGGAAAGGGGAAAAAGACGAAGTCGAGAGCCGTAAGTAGCGGCCGTAATACGCGGCTGTCAAGGGCCGGCGCAAAGTATAACTTACTGGGACAAGAAATAAATTGTACTAATTTACTTATATTGAGCCCTTTACAAGCGGGGCGGACAGTCCTTTAGGGGACATTATATATTATTAAGATTTCTCTTGTACTAAAATAAGGTTTTGAAATAAAAAAGGCGTATAGGCGCAATTGGCCGTAGGCCAATCTTCTTTTAAAAGAGTGCTTATTTACGGCCGTTAGAACTATTGGGCCTTCGGCCCCCCTTCGCCTGGGCCCGAAGGGCCCCAGAAGCGGCCCGGCCCCCGAAGGAGAAAAGAAGGGGAGTCTCAGCCGGCGGCCCCCGAAGGGGGGCCCAAGAAACTTATTATTTAAACATTATAATTTTAACCTTATAGACAGTATAACAATTGGAATAGTCCATTGGTTTTTTAACCTTGTCTTTTCCACTGCCTCTTCTTGCGCCCCGTAGGGCCTTCGGCGTCTCAAGTTAGTAGCGTGCTAAGTAAACTATTTTAGTAAAACTTACTAAGTAGTCGCATATCGCTTTTCTTAATTAGCCTGGGCCGTAGAATTGCGCCCGTAGGGCCCCTTCGGGCTCCCAGCCTTCGGCCGCCAATCGACTTCGTCTTTTTTTCCCCTTCTGCCCGAAGGGCAGGCCGCTTCCCTTTTCCCGGTGCCCTTTGGGCACCCGGGGAAACGCCGGGTGCCCAAAGGGGCGCCGGGTGCCCCGAAGGGGCACCGGCATTTGGGGTCTTCGGGGGCCTTTCCCGATGCGCTTCGCGCATCCGGGGAACGCCGGACGCGCGAAGCGCGTCGGCATTGTCCCAGGGGCCCTTCGCTCCCCCTTCGGGGCCCCGTAGGGGAGTCCCAGAAGCGGCCTAACCTCTTTTGCCCTTCAGGCATCCGGGGCGTTCGGGGCAGGCAGACAAAGTATATTGGGGCCCTAGAAACTGTATCAGGACGTAGAGTTAGCTATTTGATTTTAAATTGAGAAAAAGTTATAATAAAACAGTACGATCGACGGCGTCTAAGAGACTCTCCTTCGGTAGTATAAATTACATTTGTCGGGCGAAATTGGGTTGTCGTAGATTTGTAACACCGTCATCTTTATGGATTTACTTGTTTCTTTTTATTTATTATTTACAACGTTTAAATATTATATCCTCCCGAAAAGGGTCCGTTATTAAACGGTTACGCATTCAGTCTTGCTTCAAAGGTTATTGTTGAAAGTCTTTAATATTAAGAAAATAAATAAAAAATCGTTTGATTAGAAAATTTTCAAACGTTTTTAAAGAATATTTATAGATTTCTTTAAAGAAATAACTTTAGTTCTATGGGTATAAGTTCTGCTGTCGCCATCTCTTGTATCTTTTAAAACCAGTTCCCAGGTGCGTAGCCGCTTTACAGCGGCGAATTATCAGGGCTTCTGTCACTAAAAGCGCCCTTTCAATATTGACTGCGCAAATCTTTGGCCCTTTGTTGGACCTGGGACCGCTTCTGGGGTTAGGACGCTCCCCCTTCGCCTGGGCCCGAAGGCCAGGCAGCACTTTCCTAAGTACGTTTCTTTTTTGAAAAGTACACTGAACTAAAGTTGTTATTAACTTTATCTTTTGGTTAACATTTTTATTTTCTGATTTGTTCTGGATAATTTACAAAGTAAATTATCCTGAGGCAGGTATTTCCTATCACCTTAACGAATCGCCAGAGTAGCGCGATCGGTTGGGCCAAGACCTTACTATCGACGAAGTCTTCTTCCCCCTCGGGGGCCTTGTCCCAGGCTTTACGGCTACTACGTTTAAAAAAAAGGTAAAGGTCTAATCTTTCAAATATAATAGGCCGCCCCTTCGCTTACAAGCGTATAACTCGCTTTGCGAATTAGTCATCGGCACAGTCCAGGCAGGGCGTAACCTTTATATATTTTTTAATGTATTCTATAGAAATTTTTCTATAAATCCAATATAAACTGATTCATTATGACTACAAGAAAATCAGCTGAAGCTATTACATACCCAATCTTTACTGTTCGTTGGTTAGCTATTCACGCGGTTGCAGTTCCTACTATTTTCTTCTTAGGCTCAATCACAGCTATGCAATTTATTCAACGTTAAATTCCCCTTTGGGTTAGGACGCGAAGCGTCCGTCAAGGGCCAAAGTAAAACGTACTAACTCGGTTTTCACAGTCTAAAAACCTCGATTGCCTTTGGCAATACATAATCGGCTTTGGGCACTCGTGAAGAGCGCGTCATACAAATCTACTAAGTATAATTCTTGGCGGCCATCGGCCCAGCGAATTATCTAAGTAAAATTTATTGCATACAGTTTACAATTTAGTAAATTTGCAATTGTAATTCCATTTTTCTATAAGTAAAAAAAAACGGGCTATTTAATCATTATAGACCCAAGAACTCCTTTTCGTAATATTATGGCTAGACCGAATCCAAATAAACAAGTAGTTGAATTAAACCGTACAAGTCTATATTGGGGATTATTATTAATTTTCGTATTAGCAGTTTTATTCTCTAGTTACATTTTCAACTAGGAAGTTTTTCTTCCTGTATAATTCGCTTTGTGAATTATACTAAGGACAACTGCGGGCTATCGCTTCGTATCTGTAAGCGATAGCCCCTGGACTGTTATCGTCGAGGTTGGCCCTTCTTTTCCCCTTAGGGGGGCAAAGCGAAGCTACGGCCCTTCGCCACAGGCGCCTTTTGCCCTTCGGGCATTCGGCCCCGTAGGGGGAAAGGGCCGGAGGCCGCTTCTTGTAAAATTTATACAATAAATTTTACTAATGCCGACGCGCTTCGCGCGTCCGGCGTTCCCCGGATGCGCGAAGCGCATCGGGAAAGATAATTCGCTAAGGGCCCCTTGACGGACGCCTTCGGCGTCCTAACCCGTGTCCCAGGATTATACTAAGATAATTCGCTTTGTCAAATTTACTAACTACTTTATTTTTTTTATTGTAATATTTATATAAATATATACGTTAAAGAATAGCGTATCGACTTCGTCGATCGTCCGGTCGGTTGGATCGGCTCTGTCACAGAAGCAACCCGATCCACCGTTTTAGTTCTAGCGCTATTTTATGTTTTATGGAAGTGTGATTGCTCCTTTCGCCGCTTTTGCCAATCGACGAGGTCGATAGGGAGTCTTAGCCCCCTTCGGGGGAGCGAGCTCCGTCGTTTTTATATTCAAAGGCAGACGTGCGTTAATAAATAAAGAGTTAGGAGATCTTTTGAAGTTTTTCAAAAGTTAGTAAAAATTACGAACATTGAGCGCTTGAACATTACCTTGGTATATGATCGTGAGCCCTTCTTTTTTGTTGCCCTCCGCCTAGGTTAGGACTTACGGCGATTGCCCTACGGGCAATTGCCTAGCAATCCTTCGCCCTCCGGGCCGTCACCGCTTCTTCGGGCCCCCTTCGGGGGGCCCGGGCAAAACCCCGTAGGGGAGTCTCAGCCGCCCTATCGACGAAGTCCGCCCTTCGGGCTCGGAGAAGGGCAATTCGGAGGGAGGGCGAATGCGGCGGCCGTAAGAAGGAGCCGGTGTAAATTATCTTTGTAATTTTGAAATTTTATTAAAATTCCATTACTAACTGAAACTTCGTATCAAAAATTAAATGGATATATGGTAGAACCGTTATTATCAGGAATTGTATTAGGACTTGTACCAGTAACAATTGCTGGCTTATTTGTAACAGCTTACTTACAATACCGTAGAGGTGATTTAGCTAGTTTTTAATTCCTAATTAAACGAGTTTATTCGTTTCCCCTAACGTAAAATTAGTTGTACTTTTGTACTTTAAACAATTTTACGTAGCTAATCTTTCATTTAGGCGTTCTCCCAGAGCAAAAGCATTAGTTCGCCGCTTTTGCCCGCCAGCCCCCGAAGACCCCAAATGGAAGTCTGGCTGCGCCAGACTTACTAACCGGTGCCCCTTGACGGACGCCTTCGGCGTCCTAACCACGGATGCGCGAAGCGCATCGGGAAAAGGGGGCAGAAGGCGAGTCTCAGCAGCTGGGAGACCGCGTATTTTACAAAATCTAAAAAATATCAATGTGAGAACCTATACCAACAGTAGCTGAAAAAGTTCACTCGAACGCCCTGTCTCTCGACTTCATCTGCCCGCCATAGGCGCCTTCGGCGCAGGGCTGCGGGGTCTACTGCGTGGATATAACAAGAAAAGGTTCAAATTAAGTCTTTTAAAAGCACAGGAGTAGACTTTACTCTGGTACAAGAGCCGGGCCCCTACGTGGAGTCCTGTGTTATATTTGAAAGGCTTATAAAAAAAACAAAAATATGGGTCAAAAAGTACATCCTTTAGGTTTTCGCGTAGGCATTACAAAAAAACACCAATCTCAATGGTTTGCACGTTTTAATAAAAATAAATACGCGCAAAGTGTTTTAGAAGATCGTATGCTTCGTGAAGGATTAAGTAACTTATTTCCACAATTATTAAACCCTGTGTTAAAGAAAAAACGTGATGACGCGTCATCAGTTGTTCCTAAAATTACACAAATTAAAATTGAAAGAGGTTTAATTCCATCAGAAATTGGTATTCAAATTCATGCGGAAAATTGTGAATTAATCAAATCATCAATTGAAAATTTAAAAGTAAGTCGTGATTTAGTAGCGAAGCTACAAAAAACACGTCGTTACTTACAACATTTACGTTTAAAATTAAATGATTTTAGTACAATTACTGAATCTGTAGAAAAAACAGAAACGAAAACAAGTACTAGTTTAACAAAAGGTGCTGGTGAAGCACCAAGCGTAGCCGCGGCGGCTAATAAAAAACAACGTAATTCGAGATTTAGAACAAGAACACGTTTAACAAAACAACAACTTCGCCGTCGTCGTTTAATTTTAAAACGTTTAAAAAAACGTCAATCAATTCGTCGTCGTTTTAGTCAAATGGTTTACAAACGCTTATTCTTAGCTAAAAAAGGTGCATCATTAGTAATTCAAAAATTAACGTCTGGTACACCTAGTAACAAAACGACTAAATCGCGCTTCGCTGGGCGAAACGCGGTGGGTAAAAAAGCTCCGAAAGGACTAGTACGTAGCCAAGGTGCTCGTAAAGCCGCGTTTACTAAACAGGCGCCACGTAAAACAACGAAAAAGTCTGCGTTGTCTCAACTAAACAGCATTGGCCCTGTAGGTCAAGCGTCAATTTTAAAACTACGTATTAAGAAGAAATTTGTTTCGATTTTCGTAAATCGAATGAATAACAAGTTTTTACAAGTGTTAAAATCGGCATTAAATGAAACAAGCCGTGCCCAAACCGCTGGTCAAAAAACAATGCGTTGGAGTCCAAAATGGAACTTTGCAGTTGTACAAAAACGCTTAGCGTCTAAATCGGTGGCTCAATTAACGAAATTAATTTCTGCTTTAGAACAAAAAGCCTTAAAGAAAATGGAATCATTACGCAAAGATTTCATTACGTTTGGTTTTATTTCAAAAGCATCTAGTTTCCGTTATTACCAAATGCTAACGTTCTTAAAACAATTAAAACAATTTGTTTCGAAAATTAAAACAAAACAAAAACTACAATACACGCTAGCAAAACTTAATAATTCCGCAGATAGTTCATCGGCTGCTATGGAACGCTTCAATGTTAAAGCATCGCGTTTAACGGTAAATGGTGAAACGAATTTAAAAATGAATTTATTATCGAAAAAATTAAATAACATTGAAAATGAATGTCGTAAAATGAAATTCATTGAATATTTAAAACAACTTGTTAAAAAACACCGTTCGGAAAACATTTATTTATATTTAGCAACTATTGCTGACGCTCGCAAAGACTTACGTAAATTAAAACAATTTACGAAACGCCACGCCGCTTTCTTATTTGGTCTAAACGTTGATCAAATGGCTGAATCTCGTGACAAAGTTCAAGAACGTGTTCGTACGGTTTTAGCCGATCATTCTGCTAAATCGGAATTAGAAAAAACGTTAAATGACGTTGTTATCGAACAAATTGAAAAACAACGTAACATGTATAAAGATAATGCGCAATTAACGCCGAAAATTGCTATTAAATTCTACTCTGTTAATCCAAAAACAATTAAAGCTAAAGCTTCGTTCGTGGCTGATTCTGTTGTAGACGCTTTAGAAAAACGTAAAGCGTTCCGCAAAGTTATTAAAGATGCGAAAGAAGAATTAATGCGTACACCGGGCGTTAAAGGTGTTAAAATTCAAGTTTCTGGTCGTTTAAACGGTGCAGAAATCGCTCGTAGTGAATGGGTACGTGCGGGTCGCGTTCCGTTACAAACTTTACGTGCAAACCTTGATTATGCTTACAAAACTGCTAATACCATTTATGGTATTATTGGTATCAAAGTTTGGATTTTTAAAGGTTATACTAAAATTTTATAATTCCTAAAACGCGGTGACGGCCCCCCCGAAGGGGGGCCAGAAACCGCTTCGATTGGCCTACGGCCAATTGTGAAATTCTTTAGGCCTCCAGCCTAAAGAATTTTACTAACACATTGTCCATTTTACTTTTCCTTCGATTACAAGCGTAGACTTCGCTGTCCTTCTTTTTTTCTTTTTTCTCCCCTTCTCTTCACCTTCTTTTTTTTCCCCTCCTTACGGCCCTGCCCTTGACGGACGCTTCGCGTCCTAACCCCGGCATTTGGGCCCCTAACCCCTATCGACTTCGTCGATTGGGCGGGGCAGGGGGAAAAGTAGCGTGGCCCTTTATGCTTAAAATTTCGTTTGCCGACGGACGAAGTCTGGCTGACGGCGCCTTCGGCGCCTAACCAGACTTCCGGACTCCACTGGGGCGTGCCACATTAGAGACGCCCGTTATTGACTAAAGTATCAAAAGTTGCTCCGAAACAGGGAATATGTTATAACTAAGTTATAAAACAAAATTTATTAACGATTCGCTGCCCTTTTCTGGGGAATCGACGAAGTCGATCGGACGCTTCTTACGGACGCTTCTTGTCGGCCTCCGGCCTCGCAGTTGTCCCAGGCGTCCTAGCTCGAAGGGGAAACGGACTTCGTCCATTGGCAGAAGGAAATTTTACTAACTCCATTTAAATATCTTTATTCCGTTTATGGTAATAGAAAGGCCACGCCCCCTAAGGGGGCGTAAGGGTTCCGCCCAGGCGACAAACGTAGGCGAACTAGTTAAATTGTACTAACGCTAGGCAGACTATTACCTGTTAAGATCTCTAAAATAGCTATTTTAGAGCCGTTTATTTCAAAATCGGCAAATGAATCGTAAACGCACTTCACTTAAATGTACTACCCCGTGTGGGGTAGTACGCGATCGGTTAGTCCATTTTGGACAAATTCCGCAGAATTCCAAACTATCGGTGGGCCCTCTGCCGACAGATGCCCGTACTGGGTTAAGCTACCCTTCGGGTCACGGCACTGTTTTCAAAACACGCGCAATTGCCCAGGGCAATCGCAGTAGCGCCGTAGAACGCCGTGACAACGAAATTCCATTTTGGAATCAATGTTTCGATAAAGGTCGTTTGAAAAATTTTGTATTATGGTTTTTATTAACTCATGGAGAACATAAAACAGTTAAACTAGTCGAGCAATTAAAAACGGTAGGTTTTGATTATGCACGTAAAGCGGGTATTTCTTTAGGTATTGATGATTTAAAAATTCCACCCAAAAAAACCGAATTAATTTATGACGCGGAAAATCAAACGCAATTAACCGTTAATCAATATATTCGCGGTGAAATTACCGGAGTTGAGCGTTTTCAACGCTTGATTGATACGTGGCACCGTACAAGTGAAACGTTAAAACAAGAAGTAATTGAATATTTTGAAGCAACAGATCTTTTAAACCCAGTTTATATGATGGCCTTTTCAGGCGCGCGCGGTAATATCTCGCAAGTTCGTCAATTAGTGGGTATGCGTGGACTAATGGCAGATCCCCAAGGTCAAATTATTGATTTCCCGATTCGAAGCAACTTTCGCGAAGGACTAACTTTAACGGAGTATATTATCTCCAGTTATGGTGCTCGTAAAGGTATTGTAGATACGGCACTGCGCACAGCCAACGCCGGTTATTTAACCCGTCGTTTAGTGGACGTTGCGCAACATGTTATCATTTCAAATTTGGATTGTGGTACACGTCGTGGTATTTTTTTAATTGATATGAAAGAAGGAAATAAAACAATTCACTCTCTAACGCAACGCGCTGTCGGGCGTATTTTAGCCCGTGACCTTTACCTAACAAATACTGCTGAGTCGAATACCGAAACTACCGATAAAAAAACGAAAATTGCATCACGAAACGATGAAATTACCACTGATTTAGCGTTTGAAATTGGCAAAAAATTTGAAAAAGTTTTCGTACGTTCTCCGTTAACATGTGAAACTTCAAAACTAATTTGTCAATTATGTTATGGTTGGAGTTTAGCTCAAGGAAACTTGGTTTCAATTGGTGAAGCTGTCGGGGTTGTTGCCGCACAATCCATTGGTGAACCTGGTACACAACTTACTATGCGTACCTTCCACACTGGGGGTGTATTCTCAGGCGATATTAGTGATCAAATTCGCGCGCCGTTCGATGGTACGGTGGAATACCTTTCAGCTATCCCTGGTACGTTAATTCGTACGCCCGAAGGTAAAATTGCTTTCTTAACAAAAGGTGAAGGTTCATTTATTGTGCGTAAACGCCACTCTGTTCCTCCAAAGGGAAACAAGGCTTCCCCTTCGTCTAATGAACGTTCATCAGTACATACACCGCCCTTAGACGTCGTTACCGAAAGTAAGAAATATAAAATTCCTTTCTACACACTCCTTTACCTTCGCAACGGTCAACACGTGTTGGAAAAAGAAGTAATCGCTCAAATTTCATCCATTAGTAGAAAAAACAATGCTACTGATGACGCTGAATTAACGATCAAAGCCGAATTAGAAGGTCAATTTTATTCAAAATCGTTATCGTACCGTGAGAAACAAGTCGGTCCAAAACCACGCCTTGAGGGCACGGCTCCTGGCCGAACAGGTACTGTCTCCAAACAAAAGCGACTGAACCCAGAAGGGGAGGACTTGTATGGATTTGGGTCAACACAGCAGGGTGCCCTAGAAAAAACACCATTATCTGAATCATATCTCCTTATTCAACAAGATTTAAAACACTTCGAAGAAACTAAAGGTATTGATACGTTTTTCGAAGCTTGGACGTGGGGTTACTCTTGGATTTTATCTGGGAAAATTTATGAATTAAAACATGCTGCACCGTTTTTCCCACGATTAGGCGATTCAGTAACTCGTTTCGCGAGTACTATGAATCAAACTAAATGGCGCTTTAACATGAATACTAGCACAGCGGAGCTTTATTTCTCAAACTCCATTCATTTCTTAAATCGAAATACGCCTTCTGTAGTGCCCCCTTCGGGGGCCGAAGGATCCAAAGGGGCGCATTTTTCAAACTTTCCACTACAATTAAGTCGACAACCGGCGAGCTTACTCGCTAGTCGTACTGCAAACCCAAAAATCGTTTCCCTTCGTGGAGCAACGGGCTTACTTAACCCGTTTATCGCCCAACCGCTACTTACTCTCGATCTTAACAAAATTCGTTTCAAAAAATCCGGGTACGTTCTTCAATTAGCCTCAGAAAGGGCTGGAACAAGCCCTACTGGGAGCGCTGTAGGGGCGTTTAGTGCTCCTACTCCACAATTTTATAAGTTTCGATTCGCCAATAATATCGACGAAGTCTGCCCTTCTCCCCTTAGTTTTTGCCCTCCGGGCAATTCTGAGCAAAGGGCGACGGGCAAGGACGTACTTTTCTCGTTAAAGTCGTTAACTCGCTTCGATAGTAAAAGCGGTGCAAACAGTAGCCTATCGACGAAGTCGATTGGGCACTCAGTTGTCCCATCCTCTGGCAAGGGGTCGGAACACCATTCCCATCTTTTCCCTTATATTTTACAATGGTTCCCTTCATTGTTTCAAACGTCAACCGGTGGTATTTGTTTTTTTGAACCACTTACAGCGACTCTGCCACCTGGGACAAGGGCGGGACAACGGATTAGTTCTACGGTTACGGGCCCTGAAGCGGACTGTCTTCAAAAATTAAACCCGCATCCATCTGTACAGGTTACTACGTCAGTGCAAAAATTACTTACCCGTTTTGCTACTGGCTTAGACAGTATTGGCCGTAGGCCAATTACACGATTCCACTCAGCGAATCACATTTTCACTACAAAAGCTTCGTTCAAAAAAGAATTAATCCAGAAAAGTGTTTTAGAGCACCGGGTTGACTATCCTTCCGTTGCTTCAGCCTTTTTTGGTCCTCCGGGCAATTCAGGGAATTCGGTGGACGGAGTTAACAGTACCAAACTGACAAGTGTTCTAAAGTCGCGCTCTCTAGGGACTAAGCCAGCGAGCGGAACTAGTGCCAAGCCCGAAGGGCGGACTGACGGTTTAAAGCGCTTTTTAAATGAAGAAATCGCTGGACAATTGAAAAATTCGAATTTATTTGGTGTTCTCCCAGAGCGTTGGACAAATTCCTATGAAATGTGGGCTAGTTCTACTCCAGGGACAGAGCGCGGTTCGACTCCGTCCAATTTGGACTTTTCTGGTTTGGCCCAGTCTTCGCGTATTTTAGTCGTTCCAAATCAATTTTACAAAATCCATAGGGTTACTCAGTTTGCAAAAGTAAAATTGCCGCCTCTTTGGAGTGCAGCGGCCCGCAGGGACGGTCTTCAACACCCGAAGGGGGTGTTCCAGCCGTTGTCATTTAGTTTAAGTGAATACTCGAAATTCACAAAACTTCCCGTGCCAGCTCGTAACGCCAAAGGCTGTGGCTCCCCTTCGGGCTCAGCCAGACTTCCCCTTCGAGGGCAGAAGAGCAAAGAAGCATCGCCATTCTTTATGGTTACGAATCGTCAAGGTGTTTACAAACCTTTACTTATTGAGTCTGCTCAACCGTTTTCATTACTTAAAGCGAACGTTTTCCAGAATCGTAAAGAAAAAGTACTCTTTTCCCCAGCCTATGGCCCAGTAACACGTCAAAAACTGGCACAAAAAGGGAATTTATCTAAACAGACCGGGTTGCAAAAAAACCAGAAGATTTCACAAACTCCACTTAGAGGTGCCCGAAGGGCCCCTTCGGCGGGCGGTAATCCTTCCAATGTGAAATTTCCGAAGGAAATTTCACTAACCGGTGCCCAAAGCTTTAAAGAATTACAATATGCTGTGCGACTGGCCACTAATAGTGCCACAACGAATTTACAAACAAACGTATTAATTAGGTTGAAAATTGCATTAAATCAGCTAATTCAACACGGCCCCTGGGACAACCAACGAAATGCCTTTCGCTTTTCTGTAAGTGCGAAAAGCCATTTTCGTGCGCCGTCCTTAAGTTATCTAACGTCATTTTGTAAGAAAACGGTACTAAACAACGATGGCCCCGCTCTAGCCGCTTACTTCTCAGTTACCCAGACGACTCGTTATTTATATAACGAGAAAACCAAACTATTGGTTTTCAAAAATCCAAATAATTTTAGCGTTGTTATGGCCGATGGCATTAACTTTAAACAACCGGCGCATCGTTACATTAATAAATCGGTTTTAGTTAATAAAGAGAAATTTATGACTAAAATGTCATTTATTTCGTATACAACCAGAAAAGAATTGGATTCTCCAGTAGGGGCCCGTACATCTGCACAGAAGCGGATTGATAACTTAGGCCCGGTGCGTCGTCAATTTGCTGGGCAAACGGCCCTGTCTCAGGAGCGTCACCTATCGCCGAAAGGCGGTTGGTTAACTTTAAATATGAAAAAAGGATGGGTGTATGTCTCTACTAAAGTAAACCCGATTTTGCATAAACAACTTATTTACCCAGGTCATTCGTTATTTGATTCGACAAAAAGTCCGAAATTCAAAGTATTGCAAAAGCCAATCGGCCAATTAACACAGCCAAAACGCCTAAGCACAGCTAGTATTAGTTTTGATGTTCCCGTTTACGTCGAATATCTTCTTTCCGGTTATACTAGCGCTCAAAAGCATCTAAGTAACTTCAGCACACGAATTTCTAAACGAGAGACTCCAGAGCGTAAAATTACTTCTGACTCCAGCTGCACATTTGGTCCAGCCATCAACTGTACAAGCTCTAAATCACGTTATTATTTCTCTGATTCCAAAGCCGTACCCCCGAACGGACTCCCAGCTAAAGGCAGCTTTGAAACGGTTTTATTAATTCAACCGGTTGTAGAATATAATCACTTTGATTACCAGGTACATTCGTTAAAAAAACTGCGTACTTCCGCTGCGGTTCGGTTCTTAAACTTAGAAACAAAAACTCTTGGCCCTGCTCTCTTCGGGCCCGAAGGGCAGACAGAAGCGCTTGGAGCCCTACGGGCAGACGAAGTCGATCGTCAAGGGCAAAAACGAACAATGTTAGTTAATCAGTCGTTTGAGTCTTTTGAAAAATGGAAAAAATATAAAACGCTTCAATTAAATAAACAAAACTTGGACAAGGCAGCCCGTCGTGCCCCGAAGGGGCAGAAGGGCCGCGACCCCCAGCCTATGGCGGCACCGTTTCCAAAATTTCCAAGCAGTGATATTCACCTGATCCATAATAATTTAGAGGCAGCTGCGGCCCAAGGGCGCCTAGCTGGGCCTCGAAAGGAGCCGCGCTTAGCAAACACTTCAACGGCCGTGCCAGGTGTTTACGACGGCCCGAAACGAGCCCAAGAGGAGGGCTTGAACAACTCCGGCGCTGGTCCCCGTAGGGGAGCCTTCGCGACGAACCCTGGGCCCGAAGGGCAGTCGCATTATCCGCCGTTAGTAAGTCGTAAATCCGTAAATTTATCAGCGTTTATTGTCTCGTACACAAAACCATTTGGCTTGCAATTTGGTTTTAAAAATACAAAAACGTCGTTTGCGTATCAAAATCTAACAAGTATGGAGGTTAGCGCCACTAACGTGTCGTCGACGGTACATCACATGGGCGATCGCAAAACTAGGAGTTTAGTGTCGAATTTTTTAAATCTTTTATCTTCTTATTCTTCTGCCGCCGTACGTCGAAGCCCAAGGAACACTGTGCCCCGAAGGGGAGCCCTTGGAGCCCAGCATCAGTTCGGTGCCCCAGAACTTTACTCGTTAATTCCGCGTCTATTTGAAAGCCCGTGTTTCTCGTTTTACTTAATTGCGAATTTAAATACTAACTTATTCAATACACGTTATGGTAAGCAAAAAAGTAAAACGTCATCTACCAAATTTATGTATAACCGCTTTGCGCTAAACGGGGTTTGGGGCAACTCAGCTTGTGGCACGAAGTCGTTGAATTCCAACGACCCAATTGCGAAAACGGATTATTATAGTCCCGTGAACGGTGAAATTGTTTATATGGATAATGCGTTAAAAAATGTGTTCCTAGTGAAATCACGAATGTTTGAAGACCAAAAACGCTTTAGGGCCCCAGAAGCGGAAAGCACATCCAGTGTTTCTGGGCCCGACGGGCAAACTACGGCGACTTCTTGGGCCCCAAGGGCACAGGCCGGAGAGCGTTCTTTAGGAGCACCTGTGTCGCCGAGTTGTATGGTATTAACAAAAGGGGATTTGATTAGTTATTACGTAGGGTTAGGGCGCCGTTTCCCTCGCGAAGGCGCAGCTGTGGCCCCTTTAGGGAAGTCGCCACTCCTTAAATCAAACCAAAAACCAACTTCGTATGTAATGAAGGATATTTTAATTCAATTTTTAAATATGACTGATATTAATACAACAAATTTACAGCCGTATTTTAAAAACAAAGATGTTGGCACTTTTGGCAACGCCGGCTTAGCCTCAGAAGGGGCTACTACAAATCTCCTTGTTTCGAAATTAGTAGCCGGTTCCCCACAACGCCGCTATAGTAATTTACTAGGTGACTTTTTCGTTTATGGGGATCAGATTGGCCTTGGGAGACCGAAGGACTCCCTAACTCCAGTAGCAACGGCAGTTCAAGAGGCGGGTCAAATTATCCACTATAATACGAATAAAATCACCCTAAGACGCGCGCAACCTATTTTCATTTCGCCAAAAGGTATTCTCCATAAGTTTGATGGCGATTTTATTGATCCAAAAACACCCGTGATTACTTTATCGTACCAACGTTTAAAAACAGGGGATATTATTCAAGGTATTCCAAAGGTTGAACAATTCTTTGAAGCGCGCACAACGAAACGTGGCCGTTTATTCCGCGATAGTTTACCTTCGTTATTAAAAGCATTATTTAAACGTTACCAAGCTAAATTGCCGCTGGCTGTTGCTGTTCGCCAAAGTTTTTATAAAATTCAACAAATTATTGTTGACGGTGTTCAACGCGTTTATAAATCCCAAGGCGTAACCATTGCCGATAAACACCTTGAAGTTATTGTTAAACAAATGACCTCAAAAGTTCGGATTATTGATGGAGCACAAACAGGCTTTTTCCCTGGAGAAGTCGTTGATTTAGAGTTTGTAGAAAAAATTAATTGTTTCTTAATTAAGAAAATTACTTATGAACCATTGGTTTTAGGTATTACTAAAGCTTCCTTAGAAGTTGATAGTTTCTTATCCGCCGCTAGTTTCCAACAAACAACTCGTGTTTTAAGTAAAGCGGCCATTTCACGCAAAAAAGATTTCCTTAAAGGGTTAAAAGAAAACGTTATTCTTGGTAATCTAATCCCAGCTGGTACAGGCTTTTTAGTTTACTTAGAGGATTATAATCACAACTAAAACACACTTCTTTTGTCCCAGGCTGCCGTCTTTTTTTGTTGGGCCGAAGGCCCCCCAAAGGGGGGCCCGATTGCCCGTAGGGCAATAGCCCCGCCCCTTCGGTCTAGGCCTTACTAATGGCGGCCGTAAGGAGGGGAAAAGGGCAGAAGGGGAAGGGCAATTGACGGACGCTTCTTGTCGGCTCCCAGAAGGGCAAAAAAAGGGCCTAAGGCCCCTTTCAAATATTTTAATTAAATATATTTCGGAATTAGCAATTAGTAAGTTTTACACCGGTCGTAAGAAGTAAAAATTACTAACTTGGATTCCGAAATATATTTAATAGTTCACTCTGTTGTCGCCTGCTCTTTGGCGGGCCAATATGGCATTTTTCTGTACAGTTATGTTTATAATTTATAATTTATAAGCGCTTTTTTATAAATCACTTTTACTACGTTCGATTCTATTGACAAATTCGTTAGATTGTATATATTATATATATACATTATTTCTTTTATTGGGGCGTCGCCAAGTGGTAAGGCTGCGGTTTTTGGTACCGCCATTCGTAGGTTCGAATCCTTCCGCCCCAGATTATAATTCCGTACTAAATAAAGAGATACTTCTCGCCTGGGTTTGACTACTCTACTTCTGCCCCGAAGGGGCACGAAGTGGCGGCTGAAACAGCTTCGGCGGGGCGTCTTCCAACCCAGCTATTTCCCGAAAAAATGCAATCGGTGGCTCAGTGAAGGAGCTTATATAAGCGACGCGCTTGACATCTAGCTATTATTTTATATAATAATATTTAAACAGATAAAATATCTATTTTATTTATTGTTAAAAATAAATAAAAGGGTCGATGCCCGAGTGGTTAATGGGGGCGGATTGTAAATCCGCTGGCTACGCCTACGTTGGTTCGAATCCGACTCGGCCCAACTTTTTAAATTAAACAGTAGTAGAAGTGTAATAATGTAAAACGCTCCCCAAGGCTCCGAAGGGCAAAGCCCTCTCCTGGCCTAAACTATTGTGTCGTTTTTGAATTTTATTACTCAAATAACTTACTTAGTTACGATAATTCGCTTAGCGAATTATACACTAAAAAGTTTCTGGGGGCTGTCTCGTAGGACACCTAGGTTCTTGACGGCCTTGGCCCCGATCCCCTTACGCCCCCCCTTCTTACGGCCCTACGGGCGACGAAGTCTGCCTGCCCTCCGGGCCGACGCTTTTGCCTGGCCCCCGAATTGCCCGGAGGGCAGGTAGGGGGAAAGGGCCGCCTAGAGCGGCCTTTGATCCAAAACACATAATTTTACTTCGCCCATTGGGTCCGTCAAAGACGGGTATGAATCAAATTTACATAGACGAAAAAGGGGCCGAAGTGATGATAATCCATTCCTTTCGTTCTTCGCGAAACGTACTTTAGCCGTAGGGCCTAGAGCGAAGCGACCAATCATCACTATTTCGTAAGTTTGAAAAAGGACTTTCACAGCGTCTACTATTCACACTTACAATACAAAGATTTTTGTGGTTTTCGAGAATAAACTCTCTCGATTGCTATCGCCAAGTCCCCGAAGGGGCGCTAAATCTTTGTATTCAAAATTTACATATTTTCTGTCTTCGGGCCCCGATCGACGAAGTCGATCGGCAGGTGCCTTAGAGACTGGCCCCCGTTACTCAAAAGCGGCGACGGCTAATTACAACGGGCGCTGAGGCGACAGTTAAATATATATTATTTTGCGAGCAATTGGCCTAGGCCAATCGACATAACTCAATCTCTATAAATCTTTTAAAATGGCAAGACAAACAAGAAAAATTACATCAACAAAAACAAAAAAACGTGTATACCGTGGTATCGTTCATATTCAAGCTGGTCATCACAACACAATTGTAACTATTACAAATATCCGTGGTGAAGTTTTATGTTGGAGTTCAGCGGGCGCGTGTGGTTTTAAAGGTAAACGTAAATCAACTGGCTTTGCTGCAAAAAAAGCAGCCGAAACAGCTGCAAAAAACTCACGTGATTTTGCAATGCGTGAAGCAAAAGTTTTAGTAACAGGCCCGGGTCAGGGTCGTGAAAGCGCTATTCGTGAAATTTTTAAAGCTGGTATTAAAGTAAATGTAATTCGTGAAAAAACGGGTATTCCACACAATGGTTGCCGTCCTCCTAAACGCCGTAGCGTTTAAGGAAACCTGGTCCCTTAGGGTCGGTGGGCAGACGAAATTGATCGCCTAACTCCGGCGCAAAAGCCGGCCTAGAGTAGCCGACTAACTGCTACTTTTTAAAAAATAACGGTAGAAATTCACTAGATTTTTCTTAAAACAGCGCTAACTCTACGGGCTTAACTAATCCTTTACGGCCGCTACTGGGCCAAGGCGGGCAAGCGTATAAGCGCTTTATTGAAACGCTTTATTACGGGAAGATAGTAGCCGTCAGCTTTAGAAGGGGCGCTGTTTAAAGCAGAAAATAAGTTTTTTTACATACGATTTCGTAATTTTTGTGTTAATAAAATTCAAAAAGTCCTGTGAAATTTCCTTCGGAAATTTCACTAAGCGCTCTTGAGTGAAAACAAAGGGTGGCCTGGGGCCCGTAGGGCATAGGGCCGCTTCTTACGGCTGCCCTTCTCCCCGGAGGGGAGGAAGGGGCCGCAGACGAAGTCGCTAGGCCATAGTGCAGGACTCGGAACGTACGCTTCAGGCTCCTCTATAGGAGCTTGTGCAGTAAGAGAACAATCTAGAAAAAAAGAGAGAAAGAATAAGTGCTGCGCACTTCGCTAAGATAGAGTTAAGGTTTGTATTTGCTCCTTACGGCACAGCCCAACCTTGGGACCACTTCTTCGGGCCCGGGAGGGTAATATTATACAAACTGTACTGCATTTAGCCACTTACGGTAATCAGCTACTAACGTGTTTAATAAATTTTTTTTATATAAAACCCTATAGAAATTTTCAAGCCCATTGAAAATTACACTATAGGGTCAGTGTTAAAAAATAAATGATCAGCTGACGAAAGACCCACTTCTTACGGCCCGGCCCTTCGGGGGGTTAAACATAAGCGATGGGCTTCCCTAAAGACTTGTGCAAATTAATAAGATACTATAAAATATCTAGTATGAAGGTAATAATTAACAAAAACTATACGCCGCAAGCGCCATTCGTTGGCCGGCTGAAGGGTAGCTAACTCAATGGTAGAGTACTCGGCTTTTAACCGATAAGTTCTGGGTTCGAGTCCCAGGTTACCCATTTATTTTCGAACTGTTTAAAAGAACGTGACGATTAAGGGATTGTGAGGGTCGTATACTTTACGGACGGCCTGTTTCCCCTCCTGGGACTGTGCCTATCAACAACGTATATTGACGCCTAACGAAGTCTCTCAGTGAAATTTACATATCGTACCTATCTTAATTCTTGACAAAAAATAAAACCCATGTTAAAATATTAATAACAAATGAATATTAAGCCTGCTTAGCTCAGTTGGTTAGAGCGTCCGTTTCATAAGCTGATTGTCACTAGTTCAAATCTAGTAGCAGGCAAAAACTCCAATACCTTAACATTACAGTAGTATAATGTGTTTGACCTCCAGGGAAGGCTTAGCCGTAAAAAAGCCAAGCGGCCTAACCTCTTTTGCCCTTCGCCGCTCCCCTACGGGGAGCCCGAAGTGCCCCGAAGGGGAAAAGGGCAGAAGGGGGAAAAAAAAGACGAAGGCCCCTTATGCTGTGATCTAGGAACGAATCTCATGCCGATGAGTCTGTTTATTTTATTTTTTTATTTAATGAGTTAAAGAACAAAAAAGGAAATTAACTCCTCCCTTCTGTGCTACGGCCTTTGCCAAGCGAAGCGGTGACGCTTCTTGCTAGGCCCTTCGACGCAGGCGATTGGGGAACGGGCCGTAAGTCCGAACCCAGGACGTAGAAGCAGCCGTAATCCGGCGGGTTGGCCCTTTCACCGGTAGATTTCCTGAATAGAATATGTAGAAATCGAATATAAAATTTATGTTTCCCGATGTATATTTCATATACATCCGGGCCCCGAAGGGGCGACGGGTGCCCGAAGGGCACCGGTTAGTAAGTCTGGCGCAGCCAGACTTCCATTGTAAATTTTAGGTACGATAATTCGCTACGCCGGGCCTGCTCCCCCGAATGGGGAGCGGGCACAGTCCCGAGATTGGCCATAGGCTTAGCTCAGGTCGTAGAGCAAACCGCGGTTATACTCATTCTATAGATATAAAAATTATTGCGTTTTATGAATCAAATTTTGATTTCATGTAAAGAATCCAGAATTGAAAATAATCGAAGTTTTTACGGATGTTTCAATTTAGGCCCCTTCGAAGCAGGCCAAAGTTTAACAGTAGCAAATGCTTTACGACGTACATTACTCTCTGAATGCACGGGTGTAGCTATTGTTTCCGTTATGATTGAAAACGTTCACCACGAATATTCAACCTTACCAGGGGTGCGCGATGCGGTTTTAGATATTTTACTAAACTTAAAAGAATTAGTTTTAAAAAAAACAAAGAATAAAAATGCCGTAGTAGGCCCTGAAAGGCCCAGTAAGCAAAACATTGCGTCAGTATATGAAGGCGTAGGCGAGTCCTTTTTCCCACCTGTAGTGGGTTATCTTAAGGTTCGCGGCCCCGGAGTGATTCGTGCAAAAGACTTACGTCTTCCGCCTGTTATTCAATGTGCCGACCCTGAACAATATATTGCAACCTTAGGTGATGACGGTTTTTTAAATATGCAATTTATTATTATGGAAGGCAAAAATTATATTCTTGGCAAAGCAACACGCGAATCCTCATTACTCCTGGGGCCCCTTCAGGAACGTGAAAGTTTAGTAAACAGTTTAAAAGATTTAATCCAAAGCCAGGGGTCCCTTACCCCCTCGTTAGTAAGCGAGGCCGGCCCCGCTAAGGGGGGCAGTAGTCGATTAGGGAAACGACGCGCTGGGACAAAAGGAGAGTTCACGAACACAACTACTGACGCGAATTTCTGTAACAACGCAACCCAATTATATCTTGATGCGATTTTTAATCCTGTTATGAAAGTAAATTATATTATTGAACCGAATGAAAACAAATTGGTTGAAAATTCCAATAAAAAATACGCACTTATTGAAGATATTTCGGCTTTAATGAACTCCACGGACCATCTAAAAAACGCATTTCCTTTTTTACTTAGTGAAATTTCCGAAGGAAATTTCACAGTAAGTTCGCTTGGACCAAAAGTTTCTTGCCCTTCTGCCCTATCGCCGGACGGCGATAGGGCGGCACCTACGGCGGAGGGCAGAAACAGCGTTACAAAAACAAAAGAATTAATCGAATACGTCGAAAATTTATCAACAAAGGAGTGTACTAATTTATGGAATTCGTTACACCCATTAAAAAAAGAAAGTACAACACATAATGTTGTTTTAGAAATTTGGACGAACGGGAGTCTGCACCCGCGCGATGCTTTAGCTATGGCTTTCGAGAACTTATCAAATGTTTTTTTAAATTTACAACAGACTGAAATCATGAATCCAGTATTTAACGATTGGGCTGCTTACAAAAAAACCCTAAGTAGCGTCGCGTCTAACGTTGAATCCACGCCACTTCGTACGTTTACTGAAAATCCGACACAGGCGAAACTTACAGCGAAGCCGCGCTCCTTAGCGCCACTTTCTTCTCACGGAAGTTTGGATATTAGTACTTTAAATATTTCATTACGTACCTATACAAAACTAAAAAACCTACGTATTGGTAAAGTTGGCGATTTACTGGCAAACTGGGATGACGTTTCAGCAAAACTTGAAAAAAAAACAGTAAAAGAGATTATTACAAGTTTAAAAGAAATTAATTTTATGTAATCACACATCTTCGTCAATGTAATTCTGGTTAGGAAGTCTGGCGAAGCCAGACTTACTACGGAAAACTTCCTTCGCCAGACTTACTAATCCGAGCTTGAAAACTCCCTTTTGTTCCAGGGGCCCAGGAAAATTTACTGTCCTTAGCCGGAGGAACTTTTACAATTGCGTTAGTACATTTTACTAACGCAATATACTTTATCTGCCGAAAATTGGCTACACAGCTAACGCGTAACTTATCCGAAAGTCAAAACGTCTTGAATAAAAAATTCGGAGAGAGAGGGATTCGAACCCTCGGTACAAAAAACTCTGTACAACGGATTAGCAATCAGCCGCTTTCGACCACTCAGCCATCTCTCCTATTACGATATATATACTATTTTATCTTATTTTGTTTTAATCCGAAAGTTGTTCTTTATTTCCTTATTTGTAAATATTTAATCGACGGAGTGGCCCTTCCCTCTTCGATGTACATTTTACAAAATCCAAAGTAAAAATTAAAATGGATAACTATCTCCGCTAGTTCTAAGTTATACGAACCGAGGTGTGAGATGCCGGGACAGGGCGTTTACGAAATTTGGACGACAGTCCCCGAAACGTCATTCGGCACTAGGAAAGCGTTTTACAAAATACCTATTATTTCTTAAAGTAATATGTATTCTTAGCAGTTTTTTATAAAAGTCAAATTGTGCCTAGAGTAAATCACAATACCAAGTTGGAATAAAGGAAGTCTGGCTTCGCCAGACTTCGTACATTTTACACTTAGTTGTGCTCAAGGTAACGGCCCCGCCCAAATCCACTTCCAAGTTGGGATAATGTTAAATTGTGCCAGCGCTAGTAGCCGGCACAATTTGTGGAGTAACGCGCGTCTTTCCCCTTTTCCCGATGCGCTTCGCGCATCCGTGGTTAGGACGCCGAAGGCGTCCGTCAAGGGGCGCCGGGTGCGCGGAGCGCACCGGTTAGTAAGTCTGGCGCAGCCAGACTTCCATTTGGGGTCCTTCTTTTCCCCTTCTTTTTTTGTCCTCCGGTTAGGCCTTACTAATGGCGGCCGTCATTCGGGGGCCCCCTTCGGGGGCCGGGCAAAAGAGGGCAAGGGCGCCAAGACTTGTGAGTGTTGCGCGTATAAAAAAGAATTCATTAAAAAGTAGCAGTAGGTCCAGTCCAACGTCCAGTCATTTTTAACCAGTTTTGAGCTTCAATATAATTTGTTGGTGCTAAGCGAATAGCTTCTTTCCAATAATCAGCTGCTTTTTCAAATAAAATTTGTGAAATTTCGGACTGACCATTTTCAACTGCTTGTTCACCACGGTAATGATAAATAACCGCAATGTTATTTAAAGCACTTGGTAATGACGGGTTTCTTTCTAACGCTTGGTAATAATATTCCAACGCGCGCCCATGTTCACCATTACTTGTATGGATTAAACCAATGTTATACAGAATATAACTTCTATCATAAGCATCAATTTCTAATCGCATTGCTTCGTAATAGTTTTGAAGCGCTTCTGCGTATTCACCTTCCGCTTGAGCAGACATACCGTTTCGATAATACGAAAACGCTTGTTTTTCTCGTTGAGACGTTGGTAACACTTTTAATAGAATATCTGCAACAACAGTAAACGTTTTATCGATAAAGTTATCGTTTCGTTGAGTACGTGGCATAAGAGAAAACTATAAAATATATATCAGCGCGCCTGGGCCCGAAGGGCCGCTTCTGGGGCCCTTCGGGCCCAGGCGAAGGGCAGGCGACCCCCCTTTGGGGGGCCCAAGGCCTAGTATTGCCAAAGGCAATCGAGTTAATTGTAAGATTAACTCCCTTGATCTCGGGACCCTGGACCCATCTTTAGCGCTTTTATATATTTAGTATAATTCTAGTCTAATTGAAAACCTTGAAGTACCCACCTGTGAAATTTCCTTCGTAAATTTCACTAACTTGCCGTTAGTTAACATTACTCAAATTGAGTACTGTCGGCTGAGACAACTCAAAGAGGCGGCTAGGCTACAAGGGAACCGCAATTAGCAGAATATTAAAAACGTCTGCGCCCATAGGCGCTCTAAAAACACAATAGCTAACGCCATGCACCGCTCCCCCTTCGACTGGGACAAACCCCGAAGGGGAGTCGGCGATTGCCCGTAGGGCAATAGCCCCTGTGGACGATTGGCCTACGGCCAATCCTTCGCCTTTTCCCGATGCGCTTCGCGCATCCGGGGAAACGCCGGGTGCCCCTTCGGGGCACCGGCATTTGTCGGGCAACTACTGCGGCCCGACGGGCAGGGAGCCCTCCCTTACTCTTATAAGTTAAGTGGCTATAGGAAGCTAGGGCTATTAGAGAGACATTTTAACAAATTAAAACCGAATCGGATAAAGTTTCTATGCGATCTGAGTAGCCTCAGCAGCCCCCTTAGGGGGCAGGATCAGAAAAGCCCCCGGCACCTTCTCGCCCGTGACGGCCGTCAATGCCGGTGCCCTTTTCCCGGTGCGCGGAGCGCACCCGGGGAAACGCCGGGTGCCCCGAAGGGGCACCGGCATTTGGGCACCGGGAAAGGACAGGGACAAAAGGGGAGCTTTATCGTTAGAGGGCGGGGCCGTGCAGTTCGGAGGCTGTGGACAAACTGTTTGACGCAGTTGCCCTGTCGACTTCGTCGATTGGACTGTCTTCCAAATGCCGGTGCCCCTTTGGGGCCACGGATGCGCTCCGCGCACCGGGAAAAGGCCTAACCCTCTCAAAATAATTATAAATTATAACCCTTCAAGCGACACTTGAAGGAAGTTAGCTAATTCTGATGCTTGTTTTTCAATTTCTTTTAAAGTTAATGGCTCCCCGATGCCAGTTAAAGGAATTTCGCGTTTTCCTTTTAATTTTAAATAAATAGTTCGTTGAGATGGATCACCAAAGGCAATACTACCTTGTTTTAATTCAACTTTAATAGCTTCGACATCTTTTAATGAATACGATAAATCAATGCGACGATTTTTGCCAGGGTAACCCCATCTAAAAATACGAATGAAGCCGTCTTTTTTATTAAATTCATTAAAACCACCACCAACATTCCAGAAAATTAAAAACCACCAATAAAAACTTAAAAGAAATCCTAAACTACCATAAAAAGACATTAACAAACCTTGTGGGAAAAATGCAACGTCTTTGGCATTTAGAAACGGAATAATATTAAAACCATTGTAAGCTGAAATTCCACTTAATAAAAACCCAAGTGACCCTAGTAAAACAATACACGCCCACCAAAAATTGCTAGAACGTCTTTCACCTAAAATAATATATCGGCGAATTGGCGCTTTCACAGCTAAAGTCGAGGGACTGCTTTTTACAGCAGCCGACTCACTTCCCGTGATTCGACGCTTGTTATTTTCCTCATTATTGATCATATAATCTCCTTATTTATTTTTTACATTTTATTAAACAGTTAGCAAACTCGCTCATGGCCGTAGGCCTAAACGAATATCTCGTAGATTTTACTTTGTAAAATCTACGAAGCTAATTTACTACGTATAATTTACGTAGTTTGTAAGTTTTGGATCGACTCCGGCGATTGCTCCCCTTCGGGGCCCCGGAGGGGGGGCGCAAAACTTACTTAGTCGATTGTAAAAATTACGTAGTAAAAGTACTACGTAATTTTTGACATTCGTTTGAATTTTAACGTTTATGGTATTGTGATGCTTTACGTGCTTTCTTTAAACCATATTTTCTACGTTCTTTAACACGTGAATCTTGTGTTAAATAACCTTTATCTTTTAATTGTTTACGAATTTCATCAGAAACTTGTTCTGTAATCGTTGAAGTTGATAATTCGCATAAGGCGCGCGCTAAACCTAATTTAATAGCTTCAGCTTGTCCTACTAAACCACCACCTTTTACTTTAACAATTGTATCCATACTTTCTAAATTTAAGTTTTCCATTTTTGTTACTTCTGAATTTTCACTAGTAGCGTAACCCCCTTTTTGAGGTTGCGTGCCATTGGCACTTGCAGCCACCCCATCAGGTGCGGCTTCGCCGCTTGTGCTTAAAGTAGTTAAAGGAGCTTTAACTGAAAGCAGAGAGCATGTATTGTTGTGTAAATATTGTTGAGCTGGAATATTATTAATAATAAATTGACCAGTTCCTTTTACAAGTTGAACTTGAGCGACTGCTTCTTTACGTCGTCCTACACCGCGTGCTAAAATTTCCATTTTTTATCCATTTGATAAACCATCTATTTTCTAATTTCCACTTACTCAAAAACTTTGTAAATTACTAACTAAAAAGTACTGCGTTCGATAATTTCCATGAAAGGAAATTTTCTAACCTTACGAACCGAAAATGATTTACTTTCCTAGGGAGCTACTTTTACGAACTCACTTGGAAGGGATTCTTGTAGGTTTTCTATTAAAAACTCTTATACGTTTAGAGTATAGAGGATTACTTGTTAGGTTAGTAAGTCTGGCTGACGGCGCCTTCGGCGCCTAACCAGACTTCCAAAAAATAAATTTCACATTTTTATTTATCCGATTTTAAGGCCATACAAAGACTAAAGGCCTGACTAACTAACTACAACAAAAGACTTTCATATTATTTCTATTTTGTACGCGTAAAACAGTTGCGCTCCCCCTTCGGGGGGCTGAGACTCCCCTACGGGGTTTTGCCCCGCCCTATCGCCGTCCGGCGATTGGCCGACGCTTCTTGCTAAGCAATTGCCCGTAGGGCAATCGCCGTAAGTCCGCCCTTCGGGCCCAGGCGCGAAGCCAGTGCCGCACCTACGGCCCCTTGGGCCCGAAGAGCCGGGCAAAAAGGCGCCAAGACATACATTAGTTCTTATTTTATAATATTTTTGAAAATATAAATTTTGAAAACTGATTTCCCTAAATCAGCGGCTCTTCGGGCCCAACCGCGTTAAAAACGCGTCGGTAGTGCATCGTTGATTCGTTATTTGGGCTAACGAGTGAGGTTTCGTAACTCACATTTGTTAGCGAGTTACGAAACTTAAAAGAATAACCTTATCCGCAAATAAAATTAATTATTGCGCTGATAATGCTTTAACTTGTTCTAAAGCATTGAAACGGTCAGTAATTAAAGGAGCATCTTGACGAGATTCTGTGAAGTATTCGTTTGGACGAGGACTTCCGAATACGTCGTACGCTAAACCTGTACTAACAAAAAGCCAACCTGCGATGAATAAAGCAGGTACAGTGATACTATGAATAACCCAGTAACGAATACTAGTTAAAATATCTGAGAAAGGACGTTCTACTGATTTACCAGCCATAATATACTCCTTGGGGGGTTTCCCATTCTATTTTTAACGATTTGTGTGCTAATAATTATTATACGAATTCCCCAGGGGAATTCGTGTTTGTACTTTTACCCCCAGGGGAATTCGAATCCCCGTTTCCTCCGTGAAAGGGAGATGTCCTAGGCCTCTAGACGATGGGGGCCTTTAATATTTTTAATTTATAATATCATGGAATTTGCGAACTGTCAATATTTATAATATTTACGAAGTAAATATTATTCAGTATAAATATATTCAAAAACGCTGAAGTCTGTAGTATACTGTTCTAACAACTACTTCGCAAATATTCCGGGCCAGCGGAGGGCAGACGAAGCAGTGTGGGGGGCCGAAGGCCTAAAATACAATATATAAAAAGGAACTTGTCGCTGATCAAACACGATGTGTTTTGTCGCTGGGACAAAGCCCGTGTTTCGGACCCCAGAGGAGAAACGAAGGCCGGGCACGGCAGGCTACGTTTTTATATATTGTATTTATTAATTATATTAAAGACGAGTATCTAGCTAAATTTCAAATTACTTCGTAAATTCGACTCTGGGCCGTGTATTTGCACAGCGACCAAGAATTTAGACGAATTATTTAGCTAAAGATTCCCAACTATTAGTAATTTCATCTAATAATAATGAGTTGTTGTAAATTTCTAGGATGATTAATAAGAATACTGCAAATAAAAGAATGAAAACACCCATTAGAACTGTAGTACCCCAACCTGGTAATACTTTACCAGCTTCAGAGTTTAGAGGACGTAATAAAGTGCCTAATGGAGTTACAATACCTGGTTCTTGTAACGCAGATGATTGTGGTGCAGAAATTTTAGTTTTACCTGTAGCCATAATAGATTATAAAATCAGTTTGATTTTTTACTTTCTGTAAGCTATAATAGATACTGGGGAATAATTTTGTTGAAATTTTGTGTTATGGAAAGTCCGGCTTTTTTCTTTACCTTTTTTTTATGGTTTCTATTATTAAGTGCTACGGGTTATTCAGTTTATGTTAGTTTTGGCCCTCCAAGTAAAAAATTAAGAGACCCATTTGAAGAACATGAAGATTAAAATTTAATACACCGCTGAGTAAGTTCCTTCGTAAGTTTTACTTCGTGAAACTTACGAAGTAAACATCGTAAACTTTTCTCCAGCGACTGTAAACTTTATTTTTAGATATTTATATTTCGGAAGTTTTACTTCTGTTTTCCGGGGGAAACAATGTGAAATTTCCGAAGGAAATTTCACTAACCGACGCGCAAAGCGCGTCCGGCGTTCCCCGGATGCGCAAAGCGCATCGGGAAAGGGGACTTCCAATTGAATTTTTGCTAAAGAATAAACAATATAAGAAGTACAAGTTGATTTTACTACGTAAAATCAACGAAGTTTACTACGTAAACTTCCTTAGCGCAAACGCACCGGTAATACTTCTTATATTATTTAAAATCTATAAAATTAATTATTTAGCGATACGTGGAGGATCTCGGAAGAAAATTGCGAAAAAGATAATCCCTAACGTTCCAATTAATAAGAAAGTGTAAACTAATGCTTCCATAAAAGTCTCAATTAATAAATTTTTTGAAGTGGCGGCTCCCCTGGAAGGATTACGGCCCTACGGGCCCCAGATCGCTTTAAGTGAGTTGTGCTTATAAAGCCTAACTGCACGCCTGGGCCTTTTTGCCCTCCGCCCCCGAAGGGGGAAAGGGCAGTAGGGAAAAGCGGTCTCCCTAACTGCCTTCAACGGCGATCTAAGGAGGCTACTACTTCAAATAGGAACATAAAACCAAATTTTCACTGTACAATCGTAAAAAATAGAACAATGAAAAATTCTTTTGCTCAGAGAAATTCTAAGCCCATCTAGATTTAGGCTGCCCTTCGGGCCTAGGCCCAGAAGGGGCGCCGCACTAAACTAAAGACAGCCCCGAAAGGCTGTCCTTAGTTAGTAAAAATCCGAAGGAGTTTCAAATGCGGCGGCCTTAAAGTTAATAAAAATTACGGCGTAACTTTTATTAAGTTAGTAAGTTTGACGGAGTGAAACTTACTTCGCTAAGTAAAATTCGCTAAAGTAAAAATGACTGACCGACAATTTACATTGTGAAGATACGGCCCCTACGGGGCGTATTAACAAAAGCGAATTTTACCCCGAAGAGCCCCGGGTTAGGACGCTACGGACGCTTCGCGTCCTAGTCCGTCAAGAGGGGACCCAACGGTATAAAAAAATCTTAGAACGCTTCACGAAGAGATGAAGTGTCACCAAGTTTTTTGTATTTACCGAATTCAACTTGGTCGTTGATATCGTCATCAATACCAGCGAATACGTCACGGAAGATTGTTCTCGCACCGTGCCAAATGTGACCGAAGAAGAATAATAATGCGAAGCTTAAGTGACCGAAAGTAAACCAACCACGTGGGCTACTACGGAATACACCATCAGATTGTAAAGTAGAGCGGTCAAATTCGAAAATTTCACCTAATTGAGCTTTACGTGCATATTTTTTAACAGTAGCTGGATCAGTAAATGTTAAACCATTTAATTCACCACCATAGAATGTTACAGAAACACCAACTTGTTCAATTGAGTATTTAGATTCAGCTTTACGGAAAGGAACGTCCGCACGAACAATACCATCTTTATCTAATAAGATAACTGGGAATGTTTCGAAGAAAGTAGGCATACGACGAACGAATAAGTCGCGACCTTCTTGATCTTTGAAAGCTGCGTGGCCTAACCAACCTACAGCAATACCGTCACCACTGTTCATAGCGCCAGTACGGAATAAACCACCTTTAGCAGGGTTATTACCGATGTAGTCGTAGAAAGCTAATTTTTCAGGGATTTTTGACCAAGCATCTGCTAATGACGCACCTTCAGCTGTGCTTTGTGCTACTCGTTTTTGAATTTCTTGTTGGAAGAAACCTTGGTCCCACTGGTAACGTGTTGGACCAAATAATTCAATTGGAGTTGCAGCTGAACCGTACCACATAGTACCAGCTACTACAAACGCTGCCCAGAAAACAGCGGCGATACTGCTTGATAATACTGATTCAATTGAACCCATTGAAAGACCGAAGTATAGACGGATAGATGGACGAACACATAAGTGGAATAAACCAGCTAATACGCCTAAAATACCAGCAGCGATGTGGTGTGCTGGAATACCACCTGGGTTGTATGGGTCGAAACCATCAGCACCCCAAGATGGAGCTACAGGTTGTACGCTACCAGTAATACCGTAAGGATCTGATACCCAAATACCAGGGCCAAATACACCAGTTACGTGGAATGCACCGAAACCGAAGCATAATAAGCCTGATAAGAATAAGTGGATACCGAAAATTTTCGGTAAGTCTAATGCAGTTTTACCAGTACGTGGGTCACGGAATAATTCTAAATCCCAGTAAACCCAGTGCCAAACTGAAGCTAAGAATAATAAACCAGATAGAACGATGTGTGATGCTGCAACACCTTCATAACTCCAGATACCTGGGTTATTAGCTGTTTCACCACTGATTGTCCAACCACCCCAAGATTGTGTTACACCTAAACGTGTTAAGAAAGGAAGTACAAACATGCCCTGACGCCACATTGGGTTTAATACAGGATCTGAAGGGTCAAATACTGCAAGTTCAAATAAAGTCATTGAACCAGCCCAACCAGCAACTAAAGCTGTGTGCATTAAGTGAACAGAGATTAAACGTCCAGGGTCGTTAATAACAACTGTGTGTACGCGATACCAAGGTAAGCCCATAAAAGTAAACGTTAGTAATTTTTTTACTTAATTCTTTTAGGAAGTTTATAAAAGGAAAGATTTTAGGGTAATAATTGAGAAGGAGGAGTCTTCGCTGCCCTGCCCTTTTCCCGGTGCGCTCCGCGCACCGTGGTTAGGACGCCGAAGGCGTCCGTCAAGGGGCGCCGGGTGCCCCGAAGGGGCACCGGTTAGTAAGTCTGGCGCAGCCAGACTTCCATTTGGGCACCGGCATTTTGGCCCAAAACTGTTTTTCGAATAGAAACGTACACTATTGTTACAACTCATAAGAATAGTTTGTAAATTTCCTAAGAATATTTTCTAAATTTAAATAAATAATAAAATTGTTTTTTACAAAAGTCAAGTTTTGTAGCTGATGGTCCAAAATGGGAAGTCGATATGCCCGAAGGGCAGAAACCTTGTAATGACTTCGGCGGCCCTGCCAATCGACGAAGTCGATCGGGGAAAGATAGGGCGGCTGGGACTCCCCTTCTTTTTTGGCCCTCCGGGCTACGGGGGCCGGGCAAAAGCGGCGTCTTCCCCTCCGGGGAGTTCGGGGGCAGGGGCCTTCGGCCCCGGACTACTTCGTAAATATTCCTAAGAATATTTACAACAAAGTAAAATTACATACAAATAATTTCAATTTTCTCCAGTTTTCGGGACTGACGGGTCTCGAACCCGCAACTTCCGCCGTGACAGGGCGGTGCTCTAACCAATTGAACTACAATCCCAATAATTATAATTGTTATAACTTAATTATATCGAAAAAAATAAAAAGTGTCTAGAGGCTCCTTTCGGGGAGGCAGTAGAAAGCAACATTGGACCTTTTTGCCCTCCGGTTAGGCCGCTTGGGCCCGTAGGGCATTACGGCCGTCATTCGGGCAAACGGCCCCACTAAGGGTCCGGTCCCCGAAGGGGAGACGGAGTCCTTTTTCCCCTCCGCCGCAGGTGTCCCAGCTGCCCTATCGCCGGAAGGCGATTGGGAAAAGGGGAAGGAGGGGGCCCCCGAAGGGGGCCAGAAGCGGTGCCGTTAGTTATGTATAAATCTAAATAAACATAAGAAAAAACTTCAATTATTATGTTTATTTAGATTTGATTTATAGTGGGTTAGTTGAGATTTTCGCCGTCTTAAAGACGGGCCTCGCAAATTTAACTAACACCTCGCTAAAATAACGCTAGTTATTTTACTTTATTCTTTTGAATTTTTAAAATACGTGAACGGATTTTTTGAGCTAATCGAATACGCGTAATAAATTTCGTTAAAATATATTTAATAGAATTACGCGAATCATCGTTTGCTGGAATAATATGATCCGATAAAGAAGGGTTACAGTTAGTGTCGACGATAGTGAACATCTTAATGCCTAATTTTTGGCATTCGCGTACTGCATTCATTTCTTCTTTTTGACCAATAATAATTGCAACGTTACGCGAAATTTGCGTTTTAGTTAATTTCGTCATGTTAGCAATACCACCGAAATATTTTTCTAAGCGTTGCCATTTTTTCTTACGAACCGCGGCAAGGGCTTTCGTGCTTGTACTTAATTTTTGATCGTAAATATTTTCAATAGGGTATTTTAATTTAGGATCTACGATTTTCGTTAATAAAATTTGAACAATTTCTGAAATTTTCGTTTGTGGTGTTGGTAAATAACGAAGACGTGGGAAGAATTTTAATAATTTCTTCTGTGCGTCTAACGCTTTTAATTTACGTTTAACAATTTGAATAACAGCGCGTTCATTACGTAATTTCGCTTTTAATTGCTGTAATTCTGTTGAGTACTGGTTTTTTAACGTTAAATACGTTTGAAGTGTATTTTTGATGTTAGTTAATTCCGCTGAACAAGCTTTGCATTGCGCTTCAAGCGACTTAATCGACGTAATTAGTGTTTGAAGTACAGTTTTAATGTACGCACTGAAACGACTGAATTTTGAAAGTAGTGTGCTGCAAACAAGGATTGAATTCGTTGGGGCAGTAGCAGATTTAGCCGCGATTTTTGCATTTGAGTTATTCGCTAGTGCGAAAACAATGCGGTTTAGAATTTCTTTAGGTGGGTTTGGAATAACACCTGGTAATGTGCTATTTTTACCTAATTTATTAACTGAATATAAACGGTTGCTACCCGCCGCTTGTGCGCGTAGAGTTTGAATTTCCGACGTTAAAATTAATAAGTATTTGTACTCACGTAATTTTTTATTGTACGCAGCTAATTGACCTAATAAAGCTTTAGATTTAGCAGAAATTTGTAAACCTTTTTCTTTTAGTACAAGAGTTTTGTACGTTAATTCTTGACGTTTTTGAATTAAGGCACGACGTTTTTGGATATAATCCATGCCAACGCGGATTAAGTCATTGCGTAAGGCTGTTAGTTTTTGAGCACGGTCCTGGCTCAGGATGGCGTTTTTATTAGTGCTGTTTTTGAATACTTCTAATAAAGTGCGGCCTTTTGTTAAAATTAATTTACTTTTCTTTTTTAACAGTAAAGCTTTTTTAATTAAACGCGACTTAATTGTTTGTCTTCTTTCTAAAATGTCACGTACCACTTTTTGTTTTTCTTTTAAAATAGGACGAATTTTCGAAATTGACTTGCAAATTGTTTTCCAGTTCGTTAACATACCACCCAGCCAACGTGTATTTACATAGAATGAGTTTTTAGTGAAATATGAAGCTCGCGCCACCAGGCCTGTTGCTGGTTTTTTCGTGCCGATAAATAAGAATGTGCGGCCTTTTAATGCGTATTTCGTTAACATATTTAAAGCCTTATTTAAACAACGGCGTGTTTTTAATAAGTTAATAATGTGACGACCTTTTTTTAGTAGTGGTCTATTTTTATTTTGGCCTTGTTTTTTTAACCAAATTGTATTTTTCATGCGTGCATGGCATTTTACCGCTTTTTCACCAAAATGCATACTATGCGCTAACATATCACGAATGCTGTTAATTACTAAACTTGTTTTTTTCGCTTTTGTCCCAGATACTGGGTTTACCTGTACAACTTTACCTACTAAGTAGTTGCCAGAAGTTGCTGTTACTTTAATACGCACTTTATCCCCAAGTTTTGCAAATTTACCTAATTTTACAAATAAAACCGAACCTTGCACTTTTAATACCACGAAACGCGTAGCCGTACCTGCCGCTGATTGGCCCAGGCCGCCTTTAGCAATTGTGTGTTGTTTTGCTTTTAACGGTAATGTTGTTGTAAATTTGCTACCGAAAGATAATTTTGCTGTGGCACGTGATTTGTCCCAGATACTTCCAGGGGAATTTAACTGTGTTGTACTAGTTTCTACACGACTCGTTAGTTTGGCGTCGCCTAACTTACTGAATTGTACTTTAGCAAAGCCGTAGTTTTCTTTCACGCGTGTTACTAAAACTTTCACATTTTCACGTGTTACGTCATTTCCAGACGCTTGACCTACGGGTAGTAGTACAATTAATTTAAAATTAGGTGATAATTCCACAATACCAGCACCTTTTGAACTTAATTTCTTGATTGATACTGTTAAAATATCGCCAGGAGCACATGGCGCTACTGGAGTTTTTTCAGTTGCTCCAGCCGGTGTTAATTCCTGGATTAACTGGGCAACTGCGTAATCTTTACTTTTATTTTGGAAATTTGTTTTTACGATTTTAGCTTGAATTTTTGCACCGTATTTTGCGTTCGGTACAAAAACCGCATATGGGTATGTACTTTCATCAATACCAATATTGTTTGCTGCTAAGGCTGTAATTTTTAATTCACATACATCACCTACGCTTAAAACTTTTTTTACACGAGCGTCACTTTTTTTAAGGTTACGCTCTTGAGTACCACTTTTTTGTTTCATTTTGTTTAGTTATTTTTTTTTCGATTTTTTTCTAACAACTTCGAGTCTCGCGAAGCGAGACTGTCCATTGGCCCAGTAGCGACAACCGTGAGGCTGAGCGCCCTTTTCCCGGCGCGCTCCGCGCGTCCGTGGTTAGGACGCCGAAGGCGTCCGTCAAGGGGCCACGGGCAAACGGCCCTTTGCCGAAGGCCCTACGGGGTCCTTTTCCCGGTGCCCAAATGCCGGTGCCCCTTCGGGGCACCCGGCGTTTCCCCGGGTGCGCTCCGCGCACCGGGAAAAGGGCACCGGCATTTGGGCCCGAAGGGCCCAGAGCTTTCGTTTACCTATAGTAAAGTTATGCCCCGTTTCGGGGCTCCTTAAATAATTCTCTTCGATTTTTTTCTGTAGCTGATAAAGCAAAACGGGTCGAGCCCCTTTTTCCCCTTTTCCCGGTGCCCCGAAGGGGCACCGGTTAGTAAGTCTGGCGCAGCCAGACTTCCATTTGGGGTCTTCGGGGGCCTTTCCCGATGCGCTTCGCGCATCCGGGGAACGCCGGACGCGCGAAGCGCGTCGGCATTGTCCCAGGAGGTTTTACGAGCAATTTAGTTGTTAATCCGACTCCGAACGTCTGAGGGGTTAGGACGCTTCGCCTGGGACAAACTCCGTAGGGGAGTCCCAGCCCCCGAAGGGGGAACGCGCCGCAGGGGCCCTCCGGGCAACTGTGGCTTCCTGGGACCGCTTCGCTAAGGGTTAGGACGCCGAAGGCGTCCGTCAAGGGGCCCGTGTCCCAGACCGCCTATTTTGCTGACGGCCCAACTAATTTATCTAAAAAAGCCTTTTTCTTTTCTTACAAAAGGTAAAAGACCCATAATTCTTGCACTTTTAATTGTTTTTGCAATGTAACGTTGTTGTTTAGCCGATAAACGTGTTTGTCTTCTTGGTAAAATTTTACCACCTAAACCTGTATAACGTTGTAATAAACCACAGTGTTTATAATCGATAATACGTCTGTTATAAACCGTTTTTTCTGGTTTTTCTTTTAATAGAATTACTAACGATTTAGGTGGAATAATAGGTTTAATTTGACGTTTTTGTTGTTGTAGTTTCGCTTCACGTTGTTTACGGATACGACCTAATAACTGTGATAACGATAAAACATGACGACGTCCTGGTGTTTTACTTGCACCCGCTTTATCTTTAAATGAATCTTTCTTTTTTGAAAAATTGCCTTTTTGCCCCGAAGAGGCGTTACTAGGTTTGTTAGCTAATTTAGTACCTGTCATAGTTTCTTTTACTCAAATTTTTTTTGTAAACGCTTTTTTCATTTTATTTCGGCCTCTTTTCTGCCGTACTCAAATGTACGAATTACAAAAACACTTCGCTAGTCCATATGAGAACGTTAGTCTTTTGTCGAGTACTTGTACGTTTGTTTTGTTCTTAAAGAACACGTTTATAAAAACCGCTGACTGTGTCGTAAGTAAAATAAGTAAAAATTACTTCCCGAGTATTGTAGCTGGAGGCCTTCGGCCTTATAGCCGCAGCCCCTAAGAGATTACGTTTTTATTTTTTTCTGGAGTATGTCAAGAGTATAGCGTTAAAAGGAATTTAGGCAAAGTCTTTTAAAGTTTTGCGTTGGCCCGTCGGGTTGGGGCCCCCTAAGGGCCCCCTTAGGGGGGAAAGGGCCCTACTGGCCAAAAGAAGGACACGCTTCTAGGGCCCCCGGCCCGTCTGGAAAGTGAGGACTTAATAAACTAAATTCGGAATTGTTGAAAAAATCAAATACTAACTACGTGAGTGTAAGTCCTTTTTTTTTTACTTATTGGCCTATTTCCCCTCGTTTTGGAAGGAGGGCGCCAGGAGTAAGTAATAAAGAAGTAAAGTACCCGAAAGTAATTTACTTCTTTATTTTTTGAAAATTACGGAAAGAATTAACCTACAGCAATGATACGTGCTAAGAAGAACGACCATGTAGTAGCAATACCACCTAATAAGTAGTGAGCTACACCAACAGCACGACCTTGAGTAATACTTAAGGCACGCGGTTGGATAGAAGGAGCTACTTTAAGTTTGTTGTGAGCCCAAACGATAGATTCAATAAGTTCTTGCCAGTAACCACGACCAGAGAATAGGAACATTAATGAGAATGCCCATACGAAGTGAGCACCTAAGAACATTAAGCCGTACGCTGATAATGATGAACCGTAAGATTGAATAACTTGAGACGATTGTGCCCATAAGAAGTCACGTAACCAGCCGTTGATCGTGTTCGCGCTTTGACCGAAGTTACCACCAGTAATGTGCGAAACGCCAGCGTCTGTAACAGTACCCCAAACGTCTGATTGCATTTTCCAGCTGAAGTGGAAAATAACAATAGATAATGAGTTGTACATCCAGAATAAGCCTAAGAATACGTGGTCCCAGGCAGAAACTTGACAAGTACCGCCACGGCCAGGGCCGTCACAAGGGAAGCGGAAACCTAAGTTTGCTTTATCTGGAATTAAACGAGAGCTACGAGCGTATAAAACACCTTTTAATAGAATTAATACAGTTACGTGGATTGTAAATGCATGGATATGGTGAACAAGGAAATCAGCTGTACCTAAAGAAATAGGCATCATAGCAACTTTACCACCAACAGCAACAACGTCACCACCCCAAGTTAAGCTAGTAGCCGCTAACGCGTTAGGAGCCGTTAATTGTGGAGCTGTGAAGTGAGTGTTTTGGATCCATTGTGCAAATACAGGTTGAAGTTGGATAGCTGTATCAGAGAACATATCTTGTGGACGACCTAAAGCGCTCATAGTATCGTTGTGGATGTATAAACCGAAGCTGTGGAAGCCTAAGAAAATACAAACCCAGTTTAAGTGAGAAATCATAGCGTCACGGTGACGGATAACACGGTCTAATAAGTTGTTGTAGTTGTTAGTAGGATCGTAATCACGAACCATGAAAATAGCCGCGTGTGCACCAGCACCTACTACACAGAAACCACCAATCCACATATGGTGAGTGAATAGAGATAACTGAGTACCGTAGTCAGTCGCTAAGTATGGGTATGGAGGCATAGCATACATGTGATGCAGTCCCTATCTTTTGATGTAAGTTTCCAAAAGCCTTTCCCGATGCCCTTCGGGCATCGGTTAGTGAAATTTCCGAAGGAAATTTCACATTGAAATACGGTATACACGCGGAGCTTAAGAGAACTTCAGTTATTAAATATAACGATAGGGGTTGGACTATATCTTCAATTTGAAAATTTAATGCGAAAGAAGCTTACTGGGACAACCCCTCCCCCCGAAGGGGGGGGAAAGAAGGTTTCTAAAGTTAAATGAAATTTAACTAAATTTTTATTCTTCTTCACCATACTCCTGTGCTTCTAATACTTTTAAAACACAACGCTGTCGCGCGAAGATTTGATTCGAAGCTTTTACTCGCTCCGCACGCGCCTTTAGTTCAACAGGGTTCATTTGAAGGTGTAAAGACGCGATAAAATTATTTACTAAACGTTTCCAAATGGCATACGTATGCTTTTTACGCCCTTGAAGCTTATATTCCTCAAGGTAACGAATAAGAATATTTAAACTTTTTTTAGAAACAACTTCAATAATATAATGTTTTTTCGTTTTGTTGCGGATACCAACGCTTCGAACTGATAAAAGTTCTTTAATTCGGGTTAAAACAGGAAATTCGCTTTTTTGGTTAATTGTAGCTTTAACAATTAAACGTGAACCCGCTCTAGGCGATTGCCCTTCGGGCAATAGCCGTAACTGTGCATTTTTAGCGTAATTCGCGTACGCGCAGCCCTCAGCGTCAAAGAACCCCGACAGCCATCCGCACTCTAAAGTGAGTTCTGAAGGGCGACGACGAGGTTTAACCTGAATATTTTTATTAAACGTTTGGTTGTACGCGTCTACAAAACGCGCGAATCGGGCTTCTTTTTTCTCAAGGAAAATATTTCCGTTAAATAATTGAATTACGCGGAAAATATCGTGCTCCGAAGCAACCATGAGACGGGCGTATTGGCTCCCTGACTGTGTAAACAAAGAAACACGGCCAATTCCGAGGAATGATCGGATCTCATTTAATACAGCCTTGTCGGCTTGATTAATAACAAGGTACGGTCGGCCGTCGTTCGTTGTAAAACAGCCATCGCCTTCAACGAATCCGATGAACCATTCTAAAAATTTGTAATCTTCTTCTGTGTTGTATTTTTTATCTGGCAGCGATGCCGCGATAAAATCGCTTAAATCTAGTATCCCCAAATGCCGGTGCGCTCCGCGCACCCGGCGTTTCCCCGGGTGCCCCGAAGGGGCACCGGGAAAAGGGGTCCCATCAAGTTCACTAGATGTTTTCAAAATTGCTTCACGTGTAGTCTCTGAGGAGCCCGAGCTGTGTAAAGTTTGTAAAAACCCTTTACGCAAAAGGGCAGACAGCGGCTGTTCGAACACTGTTGACGCGAACATCCCGCATAACGCTGCCCAGTAAGAACGCCTTTTCCCAGCGGCTTCGCCGCCTTCCCCGCTCGCTTCTGGGACAAGAGCCAGGGGATACCCAGAATGCGCGAAGCGCATTTGGGATGGGGAAACCCCGGGTGCCCTTCGGGCACCCGGGATTTGGCAACGGTGAAATAATTTAAGCCCCTTCGCTTTAATTAAATAAACCGTTCGTTCAAACACCGGTTTCCTGCTGATTGGTCCTAACTGAAGGATTGTTCCATAAACACGTAAAACACTTAGTAAAATTTCACAATGCCGACGCGCTTCGCGCGTCCGGCGTTTCCCCGGATGGGCCCGAAGGGCCGACAAGAAGCGCATCGGGAAAGTAAAAAGTCGGAAATAATTTTTACTACAAAAATTTAAAAAGCCGATATTTAGGACCCCAGCTTTTCCTTCGCTAACCGTTAATAACGCGACATATGCGAAGAGCAGACTGTTCCAGCAAATAGTGAAGTTTAACGTAACCCATAATGTACAAGCTACGATAATAGATAATGAACCAAATAAAGCTAAGTTAATAGCTAATTGTGCGTGCCAGCTAGTTGTTAAAATTTCGTATAAACCAACGTGACCTTCACCTGTAAATGGTCCTTTGTGTGCTTCTAAAATTTCTTTAATGCTGTGGCCGATACCCCAGTTTGTGCGGTATTGGTGACCAGCTACTAAGAATAATACAGCGATAGCTAAGTGGTGGTGAGCAGTGTCACTTAACCATAAACCACCTGTTACAGGGTTTAAACCACCTTTGAATGTTAAGAAATCGCTATATTCACTCCAGTTTAAAGTGAAGAAAGGTGCTAAACCTTTCGCGAAACTTGGGTATAAATCCGCAAGAATTGATTTGTTTAATAAGAATTCGTGTGGTAACGGGATTTCTTTAGGATCTACACCAGCATCTAATAATTTGTTTACTGGTAATGAAACGTGGATTTGGTGACCAGCCCAAGCTAAGCTACCTAAACCTAATAAACCGCCTAAGTGGTGGTTTAACATAGATTCAACGTTTTGGAACCATTCTAGTTTTGGAGCAGCTTTGTGGTAGTGGAACCAACCAGCAAAGAAACAAGCAGCAGCTAATACTAAACCACCAATAGCAGTTGTGTATAACTGTAATTCGCTTGTAATACCACTTGCACGCCATAATTGGAAGAAACCAGAAGTAATTTGAATACCTTGGAAACCACCACCTACGTCGCCGTTTAAAATTTCTTGACCAACGATTGGCCAAACAACTTGTGCACTTGGTTTAATGTGAGTTGGATCACTTAACCATGCTTCATAGTTAGAGAAGCGTGCACCGTGGAAGTACATAGTTAGGAATATTGGAGTTCGTAAGTCTTTACTCCGTTGCCGCCCAATCGACGAAGTCGATCGGGGGTTAGGACGCCGAAGGCGTCCGTCAAGGGCCGGGCATTCCTACAGATCCGTGCATGCTACTCACATAGCACACGGCTCCTATTCGTTTTTGGCCCCGAAGGGGGCCCACACCCGAATTGCCTTACGAGGTGCCCTAAAGTTCGTAAATTTGCCCTGCAAAGGGTGGAAACTAGAGGTATCGGCAAACATACAATATTTTGAGCTGTGTTCGTTTAAATAGTAAATAGTAAATAGTAAATACTATTATACTATAATTTCTAAAACAAATAAAATTGTGAATCAAAAATCATTTTTAAGCGTAAGGTTTGCTTCGACGTCCTGAGGCCCCCCGAAGGGGAGAAGGGCGAAGGGCAAGCGGCCTAGTCCTAAGGAAATAGGTGGGAAAGGCGTGAAGTTTCGGTAAAAGTTGTCCGCTAGTTTGTATGTTAGACGGCGAGGACAGCCGCTGTAAGTTTTTTGTAGTTACACTAACAGCGACTGTCCTTAATTTTAAATATAGACCTCCGGGGCCCCCCTACGGGGGCCGCTATCGACTTCGTCTGCCCTTCGGGCAGCCATTGAAGCGGCCGTCGAAAGTTAATTAAATTTTTTTAAGAGCTTTTACTACTTGGTAGCGTGCTTTAGCACGTTTGTAAGCGAAGTTAGCTTCAACTTTTTCTTTAACACCTTCTGCTTTTTCTAAATTCGTTTTAGCTGTTTCAAAAGCATTTTTTGCTTCTTCTGGATCAATATTTTCAGATGATTGTGCTTCGTTTGCTAAAATCGTTACTACGTTTTGTTTTACTAAAGCAAAACCACCCATAATTGCGTATGATCGCCATTGGCGATCATCGTTAGAACGAATTAACATTGCGCCAACGTCTAAACCAGTAATAATAGGCGCGTGGTTTTTTAACACACCCATTTCACCTGTTTCAGTTGGTAAAATAATTTCTTCAGCTTGACCATTCCAAAACGGACGTTCTGGTGTTAAAATTGAAATTTGTAAACTCATAATTTTGTACTAGTTTGTATAATTCGCGGAGCGAATTATCCACAGCAATGTAGTATGTATGTTTTCACCCCAGGCTGTCTGTACTTCGACAACTGCTATGAAAAAATCACACAACTTAGGGCCGTAAAAAGCTGGGAGGAGTACAGTCGCCAAGCGAAGCGGTCCGGCCCCTTCGGGGCCTAACCCAGGAGGGCTGAGACAGCTGCGGCAGCCCTTGTCCCAACTTTTTACTAAGCGAAACGCGGCTTTAGACTTATTACGACTGAAGCGCGTCTTGTTATATAAATAGAGATAAAAGGAAAGAAGGTCAGAACGAAACGTAACAAAAAGTTAGTAGAATTCGCTTCGGGGAATTCTACAAGACGCAATCACCTAACCTGATTACATTTTGTGAAGGCAGTCGCCGTTAGTAAAACCCCTTCTGGAAAAACATAGGCGGCACCCCGAAGGGGAGCTTACAAGCTACAGCCCATCACTAAAGAAGTTAATTTGACAAGAAGGAATGGATTATAATGTAATTTGGTTAACTGCGTTAATAACTGTTTGCGGTTTTCTTGCATACATAGCGTTATTAATTGCAATTTTATGTAATTCATCTTTTTTTCGGATAGCGTACCCAGTTTTTTTGTAGGCTTCAAGAATTTCATTTTTTAAGCGATTTAACATAGGTTGACCTGAACGTTTGTGACAACCTTCTAAAATCCAACGTAATGCTGTTGCTTTAGAGCGATCGCCTGCACGTAACACACGAGGTACTAGTTGAATCGCACCAGCACGACGTCTAGGTTTTACTTCAACGCGAGGCGTTACGTTATCTAATGCTTTTTCAAAAACTTCAACAGGGTTTTTACCTGTATTTTCGCCAATATCTTTTAATGCGTTGTATACAATACGGTAAGCAACTGATTTTTTACCGCTTTTTAGTACACGGTTAATTAACATATGTACTGAAACACTACTGTAAATTGGATCTGGTAATAAAATACGTTTTTTATTTAAGGGACGACGTGGCATAAGGAATAGGGGGGCTCGTACAGAGCTAATTTCAAACCAAATAAGCAAATCTATTATTAAAGTCGAAAAGTTAGTAAATTGGATTACCAACTAGACTTTTGAACACCTGGTAATAAACCTTGGTGTGCCATTTCACGTAAAACGTGACGTGATAAACCGAAGTCTCTAAAATAACCTTTTGGTCGTCCAGTAACCAGACAACGGTTATGTAAACGAACAAATGAACTATTTCTTGGTAATTGTTGTAATTTTCTATGTAACGCTAATTTTTCTTTTAAAAACGTTGTTTCTTTAAGACGTTTTTTTAATTCTTCACGTTTTTTTGCATATTTCATTACAAGACGTTGGCGTTTTAATTCGCGCTGAATCATGCTTTTTTTAGCCATTTTTATTATTTTTTTAGCGGGTAGCCTCTTTTCCCTTACATTTACTTTGAGAAATAGACCTATCTTCTAGTGAAGAATAAGAGGCTCAAATGTAAGTTTTACGAAGTAAAACTTACTAACCGGTGCCCCGAAGGGGCACCCGGCGTTTCCCCGGATGCGCGGAGCGCACCGGGAAAAGGGTAGTAAGTTGACAAGGACGCCCTATTTTTAATATTCATTTGTGATCTGCCGGTTACTTTGCCTGTATCACGGCCGCCTAACGGCTTAAACAACAAAGGATTAGGCCCAAAGGGCCGTAAGAAGAGGAATAATATCCTAAAATTATATATAACTTGTAAAATTTACTCACGCTTGTAAATATTCCGAAGGAATATTTACGATCGACGGGGTAGCTCGTTACTAGCCTTTGAGGCCGACTGTTGTCCCAGCGCTGTGAAGACTTGGATAATTCGCTTTGCGAATTATACTAAGTGATTTAATAATTATAGTTTAGAGTTTTTTTTCTTTTTTTAAAAGAGCTTTGTAAGTCCCTTTCTGCCCTTTCCCCCTACGGGGCGGAGGGGGCGGAGGGGCCAGAAGTAAAACTTACAAACTTGTTTCGCCGAATTTAAAATTACTAACTGGGGCCGCCTAGCAAGATAGTTGAAAGAAATAAAATTTAATAAAGTAAATAGGACGCCTGGGCCCGGAGGGCGGACGCCGCAGTTGCCCTTCGGGGATCCTGCGGCGCGAAGCGTCCGAGCCCCCTTTCTCCCCTCCGGGGCCCCCCTAAGGGGGGCAGAAGGGGGCTGGCGGGGCAAAAGGCTGAGACAGCTGCGGCTTGCTAGGGGCCTTCGGCCCCCTTGACGGACGCGAAGCGTCCTAACCACTCCGTCGATGGCGCCGCCCTATCTTTCCCCGATCGACTTCGTCGATTGGGCAGAAGGGCCTTAAGAAGCGTCCTTTTTACTTTATTAGCGTGAGGAATAAAATTACTTAGGTAAACTTAGTAATTTTGTTTAGAAGTACGAAAAACTTATTCAGCTTGAGTTGCTGCAGTTTTAACGTATAGAATTAATAAGAAAGAAGTAGGGATAATAATAAATAAAGCTGTTGCAATTAATCCAAGAATATTTACTTCCATATTATAGATATTTTAAAATTTAAAGAAAATTGATTTTTATTCAATCTGTTAAATTGAACTGAGTAAAATTACGAGTTTAAGTCTCGCTGCCCTTTTCCCGGTGCCCCCCTTCGGGGAAACGCCGGGTGCCCCCCAAAGGGGGGCACCGGCATTTGGACCCAAGTGAAGATTTCTCCCTTTTTTACCCTTCTGGGTTAGGGAAGACAGTCCAAGACTCGTCAGACAATCTGGGCAAACGGCCTGGGGCACCCCCTCTCGACGAAGTCGATTGGGAAGAAGGCCTAACCCGTTACTACTCGGTTTTACAACATTATTGAAGTGATTGAATAGATGAGAATTCTACGAGATTGCGTTTTGGCCGGCTGCCTTACGGCCGAGGCACGTAAGGGAAGTCTCGCGAAGCGAGACTATTTTCCCCGAAGGGGGCCTCGCTTCGCTTCGACGAAGTCGATCGCATTCTTTCTCTCATGTAAAGCAGAACCTATTCAGGAAGTTTTTGAAAACCAGTCCTATAAACCCTAACGAGGGTGGTTGCGCCACAGGCTGAGACAGCTGCGTTGTCCCAAGCCCATGACTTAGAATGCCACGCCTAATTGCCCTCCCCCTTCGGGGGAAAAAAGGGGTTAAGCGAAATCGTCGCCATTGACGGCCGCTATTGGCGACCTAACGATCGACGAAGTCGATACCTAAGTCACAACTTGTGTGGGCCCTACGGGCGCAATTCGTAGTGAAGTAGCCGGCCACAAAAAAATAGGAAATTAAACTACAAAAGAGTTGAAAATACCTACAGCAAAAACTAATAAAAACCATAAACTTAAACCAGAGAAAACTACTCCTTTGTTTTCAGTCCAACCGTTAGGAGAAGCAAAAACTACAGGTACGCCAACTACTAATGCAAAAGAAACTAAAATTAAAGCAAGTAAGGCTACTTGAAGAATTGATGTCATATTAATATGCAGAGTTATTTGTTACACCTTTCTTATCACATACTTACGGCCTGGGACCGCTTCGCTTGGCCCCCGAAGGAAGGGCCCCAAGAAACCGTTTATATTCAATGAATAAAACCGAGGAGACCCAGACTGTGCCTATCGATGGAGTAGATTGGAACTTCGATCCAGCGTAAATTAATAAAGCAACGGGTATGTAAAAATTACGTTGTAATTTTTACATACAAACCGAAAAGTCAAATTTACTCAAAGTGTAACAAAAGAAAACTATTACGAGAAAACACTAAAAATCCATTTACGCCGAAGGCGCCTTCGGCGAAACTGATTTTATAATGTAGTGTCCTTCGCCGCAGTTGTCCCAGCCACCCTATCGACGAAGTCGATTGGGAGAAGGGCAACTAGCTAACAACGATTCTCGACTCATCTATGCAATTTTTTTGTACTTAACAGTCTCGTATAAAGCGAAGCGGTTTTAAAGCCAAGACAGTCAACTTTTAAAACTTACTTATACGTAAAGTGCGCTAATAGTACATGTTAGTATATTGAATTTAACATTCTCGTCTTTTCCCCCCCTTCGGCGGCCGTCATTCGGGGACCTTAGGGGGGCAAAGCGAAGCGGCCCTTCGTGGAAGACTCCCCTACGGGGCCCTGGCCAGAAATAGTAAAATGTCAAATGCATATCCAAGCAAATATGGAACCATAAAGGTTAATCATATAAACCAGTCCTATAAAATTTGTTGTAAAGTGCACTAAGAATCTATGTTTAAGGCGACGGGTTTTGAGACTTAGTGCGTTTTAAATTCGTAAATATTGAGAGACCACCTCAGGCTGAAAACACGGCCGTCGGCCCTACGAGCCCCGTAAAGGCCGTTTGTCCAGGGCACAGTCCCAGCTGATCGTTTAGGGTAACGAACTCTCCTAACTTACGAAGTTCCTTATTAAAAATTACACCGAAAGATTTTAATAATTTTTATTATATAAAAAGATTTTTTATCTGTGTTTTTTCAAATGAATAATAAATTAAGCTGATAGCCAACCGTAGCTATGTAAACCTTCACCAATTAAATTCACACCTAAGTAACAAATCCAAACGACAACAAAACCAAACGACGCAATAATCGCGGGTTTTTTGCCTTCCCAACCTTTATTTAAACGAGTATGTAGGTAAATAGCAAAAATTAACCACGTTAATAAAGCCCATGTTTCTTTCGGATCCCAACTCCAATACGAACCCCAAGCTTCATTAGCCCATACGGCACCTGATAAAATTCCAATTGTTAAAAAAGGAAATCCAATCCCTAGGATACGATAACTTAACCCATCTAAAATAAAAGCTAATTCCCTTTTCGCCAAATCCCGGTGCCCCCCTTCGGGGGGGCACCCGGGGTTTCCCCAGGCGGCTTCGCCGCTGGGAAAAGGCGCCTTCGGCGAAAATTCTTTCCCGGGAGTATCGACGAAGTCGATTGCCGATCCGTTGCCTGGGATAAGAGTGGGAGTGAGGTTTTTGTCCATAGTAAAATTTTCATTAAACGCAATGCCTTCGGTAAGTGGAATTTCCTTCGGCCCCCGAAGGGGGCATTCCACATTTTGGAAAGTAATAATTAAAAACGCCAGAGCCAGTAATGAACCTAAAATTAAAGCTGCGTAACTTAAAATCATAACAGTTACGTGCATCATTAACCAATTGGATTGTAAAGCTGGCACTAAAGGTGCTGCTTCTTGCATTTCTTTTGGAAGTGTAAAAGTAGCAAACGCATTTGTAAACAATGCACTAGGAGTTGTAATTGCACCTAAAAATTTATCTGATAAAACAAATTGGGGCAGAATCGACGAAGTCGAGCCTGAAACCCGATTTCCGGCGTTAGTAGATTCCCCATCAAAGGCTCGGCGTGCCGCCGTTGGGCCTGGGCCGTAAGCAGCAGTTTCTTTAAAAAAGAAAAGATGAAGAGTTGTGAAAGCCCAAGATAAAAACATTAATGATTCATATAAATTACTTAGTGGAAAATGCCCTGATTCTTTCCAACGTACAAGTAATAATAAACCTAATACGATATTAGAAAGAATAATACCATAACGGCCTAATTTTAAAAATGAAGACTCCCCAGCCTGGGCCTGAAGGGGGCCCGTAGGGCCAAAAAGCGCTGTTTTCTCTCCTTCGGTCCCCTGAGCCAATGAAGGGACAGAATCTGGGCCCGAAGGGCAAGCTGTTTCCTTCGGAGCCCGAAGGGCAGGGCGCCCCAGCGGTTTAAAATCATCAAATAAAATGCCAACCCAATAAAAAATCATTGAGGCAAATAATGAGAGAAACGACAAATTGCCTAAATAATTTTGTGCATTCATAATTCGATTTTTTAGGATTTAACAGTTAAGTTGATACTTCAGTTAGAAGTATTAAATTTCCCCAAGTTTGTTGTATTTAAAAAGAAACGTACGTTTTTGAAAAGCCCCAGATTTCCCGCTGGCCCCAGTGTTTCGCGTCTAGTTTTAGTGTAACATTTCTTTTAATTTTGCCCCTGCCGCACCCTTCGGGGTGCGGCTGAGACTCCCCTACGGGGTATTGCCCTTCGGGCGGCAATCGACTTCGTCGATAGGCGACCCCCGAAGACCCCAAATGGAAGTTTTACTTCGTAAAACTTACTAACCGGTGCCCCGAAGGGGCACCGGGAAAAGGGAGAAAACAGGTCAAAAAAGTCAAAATAAGGATAGTCAAGAAATATACATTTATTATTTGAGTAATAAATGTATATTTCTAAATTATATTAAAATTTAACCGAATCTACCTGAAGTAGATGCAATTAAGAATGCTGCGTAAGTAAAGATGTAACCAACTGAGAAGTGAGCTAAACCAACTAAACGAGCTTGTACGATAGATAACGCAACTGGTTTATCTTTCCAGTAAACTAAGTTAGCTAAAGGAGTTTTTTCGTGAGCCCATACTAAAGTTTCAATTAATTCTTGCCAGTAACCACGCCAAGAGATTAAGAACATGAAACCTGTAGCGTAGATTAAATGGCCGAATAAGAATGTCCAGGCCCATACAGATAAACTGTTCATACCAAACGGGTTGTAACCGTTAATTAATTGTGAAGAGTTTAACCATAAGTAGTCACGTAACCAACCCATTAAGTAAGTTGACGATTCATCGAATTGTGAAACGTTACCTTGCCATAGTGTTAGGTGTTTCCAGTGCCAGTAGAATGTTACCCAACCAATTGTGTTAAGCATCCAGAATACCGCTAAGTAGAACGCGTCGTATGCAGAAATATCACAAGTACCGCCGCGACCAGGACCGTCACAAGGGAAGCTGTAACCGAAATCTTTTTTATCCGGCATTAGTTTAGAACCACGAGCATCTAATGCACCTTTTACAAGGATTAGAGTTGTAGTGTGTAAACCTAATGCAATAGCGTGGTGTACTAAGAAGTCACCAGGGCCAATTGTTAAGAATAAAGAGTTTTGGTTGTTGTTGATAGCATCTAACCAACCAGGAAGCCATAAGCTTTGACCAGCTGAAGAAGCAACACTTGATGAAGAAGATAATAATAAGTCGAAACCGTATAATGACTTACCGTGAGCTGCTTGAATCCATTGAGCGAATACTGGCTCAATTAAGATTTGTTTTTCCGGTGTACCAAACGCTTGTACTACGTCGTTGTGAACGTATAAACCTAAAGTGTGGAAACCTAAGAATAAAGAAACCCAGCTTAAGTGAGAAATAATAGCTTCTTTGTGATCTAAAATACGCGCTAATACGTTACCTTTGTTTTGTTCAGGATCGTAATCACGAATAAAGAAAATCGCACCGTGAGCAAACGCACCACACATAATGAAACCAGCAATGTACTGGTGGTGTGTGTATAACGCTGCTTGAGTTGTGAAGTCAATAGCTAAGTAAGCGTATGGTGGTAATGAGTAGATGTGTTGAGCAATCATAGAAGTGATTGTACCTACAGAAGCTAACGCTAAACCTAATTGGAAGTGTAACGAGTTGTTTACTGTGTCAAATAAACCTTTGTGACCAGCACCTAAACGACCACTTGGAGCAGTGTGTGCGTCTAAAATCGCTTGTAAACGGTGACCAATACCGAAGTTAGTACGGTACATGTGACCTGCAACGATAAAGATAACAGCAATAGCTAAGTGGTGGTGAGCCATATCAGTTAACCATAAACTTTGCGTTTGTGGGTGGAAACCACCTAAGAACGTTAAAATAGCAGTACCTGAACCTTCTGCAGTACTAAACGCGTGTGACGCTGTATCAGGGTTTTGCGCGTAAGCTGCCCAGTTACCTGACCAGAATGGAGCTAAACCTTGAGGGTGCGGTAATACAGATAAGAAGTTATCCCAACCTACGTGTTGACCACGAGATTCTGGAATTGCTACGTGAACTAAGTGACCAGTCCATGCTAAAGAGCTTACACCGAATAAACCAGATAAGTGGTGGTTTAAACGAGATTCAGCGTCTTTGAACCATGATAAAGACGGTTGGAAGTTCGGTTGTAAGTGTAACCAACCAGCGAATAAGAATAACGCTGATACTAAAGCTAAGAATACTGAGCCTACGTATAATTCTTGGTTAGTGCGTAAACCGATTGTGTACCACCATTGGTAAACACCAGAAGTTGAAATGTTTACTGGACCAGAAGCACCACCGCGAGTGAATGCGTCTACAGCAGGTTGACCAAAGTGTGGGTCCCAAATAGCGTGAGCAATTGGACGAACGTGAATAGGGTCAGTAACCCATTGTTCGAAGTTACCTTGCCAAGCTACGTGGAATAAGTTACCAGATGTCCATAAGAAAATGATAGCTAATTGACCAAAGTGTGAAGCGAAAATCTTTTGGTAAAGGTTTTCTTCTGTCATACCGTCATGGCTTTCGAAGTCATGTGCTACAGCAAGACCGAACCAAATACGACGTGTACTTGGGTCTTGTTGTAGACCTTGGCTAAATTTTGGAAACAGCTTAGTTGCCATATTTATAATTTTTACCTTAAAAAAGGAATTTATGTTTCTCTGCAAAAAAACTTTGATTTCTTTTGTTCAAAAATTAATTATAAGTTTTACTGCGGCGTCCTTATCGCAACTGTACAATTTACAATGTAAATTTTACATTAACACGTTTCACGGCCGCCTGACGGCCCTACAGGACGTCATTATAGAGGATTCTCTGCAAAACTTATTCACTATGCATAAAAAATCAACAATACCCATTAGGGTTAAACCTAATAAGTCTTGGGCCCCTTCGCCGAAGGCGATTGGGGAAAGTGGCCGCCCCTACTGGGGCAACACAGGCTGTGACAGCTACGGGAGCTATCTTCCAGCGATTTTTTATTTAAAACATTTTTGGATTTCTTTTTCCAAAAACAAAAACGAATGCTACGCATCCGTAATTATTTGAATTTTTATTTACTGGCGAAAATATTAGTTAAGGTTTACTTTATCAATCTTACAATTTCTTTTTTTATTTTTCAAAAAATTAGTAAAACTCTAAAAGTACACGCTGGGCCCCTTTGCGGTGCTAGGTTAGGACTGGGCCCTTCTCCCCTCTGGGCTCCCCTACGGGGTTTGTCCCAGGCGAAGGGCAAAGGCCGTAAGAAGGAATTCAGTCTCTTAAAAAAATAAAACTTACATGTAAAGTTGAAGGCTAATTTACGAAATAAATTAGCCTTCGGCTAAGTCAGTTTTACGTAGTAAAACTTATAGTAAAATTTAAGGATAGCCCCCGAAGGGCTTTACACCTCGGCATTGGAGCTCCTGTCTTCGACGTTAAATTTTACTGACGATTTGCCCCTTCTGCCCTTCTCCCCGGAGGAGAGGAAGGGGCGGGGCCCTCCGGGCTCCCCTACGGGGTTTGTCCCAGGCGAAGGGCAGACAATTAATTATAAATTACCACCACGAAGAGATAATAAAACAACAACAAGAGGACCTGCTGCTACAACTAAAAGTAAAGATGTTAATTGAAGAACTAATTCAATGTTCATAAAAATGTTTTTTCCATTTAAATCTAAAATAAAAAATCTAAAAGTGTTATTAATTTATTCAATGCCTGGGCCCTAGAAGCGTGCCCAAGCGGGGACTGTGCTAAGCGACAACGTCGATGGCAGGGAGACAAAATAAGCCCCGGAAGTTTACTAATTACTTAACTCGTAAAACTTGATAAGTAAAACTATCTTCCTTTTTTCTTAGTTAAATTATAACTAATTATAGAATTAATTTTCTTATTTTAAAAGTGTGAAAACTACGGCGGCCCCTTAGGGGCCCCCGCCCTATCGACTTCGTCTGCCCTGCCCTTCGGGCCCCAATCACCTTCGGCCTTCTGCCCTTCTGCCCTTCTTACGGCCTGGGCCCTTTTGTCCCAGGACGCTTCTTGCTAGGCAATTGCCCGTAGGGCAATCGCCGTAAGTCCTAACCCCAGAAGCGGTGACGCTTCTTGTAAAATTTATTGTATAAATTTTACTAATGCCGACGCGCTTCGCGCGTCCGGCGTTCCCCGGATGCGCGAAGCGCATCGGGAAAGATAATTCGCTTTGCGAATTATACTAATGTGAAATTTCCGAAGGAAATTTCACTAACCGACGCGCTTCGCGCGTCCGGCGTTCCCCGGATGGGCCCTTCGGGCCGACAAGAAGCGCATCGGGAAAGATAATTCTGGGACACGGGCCCCTTGACGGACGCCTTCGGCGTCCTAACCCTTAGCGAATTTTACTAATGTGAAATTTCCGAAGGAAATTTCACTAACCGACGCGCTTCGCGCGTCCGGCGTTCCCCGGATGCGCGAAGCGCATCGGGAAAGAGAATTCCGAATTATACTAAGCCCAGTCCTAACCTAGCCCAGGCCGTAAGGGGAAGGAGGGCTAAAAAAAGGCGAAGCAGCCATAAACAACATTACTAACAACGCTCGTTTATTGGCTAAATGTATAATTCGCTCCGCGAATTATCTAGGGTGTAAATGTAAGGTGTAAATGTAAGGCGTAAATGTAGGGCGTAAATGTAGGGCGTAAATGTAGGGCGTAAATGTAGGGCGTAAAAATGACTTCGTAATTTTTACAAACAATCTAACCGTCTAATTGTCTAACAATCTAACCGTCTAATTGTCTAATTGTCTAATTGTCTAATTGTCTAATTGTCTAACCGTCTAACCGTTTTTTATCCCCTACAATCCCTCTGTACGGCCCTAGGATAGGCGCAATTGGCCGTAGGCCAATCGCTGGGACAAGCCCCTTCTGCCCTCCGGGCAAAAGACGAAGTATATTCTGTCCCAGCATTCGGCGTACTGCCCTCCGGGCAAAAGGATTCCTCGCCGTGATTGAGCAACTTTAAAACACCCCCGTAAATGCGCGCATTTACGGGGTCATAGACCCCTCTGCTATTTACGATGGCGCGGGTACGCCTTACGGTCTTGCTAGGTTAGGACGCTTCTTTTTTTGTTTTTCCCCCTTCGCCGCAGTTGCCCGGAGGGCAGGCCCGAAGGGCCCCGCCAGCCCCCTTCCTCCCCGGAGGGGAGAAATGCCGACGCGCTTCGCGCGTCCGGCGTTCCCCGGATGCGCGAAGCGCATCGGGAAAGGACCCCGTAGGGGAAAAGGGGGGAGGGCAATTCGGGGGGAGGGCCCAGTCCTTCCCCGCTCGCTTCTGGGACAAGAGCCAGGGGATACCCAGAATGCGCGAAGCGCATTTGGGATGGGACCGCTTCGCTTGCCGGTGCCCTTTGGGCACCCGGCGTTTCCCCGGGTGCCCAAAGGGCACCGGGAAAAGGGCCGTAAGTAGCGGCCGTAGAAGGGCAAAAAGTAAAAATGTGAAATTACAAAAAAAAACAATTTAATTTAACGAGTAAATTCCCGTTTTCCCGAAGAGGAAACGAAAATTTACACGTTAAAAAATAGAATTAAGCGTTAACAGAAGGAGCTTCTACAGACGCTAAGTCTAGAGGGAAGTTGTGAGCGTTACGTTCGTGCATAACTTCCATACCTAAGTTTGCACGGTTGATAATGTCCGCCCAAGTGTTTAATACACGACCTTGTGAGTCTACAACTGATTGGTTGAAGTTGAAGCCGTTTAAGTTGAATGCCATAGTTGATAAACCTAAAGCAGTGAACCAAATACAAACAACTGGCCAAGCAGCTAAGAAGAAGTGTAATGAACGAGAGTTGTTGAACGATGCATATTGGAAGATTAAACGACCAAAGTAACCGTGAGCAGCTACGATGTTGTAAGTTTCTTCTTCTTGACCGAACTTGTAACCTGCGTTAGCAGATTCGTTCTCAGTAGTTTCACGGATTAAAGATGAAGTTACTAATGAACCGTGCATAGCAGAGAATAATGAACCACCGAATACACCAGCAACACCTAACATGTGGAATGGGTGCATAAGGATGTTGTGCTCAGCCTGGAATACGATCATGAAGTTGAACGTACCAGAGATACCTAAAGGCATACCGTCAGAGAATGAACCTTGACCGATAGGGTAAATGATGAATACAGCAGTTGCAGCAGCTACTGGAGCAGAGTAAGCAACAGCGATCCAAGGACGCATACCTAAACGGAATGATAATTCCCATTCGCGGCCCATGTAGCAGCAGATACCTAAGAAGAAGTGGCAAACGATTAATTGGTAAGGACCACCGTTGTATAACCACTCATCAAGCGAAGCAGCTTCCCAAATTGGGTAGAAGTGTAAACCGATAGCGTTAGAAGTAGGAACAACAGCACCAGAAATGATGTTGTTACCGTATAATAACGAACCTGAAACTGGTTCACGGATACCATCGATATCAACTGGCGGTGCAGCGATGAAAGCGATGATGAAAACAGAAGTAGCTGTTAAAAGAGTAGGGATCATGATAACACCGAACCAACCGATGTATAAACGGTTTTCAGTTGAAGTGATCCACTCACAAAAACGAGCCCAAAGGCTAGAATTTTCACGACGTTCTAAAATAGCTGTCATAGTTTATAGTTAATAAATAGTTTTTAAAATTCTCCGAAAAGATTTCTTTCCCGATGCCCTTTTCCCGATGTATATTTCATATACATCCGGGGAAACGCCGGGTGCCCCGAAGGGGCACCGGCATTTGGGCATCCGGGCCCCGAAGGGGCGACGGACGCGCGAAGCGCGTCGGCATTAGAGAAATCTTTTATAAAAATGAAAGTGTAATCTTTCAAGCTTCATCTTGAAACCTGGTAATAATATTATACTAAAGACTTTTTAAATTGTCAAATTTAGATTTAATTTAATCCATAGGCCCCTGGCCCCTTTTGCGCCCCCCGCCCAATCGACGAAGTCGATAGGGGTTAGGGGCCCAAATGCCGGGGCCCGCCCCCCTGCCCCCGAAGGGGGCCGGCGGCTGGGACTCCCCTTCGGGGTTTGTCCCAGGCGAAGGGCAGGGGAGTTTTTAGTAAAGACAATAAAGACAATAAAGACAATAAAGACAATAAAGACAATAAAGACAATAAAGACAATCCCTGGCATTAAGTTTTTCTTCCCGGACGAGCTGTCGACAAGTACAAAAAAACTCCTAAGCTTTTTCACAACCTAGTTCGAGATGGGGTAGGTGTGGATCCAGCTTAACAAGAACACCAAGGCAATAAAAGTTCACCGTCCCAAGCCCCCTTCGGGGGCGGGGGCCGCGTTTAATAGCGACTCCCTTTTCCCGATGCGCTTCGCGCATCCGGGGAAACGCCGGGTGCCCTTTCGGGCACCGGCATTTGGGACAATGAAGTATAAGATCAAAATCAATCGGTCTTTAGTATTTCTCGGCTAAAACCATCACTGGCTGTAGACCTGAAACCTATCGAACAGGTTGTCTTCCTGCGACCTATAGGGAATTCTCATCTTGAGGTTCGCTTCCTACTTAGATGCTGTCAGCAGTTATCGAATCTGGACGTAGCTACCTGGCGTTTACCCTTGGAAGGATAACCAGTATACCATTGGTCCATTTGAACAGGTCCTCTCGTACTATGTTCAACTCCTCTCAAAATTCCAGCGCTTACACCGGATATGGACCGAACTGTCTCACGACGTTCTGAACCCAGCTCACGTACCGCTTTAATGGGCGAACAGCCCAACCCTTGGAACGTACTACCGCTCCAGGATGCGATGAGCCGACATCGAGGTGCCAAACCTTCCCGTCGATGTGAACTCTTGGGGAAGATCAGCCTGTTATCCCTAGAGTAACTTTTATCCGTTGAGCGACGGCCCTTCCACACGGCACCGTCGGATCACTAAGGCCGGCTTTCGCCCCTGCTCGACTTGTAGGTCTTGCAGTCAAGCTCCCTTTTGCCTTTACACTCAAGGCCTGATTTCCGTCCAGGCTGAGGGAACCTTTGCACACCTCCGTTACACTTTAGGAGGCATCCGCCCCAGATAAACTGCCCACCTGAAACTGTCAAGTGTCTTGATTCAAAGATCACCATTAGGATTCTAGCTCTTCCAGAGTGGTCTCTCAATGATGGCTCATGTTCTCCCGGAAGAGAACCTTCATAGCCTCCCACCTAGGCTGCGCAAGAAAAGCCCGAACCCAATTCCAGGATACAGTCAAGCTTCATAGGGTCTTTCTGTCCAGGTGCAAGTAGTCCGCATCTTCACGGGACAAGTCTATTTCACCGAGCCTCTCTCCGAGACAGCGCCCAGATCGTTACGCCTTTCGTGCAGGTCGAAACTTACTCGACAATGAATTTCGCTCAGAATAATCTTAAATCTTTCGATCAAAGCTGGACTCTATCTTAAACTTTTAAGAAATATTAACTATATTAATAATATTTACTTCGTAAATATTATTTTAGTGAAATGCCCCCTTGACGGACGCCTTCGGCGTCCTAACCGATGTATATTTCATATACATCCGGGGAAACGCCGGACGCGCGAAGCGCGTCGGCATTTGGGGGCCGAAGGAAATTTCACAGTATTGTAAAATTTACATTCGGTGTAAATTTTACATTCGGTGTAAATTTTACAATATCTAAAGATTAGGATCTGCGGCTGACTTGGCTCTAAGCTTTTGTAGTTGTTCATCTACTTTCGTTCGTTGCTTTGTAGGGTTAGGTGTGCTTACTCGCACACGTAACGCTGCGCCTTTATCAACAATTTCTAAGAAGTTTTTTAAGGATTGATTGTGATAGCCGCTATCCATAAGATTTACAATTTCGCGGAATTTTCGGAACTCTACACCTTTTTTTGTTTTCAATGAATGTTTTTCAAAGAAAGGTAAAATATTCTCTTTTAAATCCTTTACACTCTTGCATCTATAATGCATACGTGTGCTTGTTGCATCTCGACGGTTAACTGCTACTGAACCACATCCAAAATGTGCTTTTAGAGCATGTAGAATCTGAACGTCATATTCAATTTGAACTACAGTAAACTCTGGTTGCATTTGAATTCCCCATTTCATGTCCTTTTGAATGTGAACATCGAGGTTAAAGCAACCTTCACCATCAACGAAACCGACAATCCATTGTGTATCTAAATTTGTTGTCATAATTTATGTTGTTTATAGTTAATTTGTTTATTTTATTAAAAAGTTTCCAAACGTATAGTCTCTGAGGGTTCCTTAGCACCCCTCCGGGGGCCCCCTTAAAAAAGGGGCCCCGGATTTTACTAAGGCCTTCCCTGCTGATTGTCCCCGTGTCTCAACGATTTTTACTGAAGGTTGTTTTTAGTAAAATTTACTAACCGGTTAATAGAAAATTATTGTAAATTTCACATTAGTTAATAATATTTACTTCGTAAATATTATTCAGTAAATTTTATACGAACCAACGAGTACGTTGTAGCTGTTTGAGGAGTTTCCAGCATATAGTTTAGTTTTACTAAGGCTAGCGAATGCAAACCTTAGGACCGTTATAGTTACGGCCGCCGTTCACCGGGGCTTCGGTTGTCAGCTTCTTAATAAATTAATAACCAACTTCCTTAACCTTCCGGCACTGGGCAGGCGTCAGCCCCCATATATTGTCTTACGACTTTGCGGAGACCTGTGTTTTTGATAAACAGTCGCCTGGGCCTGGTCACTGCGATATGCGTGAAGCATACGCCCCTTCTTCCGAAGTTACGGGGCCAGTTTGCCGAGTTCCTTAGAGAGAGTTCTCTCGCGCCCCTTGGTATTCTCTACCAACCTACCTGTGTCGGTTTTAGGTACAGGTGATTTTATTGTTAAGGTGTTCAAGCTTTTCTTGGAAGTTTGACATCACTAACGACTCAGCCCGTGAGAGCCGAATCGGGATCACGTCTTAGCTCGAGTATAGTTTTTTTTCTAACTCTCAACGCCTAAACGCTTCCACTGAAATCCAAAAGCAGTTTTAGTTTAGTCTCCTTCGTCACTTGGTTCCCAATAAAATCAGTACAGGAATATTAACCTGTTTGCCATCGACGACGCCTTTCGGCCTAGCCTTAGGACCTGACTAACCCCCCATGGACGAACCTAGTGGAGGAACCCAACGGTTTTCGGGGCATTGGATTCTTACCAATGTTTTCGTTACTCAAGCCGACATTCTCACTTCCGTTTTGTCCATCCTGGTTTACACCAAAACTTCACCCAAGAACGGAACGCTCCCCTACCGATTTCTTTAGAAAAGAAATCTCACAGCTTCGGCAGATTACTTAGTCCCGGCCATTGTCGGCGCAAGAACGCTTTACCAGTGAGCTATTACGCACTCTTTCAAGGGTGGCTGCTTCTAAGCAAACCTCCTGGTTGTTTCAGCATTCTCACATCCTTTTCCACTTAGTAATCATTTAGGGGCCTTAGCTGGTGATCTGGGCTGTTTCCCTCTTGACTATCGATCTTATCACCGACAGTCTCACTGGCTTACGGTAAACTGTATCATGTATTCTGAGTTTGCCACGACTTGGTACCGCTTTCGCAGCCCGCATCGAAACAGTAGCTTTACCCCATGATAGTTCTTCGTTGCCGCTGCGCCTCAACGCATTTCGGGGAGATCCAGCTAGCTCCGAGTTCGATTGGAATTTCTCCGCTAATCACAACTCATCCGCCGATTTTTCAACATCGGTCGGTTCGGACCTCCACTTAGTGTTACCCAAGCTTCATCCTGGTCATGATTAGATCACCCGGGTTCGGGTCCAGAGGAAATGACTTTGCGCCCTATTCAGACTCGCTTTCGCGTTGGCTCCGGATACAACTCCTTAACCATAGCCACTCCCTCTAAGTCGCCGGCTCATTCTTCAACAGGCACGCGGTCAGGGTCTTAACCCCTCCCACTGCTTGTCAGCATACGGTTTCATGTTCTATTTCACTCCCCTACGGGGGTACTTTTCACCTTTCCCTCGCGGTACTCTTTCACTATCGGTCACTCAGGAGTATTATAGCCTTACGAGGTGGTCCTCGCTGATTCACACGGGATTCCACGTGTCCCATGCTACTCGGGATAAGACTTTTCTTTTATTTACAACTACTGGACTTTCACCATCTATGGTACAGGTTTCAGCTGTTTCGTTTTTGTTTTTAGAGTTTCTTTAAAAAAGAAACAATAGTCTTCCCACTACCCGATAATTGCTTATCGTTTAGGCTAACCCCGGTTCGCTCGCCGCTACTACGGGAATCGCGTTTGCTTTCTTTTCCTCCAGCTACTAAGATGTTTCAATTCACTGGGTTGCCTCTTTCCAACCTATGAATTCTGTTGGAAGTTTTTAAGGTTGCCCTATTCGGAAATCTTCGGATCAAAGCTTGTTGCCAGCTCCCCGAAGCGTATCGTCGGTATCTACGTCCTTCATCGTCTCTGAGTGCCTAGGTCTCCGCCATATGCCTTAGTTCATTTGATCTTGATTTTTTTACGACAGAAAAAGTAGTCTATAACCGCTGAGCGCCCCCTTCGGGGCGCCTACTATTATTGTTGTAACTTATCTGTGGAAACGACAGGCTTCGAACCCGCGACCCCCGCCGTGCAAAAGCGGTGCTCTACCAACTGAGCTACGTTCCCAACGTGTGGGCTATGGAAGATTTGAACTTCCGACCTCACCCTTATCAGGGGTGCGCTCTAACCAACTGAGCTAATAGCCCCAAGAAGCGGGTTAGGTTAAATAAAATCTGAGTAAAAGGAAGCCCGAAGAGGCGTCCCCTTACCCAGAAGTTATTTAAATGTTTATAATATTGAATTATAAAGAGAAGGAGGTGATCCAGGGCCACCTTCCAGTAGCCCTACCTTGTTACGACTTCATCATGGTTGTTGACCTAAGCTTGGGCACCGTTCCCTCGTGAGAGTTAAACTAATGACTTGGACCCAGATAAACTTCCTTGATGTGACGGGCGGTGTGTACAAAACCTGGGAACGTATTCACCGCCATATAGCTGACTGGCGATTACTAGCGATTCCGGCTTCATGCAGGCGAGTTGCAGCCTGCAATCCGAACTGAGGTTGAGTTTAGCAGATTTGCGTGCCCTCGCGGGTTAGCTTCTGATTGTCCCAACCATTGTATTACGTGTGTGGCCCAGGGTGTAAGGGGCATGCTGACTTGACGTCATCCTCACCTTCCTCAAACTTACGTAGGCAGTCTCTTTAGAGTATTAACTAAAGACGAGGGTTGCGCTCGTTGCAGGACTTAACCGTACACGTCAACGCACGAGCTGACGACAGCCATGCACCACCTGTGTTCCAGTTTATAGAAGCAGAACTTCTATACACTTTTCCATTTCTGAAAAATTCTGGACATGTCAAACCCTGGTAAGGTTCTTCGCGTTGCATCGAATTAAACCACATAATCCACCGCTTGTGCAGGTTCCCGTCAATTCCTTTGAGTTTCACTCTTGCGAGCATACTCCCCAGGCGGGAAACTTAACGCGTTAGCTACAGCAGGGGGTTGCCCCCACTTAGTTTCCATCGTTTACAGCTTGAAATACAAGGGTCAAAGCGAAAGACTTTTTAGATCTCCCGCAATGGACTATATCTTCTTGTGCCGATAGCTTTGAAAAAAATGGAAGTCTGGCGGAGCCAGACTTACTAACTAAGACTGTTAAACATCTTCTACTTGAGTTTGTAAATTCGCATAGAAAGTTTTAACTTCGTCTTTAAATTCATCTTTAACTAGGCTAACTAGTTCACAAGCCCAGCGTTGTGTCAAATTAGAGTCATTGTGTGACACAAAATAAACTTTGTAAAGCATTGAACGCACTGGAATAATCGGGGCAATAATGCGCAGAAGATTTAATAAATCTTTAGGACTAGCGATGTTAATCCTATGACGACGGTGACCACATTTCGTATATTCCTTTTTGTCTACTACGTAATTATTTACGCCCCATACAGTGCGTAGATAATCCGAAAACAGCTCCAAGTCAGCCACTTCGTGCATGTCTAAGGCGAATTCGCCCTGCGTGCCCCCCGCGTGAATTGAACCGTCATCTAACCATAGCGTCATTAAAAAATAATCCGTCATATGATTCAGCCAACTGCGTCGAAAACCTTTTTTGCCTTTAGTCACGATGATTGAATGAACTTGCGTTAATTCTTCACACGCTCTCGTAGTTACTTTAAGTTTTCCAAGCAGTTCGCCCGGCTTTTCTGCCGAAGCTAGCTGGTAACCATCACTGGCTTGCCAAAGCATTGAGCTTAGTTCACAAAATCTTCCTAGAACCGTAATCCATTTCCAAAAGAACCACTCAGATTGTCTCGTTGAGTGGCGGCATTGACAACGCGCGTTTTTATAACCCTTGTCGATGTTAATCGACGTGTCGCCGCTAATCGTGCCAAAAAGCACACTAGTTTCGAGAGTGGTTAGTGGAAGCTGTGCCACTTGTTTGCCTTCTAATTTTACATTCGTTAAACTTTCTGGTAATTTGGGTGGAATTGGAGTTCCAAAACCAACTGCCCCAGAGCGTTGATAACGGTCGTAAAAATATCGCATTTTCTGTTTTGGAGTTAGGTTCGAATACGGCTCATTAATGCTTAAATTATTCATTTGTTCATTGTTATTACTTGCAGTCATATTTAATTACTGTGTTTATTTTTTTATCAACAATCCGTAAAACTACGAACGTTTTCAAAACCAGACGAAAGAAACCTAATGTCAATCGTTGGTGTTGGATCCTCCTGAGGCATTGTGCTTAGGGTTCTTCCGTTCGGTTCCAGCCAACTTCATGAAAAGTTTAAGAGTATTCTTTACTCTTACGAGGATAATTCACTAACCGACGCGCTTCGCGCGTCCGGCGTTCCCCGGATGCGCGAAGCGCATCGGGAAAGGGCCCCTGGCCCGTGTCCCAGAATTATACTAACTTTCTTTATAAGTTTTACGGTAATTTGACTAGTCTCTACGGGGTGCCTACATTAAAATCAGCACTTCCCTCGGGGTTGGTCGGCCAAGCCTTGTTACTTATTACGGCCAACGTTTCACCGATATAGCTAGGTGCGCATCATCAACTCACGCTGATGAGGGACACTTTTGGGGTTTTATTAAATGAGTCCCCGGATTTATCTAATCCTTTTCTCTCCTCAAGCTTTCGTCTCTCAGTGTCAGTCTCGGCCCAGTAGAGCGCCTTCGCCGCTGGTGTTCTCCCTAAAATCTACACATTTCACTGTTACGCTAGGGATTCCCTCTACCTCTTCCGCACTCTAGTCCAATAGTGCTCTAATGCCTGCCTTTGGTTGAGCCAATGGATTTGACAGTAGACTTTTTGGACCACCTACAGACGCTTTACGCCCAATCATTCCGGATAACGCTTGCTCCCTCTGTATTACCGCGGCTGCTGGCACAGAGTTCATGTTTTCCCTTGTTTCCAAAGGCATAGACTATACCATCTTCTTTTCAATTCCTTTTTGTATAAACAGGACAAAAAGGGAAAAGAGGTTCAGCGTGTTATGGAGCTGTTGTTATCTTATGCTCTCTTAAGAGCATATTTCATCCCAGGTCTCCATCTCGTACTTAGTTGTTTTTAACAACTGTTCCTCAGTCGTTACGGGGTTTGCGTGCTTCATTTAATTTATAGATCATTCCGGGCACTTCACGAATAATTGGTTCAACAATTGAAATAAGCTTTTCAAAAGTCCCTGATTTCGCTGGAAGTGACAAGTAATATTGTCCAGATTTTTTCGTATGAGGTACAACCTTACTTCCAGTAACTCCACATTTATCTAAGTATTGAGTTAGTAAATGGCAGTCTTCTAATGGAAAGCCTTGAGTTGCAATCTTACCTGCATAACAATCATTTCTTACACTTCCGTCATCCATAAAGAATGTCGCGAGAACCGTGGGATGGATTGGTAAATTGTCAACCAGTTTTTGAGTCACTCGTTTAACATATACCGTTTTTTCACCTGTTGGAGCTTTTCTATATTCGTAGAAAAGCTCATGGAACTCCGCTAGATAAACACCAGATGAAGTATAAAACTCAAGACCTTTATAGCCTTTTTTATCTGTTGTTTCTTTTGGTGGTTGCGTTAGTTGACAAAGTCGCTGCAGTTTTCTGTACTTCCAGAGCACAAGACCTGCTTGGTCGATTGCATGATCGACTTTTAAACGATAACTCTTTGGACCCCTTTTTTGAAGGTGAGCATCGCCTAATAATGTTCCCATAATTAGAGCTCTTTCCTCCACAGTTAAGGGTTCAAGATTTGATTGATTGTTATTTTGAATTACTGTCATATTTTGTTTCCTTCATTTTTATAAATTTATTTTGTTTATTGAAGCATGTAAACTTCCCACGGTATTGCCCACGCCTGAGATTAACTGTTTTAAGTTAATTCCATTTTAGTAAGTCTGGCTAACCAGACTTCCATTAATGTAGTCCGCCTCATCGTTTGGGTTTCACCGTTATGAGCTGAATATTTCCCTATCCCTCACGAGATAGGAGGCCAATTCCTTAGCCGGAGCTTATTCCTCAGGTACCGTCAGAACTTCTTCCCTGAGAAAAGGAGTTTACAATCAATAGACCTTCTTCCTCCACGCGGCATTGCTCCATCAGGCTTTCGCCCATTGTGGAAAATTCCTCACTGCTGCCTCCCGTAGGAGTCTGGGCCGTGTCTCAGTCCCAGTGTGGCTGATCATCCTCTCAGACCAGCTACTGATCGTGGCCTTGGGAGGCCGTTACCCCCACCAACTAGCTAATCAGCCGCAAGCCCCTCTTTTGGCGCGGTTTCCCGCTTTTCACTCCTCAGCTATTATGGGGAATTAGCTTCGGTTTCCCGATGTTATCCCCCTCCAAAAGGTAGGTTCTTACGTGTTACGCACCCGTCCGCCACTAAATAAAAGCTTGCGCTCTTATCCGTACGACTTGCATGTGTTAAGCATGCCGCCAGCGTTCATCCTGAGCCAGGATCAAACTCTCCATTTTATTTTTTTTTAGTTAGCGATTCCCCGAAGGGGAGCTTACGCGCTGCCATTTAATCAATTAATCAATTGTTGGTAAAATTTACGAAGTAAATTTTACTTGACAGTCTGTAAAGAAAATTTACTTTGTTAATTTTCTATTGCGCTAAGGGCCTTCGGCCCGTCTTTTGAACATTCCCTTGTTTTTTAATTTATCGGATTTCTTTTTTTTGTCAAGTTTGTTTTTTTTTCCTATAATAACTTTTTTTCGCCCTGCAATTGCCCGAAGGGCAGAAGGCCTGGGGCCTTGTCCCAGGCTGGGACTCCCCTTCGGGGTGCGGCGAAGGGGGCCGAAGGCCCCCCTACGGGCAATCCTTCGCCCTCCGGGCCGTCACCGCTTCTTCGGGCCCGGAGGGCCGGGTTAGGACGCCGAAGGCGTCCGTCAAGTAGCGGCCGTAGAAGTTGGAAGACGCCCCCGACATTTTACTAATTACTAACGGTCGTATATTTTCGTATATTTTCGTATATGTATTTTATGTATACATATAAACCACAGTTAAAGGATAGTTAAAGGATAGTTAAAGGATAGTTAAAGGATAGTTAAAGGATAGTTAAAGGATAGTTAAAGGATAGTTAARGGATAGTCGAAAGGAAATAGAAAACAGTCCACACTTTGAAGTAAAAGGAAAGAGAAGTAAAAGTAAAAGGAAAGAGAAGTAAAAGTAAAGCGAAATAAAACTAAATAAAGAGTGAGGGTTAGGACTGGGCTCCGAAGGAAGCATTTGGGCCGAAGGCCCCCAATCGACTTCGTCGATCGTCCCAGAAGCGTCCGTAAGAAGCGTCCGTAAGAAGCGTCCGTAAGAAGCGTCCTGGGACGCTTCTGGGGTTAGGACTTACGGCGATTGCCCTACGGGCAATTGCCTAGCAATCCTTCGCCCTCCGGGCCGTCACCGCTTCTTCGGCCCCCCGAAGGGGCCCAGACCGCTTCTTCGGGCCCGGGGGAGACTTCTGGGACAAGAGCGTGCAGCCGCAGGCTCCCCCTCTTTTTTACTCTTTATTTAGTTATTTAAATAATAATGATAGTTTACGCCGAAGGCGCCTTCGGCGAACCGTCACATCGAGGCCATTTGATAAAGACTTAGTGAAATTTATAACTAAATTTTCCTGGAAGTCTGGCAAAGCCAGACTTACTAAGAAGTCTGGCTTTGCCAGACTTACTAACGTCATTTCTCCGAACAATGATGCCGCTTCGCCGCATTTGGGCCCCCGAAGGGGCCTAGCCGTAGGGCGGCCGATGTGTTACGCTGATACCGCTTCTTTAGCTGCGTACATAACTTCAATAGTAATAACTTGATTTTTATTTGTACGCGCAAATTTTTCAGTATTACGTTTAACTTTTGAACGAACAAAACCAGGAACACGAGCTAGTTCATCTAATGCTTCTTTTGTCCATTCTAAATCAGTTTCTGAAGAATACGAACGTGTAATAACTTCTTTATTGTCATGACCGTTGAAAATTTCTAGTAAGTGATCTTCCATACCTAAACTAAACGAATTATAAACTAAATCGGAAATTTGATTAGTACCTTCATACCCTAAAAACGGTCTAAAGCCTAGTGGGAAGTTTTGAATATGTACCGGTGCAGAAATAACCCCACAAGGAATATCTAACCTTTTCCCAACATGACGTTCCATTTGTGTACCAAAAATGGCTGCAGGTTCAATTTGAGCAATGATTTCCGCAATTTGGCTGTGATCATCTGTAATTAAAACTTGATCACAAAAACCTGAAACTTGCTCTCTAAACCAATCTGCATCATGTTTACAATACGTGCCCGCGCAAACAACATGAATACCCATTTCGCGCACAAGAATTTTCGTCATACTTGCCGCGTGAGTTGCATCACCAAACACAACGGTTTTTTTACCGGTTAAATTTTGACAGTCAATAGAACGTGAAAACCAAGCTGCTTGAGAAACAAAATGCGTTTGTTGATTAATGTATTGTTCATATTTTGCTTTATTAAAAATAATCGAATTAGTTTCAGTTAAACTGACATTTTCTCCCCTCTGGAGTCCTTCAGTTGAGTTTGTAGATGCCTGTGAAGTGCTAATTTGACTACAAATGGCCGCAATTTCACGAATAAACGCCGCGGTGTCAATAATGCCCATTGGCGTGATTGAGGTATAAGGCATGCCAAATTCTTTTTCTAAATAAATTGCCGTCATTAAACCAACTTCACGATACGGGACGATGTTAAACCACGCTTTTGGTAAATTTTTTAATCCATGTACAAAACTACCTTCAGGAATCACTTCATTGACTTCGATACCTAAATCATTTAATAAACGTTTTAATTCACGACAGTCATGTTGATTATGGAAACCTAGTGTAAACATGCCTAAAATATTGGCAGACGGCTTTTGGGTACGCTGGGCAAAGCGAAGCGGTTTTTTAAGGCCGCCTAACTCCGCGTGAAGTTTATTTACTTCTTTTTCTAAATAAAAGCGTACAATTTGCTCTAACGTACGGTCAGCCGCTTGTAATTCATTCACTCGGTAATGGTTAACGTCAGCTAATAAAACATCCGAACGCTTTGCTACTTCGGCCGCGCGATTTACAAAATTTTGTAAATCTTCTTGCAAAATACTTGAGGTACATGTTGGTGTTAATAAAATTAAATCCGGACATTCTTCTTTATCTTTTCGTTGAATGTTTTCAACAACTTTTTCTTGTGAACCACGAGCTAAAACATGACGATCAACAATACTTGCCGTCACTGGCGTAAAATCACGTTCACGTTCTAACATTGAACGCATTACGTTAAAATAATCATCGCCTAAGGGAGCATGCATAATAGCATGCACATTTCGAAACGAGCTTGCAACTCGTAATGTTCCAATATGAGCCGGTCCCGCATACATCCAATACGCTAATTTCATGTTTTCGTTTTTAATTAGTTCCCCGCCCCGAAGGGGAGACGCTGATAGTTACTTGGTTCCGCCCTTCTTACGGCACAAATTGCCCGGCCTTTTGGGCCCCCCGAATTGCCCTGCCCCAAATGCCGGTGCCCCAAATGCCGGTGCCCCGAAGGGGCACCCGGCGTTTGGGGCACCCGGCGTTTCCCCGGATGTATATTTCATATACATCGGTTAGGACGCCGAAGGCGTCCGTCAAGGGGAAAAAAAAGAAGGGGCTTTTGTCGGGCCCCCGAAGGGGGCCCCTAGCAATCCAAGGCGAGACGAAGCAAATACTATTTTTTGCCCCCTATCGACGAAGTCGATAGGGGCGGGGTTTTAATATTAATAAATCACCGTTGGAAGACTCCCCCGGGCCCCCCGAAGGGGGCCCGAAGAAGCGGTCCCAGGACTGGGGTCGCCCTTTTGCCCCAGGACGCGAAGCGTCTTACCCCCGCCCTATCGACGAAGTCCGCCCTTCGGGCTCGGAGAAGGGCAAAAGAACGTTCCGGTTACGACATAATGATAATTCGTTTATTTTATGTCGAAATCTATTATAAAGCTTATAAATAACTAAGATACCTTAAGTTGTAAAACGTACGAATACGAAGTTGGAAAATTTATTAAATAAATTGTACACGAGTACTAATGCTCTGATAGGACTTCTAAATTTCGCTACAGGCCTAATCATCTTTAAACCGCTTCGCTTGAATCTTTTCTATTTATAATTTTCGAACAGGGTTCCACTAATAAGCAGTAACTGTAATGAGTGGATCGAAGTGGTCTTAAATCTCCTCGAGTTGCCCTTTTCCCCTCCTTACGGCCGCCATTAGTAAGGCCTAGACCGAAGGGCCAGCGTAGAAACTGCCTAAGAGGTGCATTTTGGTTTATTCTTTTCTTTTTAAAAATCAAACTAGAAACTGATATATAAATGTAAGTTATGGGATTTTAACAAAACGTACTAAAACGAGTAAAAGATAAATTTAATATAGATATAGTTATCTTAATCCCTATTATATATATATAAGTATATATAAAAATATGTAAAATGTCAAGTTTTCTGACTAAGTAGTATAAAATCGAGCCCAGTAGGAATTGAACCTACACTAGCGGTTTAGAAGACCGCTGTCCTATCCATTAGACGATGAGCTCACAAGTTTTGACAGGCCCCACTTGTAAGGGGGTGACAGTCGCTGCTCCTTGGGCCCTACGGGCGCAGCCTACGACCTAAACGAGTAAATTAACTATTTTTATTTTATCGTTCTTTTATATATTATCATTTTTTAATGAGTAGGAGTGATTTAACGCCCCATCAATGCTTGTGGCGTCCCCCTTCGGGGCCCGGATGCGCTAAGGGCCCCTTGACGGACGCCTTCGGCGTCCTAACCCGTGTCCCAGCATCGGGAAAGTGGACTTACAAAATTGATACTCGCCAAAAACGTACTGTCGTACTTTTGGGGGTACAGGATGCGCTGAGTGCACATCCTGTTAGGCGCAAAACGTACTTAAAACCTTCTGGTCCAGATTCTAGCCGGCCCCAGCTGGTGGCTTATTTAGTACGGTGATGATTAACGAATTAGAATAAACCAAATGTTAATGAAATATCAATAGGGAATGTAGCACCAATACCTAACCATACAGCTACTAATGTACCTAATAAGAATAAAATTGTAGCGATTGGACGACGGTAAGGGTTTTGGAATTTGTTAATGCTTTCAATGAAAGGTACTGTAATTAAACCAGCTGGTACAGCAGCCATTAATAATACACCTAATAATTTGTTAGGAACAACACGTAAAATTTGGAATACAGGGTAGAAGTACCACTCTGGTAAAATTTCTAATGGTGTTGCAAATGGGTTAGCTGGTTCACCCATAGCAGCTGGGTCTAAAACCGATAAACCAATTACACATGCGAAAGTACCTAAAATTACAACAGGGAAAATGTAAAGTAAGTCATTTGGCCAAGCTGGTTCACCGTAGCTGTTGTGGCCCATACCTTTAGCTAATTTGGCTTTTAAAACTGGATCACTTAAATCTGGCTTTTTAGTTACAGACATAATAAAAAAGATTGATATCAAAGATATCAGAGTTTTTTGATTCACAAAAAAGTATCCTAGCGCGCCTTGTCTGATGACAGTTCTTGTGGGCCCCGCTAGTATTGTCCGATTTATTTATATTAGGGCGGGTTAGGAAGCTACGGACGCGAAGCGTCCTAGTCCGTCAGGAGCGCCGCTAATTCTAATTAGGACGAGCGTTTTGCAATCAACATAATTATTTATAAACTTACACAAAAAATTCAACCGAAGTTGTTTTTTCCCTCCTTACTTCTCCCCGGAGGGGAGGAAGGCAGACGAAGTCGATATTTATAAATTCTAAACTCTAAGGAGTTTAATCAGTACTTCTAAATTGTTTGCTAAGAGACGTTGACCCATCTGCAGATGTGATCACCGCCTTTCTTGCCCTTGACAGCCCAGAGCTTTGAAGAGGCAACGGGAAACGTTCAGGGGTCTATTCATACTTTATTATAGAATTTATTATATAAATTTTACATATTTCAAACAAAAATAAAAAAGAGTTAAGCGCTAAATCTGTTGTCGAGCGTTTTCACAGCTGTTTGCCCGGGCCCCCCGGAGGGCGGGCCTGCCCTCCGGGCTCCCCTACGGGGTGCGGCGGAGGGCGAAGGCTTGCTAGGCGATCGACTTCGTCTGCCCTTCGGGCAGCCGTAAGTCCTAACCCAGGGACCCTACGCTAATTATCAAATAAAATAATTAGCGTAAAGTTTGAAAACAGTCGCTACGGACCGTCGCTAAGGACAGTCTTAATTAAGCGTACTGTGTTGTGATTAGAAGTTCATTTCGGCTAATTGAACTTTTTCGAATTGTTTTTTCTTCAGAACTAATAAAACTTGTGCAGTTAATACACAAACGAAGAAAGCTAATAAACCTTGGATACGTGCTGGGTTTTGAAGAACGATTTCTACGTCTTTTTGGCCGAAACCACCAACGTTAGGGTTATTAGTTAAAGGTTGATCTGCAACTACTACTTGACCTTCTTTAACAATTAAATCAGGACCCGCAGGGATTTTATCTGTTACAGTTTCACCGTTTGCTTTTTCAATAGTTACTAAGTAACCACCTTTTTTCTCAGAAGCAGTGGCGATAGTAGTAATTTTACCAGCAGCAGAAGCGTTAAATACTGTGTTGTTTGATTTAGAACCATCTGGGTAAACTTGACCACGACCGCGGTTAGCACCTAAGTAGATTGGGTATTTTAAGTAAGATACGTTTTTGTTTTTAGCTGGATCTGGAGAAAGAATAGGTACAACTAATTCACTGTATTTTTTACCCGGTAATGGACCTACTACAAGGATGTTTTTCTTTTCAGGGCTGTATGGGCTGTAGTAAACATTACCAACTTTTTTCTTGATTTCTTCAGGAATACGATCAGCTGGAGCTAATTCAAAGCCTTCTGGAAGGATTAAAACAAAACCAACGTTTAAATCACCTTTTTTACCGTTCGCTAAAACTTGTTTTGATGATTTGTCGTATGGAATTTCAACTACTGCTTCAAATACAGTATCAGGTAAAACCGCTTGTGGTACTTCAATTTCCGCTGGTTTTTGCGCTAAGTGACAGTTAGCACAAACAATACGACCTGTAGCTTCACGAGGGTTTTCGTAGTTTTGTTGTGCAAAGATTGGGTATGCTTGTGCACTTGGAGATTGGATAATTAATACTAACCCAGCAAAAGCTGAGAAAATTAAACCTTTAATTTTTGAATTCACAAAATTGTGGAATACGGAATAAGACGTTGTTAATATATTGTAAATTTTACAATTAGCGTCATATCTAAAATTGAAAAATCATTCGAAAATTTTCAAGTCTTGGCCTGTAGCCGCTTTTGTAAAGCGGCAAGTTTGGCCTGCTTTAGGCTTAAAGCGGAGTTGGTAAAATTCCTTCTGCTTAGTATAATTCGCTCTGCGAATTATCCATAGGCGCCTAACCCGGAGGGGCAAAGGGGGCCGACGGGCGCCCTACTGCCCGGAGGGCAA